TTCTAAAACCACTGATTGACCTGTTAAAGTAATAAAACGTATATCACTACCACAATACACTTCACATGTCATTTTAATAGATTTATGACCAAGCGAAACAATATTTTTTTTCGACTGTAAAGCCATTTTCCTTAATAAAAAACATGTAGACCTGTTCCACTTAGACCAACTTCAATATATACATTTTTTTTAACATCTTAAACAAAATAAGATCTAAAATCCTATGGTTTTGATAATTATCAATATCAATTACAGTTAATGGTCCATCTGTTAGTACCAAACCCAGCTTAAAATCATTAAAACAATTTTCAAAAGTTAAGTATTCACTAAAAGTAAACCAATAACTTTTATTTTTTAAAGACCTTACCACAACTTTTTAAACCGATATTTCTCATCTTTAATAATATAGTTGGAATAATAAGAGTAGCTCTTTTATTCTAATATTCCAAAAGACTCAAAAGATGCTATTTTAAAGATATTAACTATAATGTTAAAAACAAATAAAAATAGAACAAGAAAATATAATATTTGCTATACTATATTGGTATTATATGAAAATTTTAATTTAAAATAAATTGTGAACTTAGAGAACTAATTAAATCCTTTTAAATTAGCCACCAACTTTGCTAGCTAATAGGCTTATAATATTAATATAAGAGCAAAAAAAAGTAAAGCAACTTTATAAACTCATATAAGCATTACTAGACATTACAAATTAGATTGTAATGTATAAATAAGCTTACAACTTATTTACTTAATTAGTTTACTCTGGAGACTTATTTTATGACCATAGCAATTGGACAAGAAAAAACTCGTGGTAGATTCGACTTAATCGACGACTGGGTAAAAAGAGACCGCTTTGTATTTGTAGGCTGGTCTGGTTTACTTCTCTTTCCATGCTCTTATTTAGCATTGGGAGGATGGTTAACAGGAACAACATTTGTAACATCTTGGTATACACATGGATTAGCAAGCTCATATTTAGAAGGCTGCAACTTCTTAACTTCAGCTGTATCAACACCAGCTAATAGTATGGGACACTCATTACTGCTTCTGTGGGGCCCTGAAGCACAAGGCGATTTTACTCGATGGTGTCAGATTGGAGGTCTTTGGACATTCATTGCTTTACACGGATCATTTGGATTAATTGGCTTTTGTTTAAGACAATTTGAAATTGCCAGATTAGTTGGCATTAGACCATACAATGCTATTGCATTTTCAGGTCCAATTGCTGTATTTGTATCAGTATTTTTAATGTACCCACTTGGGCAAGCAAGCTGGTTCTTTGCACCTAGCTTTGGTGTAGCTGCAATTTTTAGATTTTTATTATTTCTACAAGGATTCCATAACTGGACATTGAATCCATTTCATATGATGGGTGTCGCTGGAATACTTGGAGGAGCTTTATTATGTGCAATTCATGGTGCTACTGTTCAAAATACCTTATTTGAAGACGGAGATGCAGCAGATACATTTAGAGCATTCACCCCTACACAGTCTGAAGAGACTTATTCAATGGTAACAGCTAATCGTTTCTGGTCACAAATTTTTGGTGTAGCTTTCTCTAACAAAAGATGGTTGCACTTCTTTATGTTATTTGTACCAGTTACAGGAATGTGGACTAGTGCATTTGGTATAGTAGGCTTAGCATTAAATTTAAGAGCATATGATTTTGTATCACAAGAGCTAAGAGCAGCTGAAGATCCAGAATTTGAAACATTTTATACTAAAAATATTTTACTAAATGAAGGTATTCGTTCATGGATGGCAGCACAAGACCAACCACACGAAAACTTTATATTCCCTGAGGAGGTTTTACCACGTGGAAACGCCCTTTAATCAAAATATCGTAAGTGGCAGAGACATTGAATCGACAGGATTTGCATGGTGGTCTGGCAATGCAAGATTAATTAATGTATCAGGCAAGCTATTGGGAGCTCACGTCGCTCATGCAGGTATAATGGTTTTTTGGACAGGAGCAATGACTTTATTTGAAGTTGCTCATTTTATACCAGAAAAGCCTTTGTATGAACAAGGTTTTATACTTATACCTCATTTAGCAACTCTAGGATGGGGAGTTGGTCCTGGTGGAGAAATAACTAATATATACCCATACTTTGTAGTAGGCATTGTACATTTAATATCTTCTGCAGTACTAGGCTTTGGGGGATTATACCATGCTTTGATTGGACCAGACACTCTAGAAGAGTCTTTTCCTTTCTTTGGATATGATTGGAGAGATAAAAACAAGATGACAACAATACTTGGTATACACCTTGTATTATTAGGAATAGGATCCTTTTTACTTGTCATTAAAGCTTTATTTTTTGGCGGAGTATATGATACATGGGCTCCAGGTGGTGGAGATGTAAGATTCATAAGCAATCCAACTTTAAACCCTGCCATTATATTTGGATATGTACTCAAATCCCCATTTGGAGGCGATGGTTGGATAGTTAGCGTCAACAATATGGAAGATGTAATTGGTGGACATGTCTGGATTGGCGTCATTTGTATTGCGGGAGGAATATGGCATATTCTTACAAAACCATTTGCTTGGGCAAGAAGAGCATTTGTTTGGTCTGGTGAAGCTTACCTATCTTATAGCTTAGGTGCTCTATCTATAATGGGCTTAACTGCATCTAACTTTGTATGGTATAACAATACTGCATATCCGAGCGAATTTTATGGACCTACCGGACCAGAAGCATCTCAAGCACAAGCTTTTACGTTCCTTGTAAGAGATCAAAGATTAGGAGCAAATGTAGCATCTGCACAAGGTCCTACAGGACTAGGAAAATACTTAATGAGATCACCAAGTGGAGAAATAATTTTTGGAGGAGAAACAATGCGTTTCTGGGATCTAAGAGCTCCCTGGGTAGAACCATTGAGGGGACCCAACGGATTAGATCTAAACAAGATTAAAAACGATATACAACCATGGCAAGAAAGGCGTGCTGCAGAATATATGACACATGCACCATTAGGATCACTAAATTCTGTTGGCGGTGTTGCAACAGAAATCAATTCTGTGAATTATGTTTCACCTAGAAGTTGGTTAACAACATCTCACTTCTTTTTAGGATTCTTTCTATTTATTGGGCATCTATGGCATGCAGGACGTGCAAGAGCTGCAGCAGCAGGATTCGAGAAAGGTATCAATAGAGAAAACGAAGCTGTTCTATCTATGAGGCCATTAGATTAAATCTATACAGTATCAAGTTAAAAAACTATTCTTAACTTTATTGTTAAGAATAGTTTTTTATATTAACTAAAACAATCAAATTATATCTAATATATTAAATTCCAAGCAGTTCTATTATAGGTAGAGAAAAAAAAATTCTATAGAAAAAACTATAATAAATGCTATCATAGCTAATCTTCCATTCCAAGTCTCAGAACCTATAGAAAAACCCCAAATCCATCTATTGCGTTGATGATAAATTTTCATATAATTCAGTCGCCTCTATTTTTCTCTTCAAAATCAGATATACTATATTATAAAATTGTACAAAAAACTATTCAATAGTATTAAGTTTATTTTAATTAAAATGAGATTAAATATACATACACTTATCCATCCAACTATACAAAAATTAGCATATGAAATTATTTATCAAAAATCACATAAAAAACTTCAAAATACAGATAACGAAAAAACATTAGGAATGCTTATTTTTTATGAAATTTTAAGAAAATGGTTAAAAATAGATAATATATACATAAAAAAAGTTGATGTTTTAAAAGAAAGACGTTTATCAAATCAATTAGACAAGTATTTGATTATAACTAATATAATAGAATGTTATAATATTCTTGCAGATGTACAAAGGATACTACCCGAACCTTATTTAAAACATATCGACTTTAACAATATAAATAATAGCTTTTATTGTAATGAAAAACTACAAGAATATAGAATAATTATATTTGAAAAATTTTTAAAAAATTATGGGATAATTGAAATCATAAATTACTTACAAAAAAACAATCAAATTAATTTAAATCATGTAAAAATCATCTGTCTTACATGCAATAGTAATATTTTAAAATATTTAGCTAACAAATATCCACAATTAAACATATATACTATAAAAATCAATTAAAATAAGCTTACGTTAATTGTTAATTGATCTATCGTCAAATCTTAATATTATAAAATAATGAATATTATAATAAATTCTTTTAATTTAATTTTTACATCTATAGCTAATTTTTCTGAAATATATCTTATATCTATTTTATTGAAACTATCTTTAGCTTGGTTTCCAACAGTAAATTGGTATAATGAGCCTTTTTGCTCTCTAAACAGACTTACAGATCCATACCTTAAATTATTTAGAGGAACAATACCGATGATATTTGGAATGGACATGTCACCTATGCTCGGAATTATTTTTTTACAATGCTTAACAGTCATATTTAACAATATACAACTTGAATCTATGACTTAGTAATTAGCGGGTTTTATATTACAATAGTTGATTAATCAAATAAAAAATTATTTAATATTAAATATAAACACTATACTTATTTATATATTTAAATTATCATGTTAAAAATTAGATTAAAAAGATTTGGAAGGAAAAAACAACCCAGCTATAGAATTATAGTTATAGATAGTAGAAAACCCAGAGATGGAAGAGCTATTGAAGAAATAGGATTTTATAATCCAATAACTAATCAATCACAAATCAACCTGGCAAAAGCTAGAAAAAGAATCAATGAAGGTGCTCAAGCTACTGAAAAAGTTCAACAAATTATAAACCAGCTTGAAAAACAAAATTAGTAAATTAAATCTAAGGAGATAAGGTTGTCTAAATTTACATTTAAAATTTTATGGCTTGAGAATAATATTGCTATAGCAATTGATTACATTATAGGTCAAAACAAAAGCCCACTAACATCTTATTTTTTTTGGCCTCGTAATGATGCATGGGAAGAACTAAAAACAGAATTAGAATCAAAACCGTGGATCAACGAAAATGAAAGAATAGATTTACTAAATAAAACCACTGAGATCATAAATTTTTGGCAAGAAAAAGGCAAAAATATATCTTTAAGACAAGCTCAAGATAAATTTCCAGAATTTAATTTTATTGGCACAAATTAATTGAAGTTCTATTAGATGATTAGTAATAATTTATAGATTATACTAAACATCTCAATATTTTGAATAATACAATACAATTGCATCATTTATAATATTCGATTACAATTCATAATCATGAATAATAAATTATATAAAAAAAAATTGATTTTCTATTAATTAGTATTGAAGCCATAAATTTATATAATTTAGACGAACACTATACATACAAAATAAATTCAGTAGAAATAGCTACCCGTCTAAATAATTTATTCTTAATACGATGTGGTAATTTACTTAGACATCCACAATCTTATACATTATACAACTTTCAAGAAACAATAGAAACCATCTATTATCTTTATAAATCTGTTAATAATTTCAGGATGCAAAAAAAGATACATAAAATATTAAAGGAAATATATTATAATAATCAATTAAAAAGTATCAAACAATATCTGCAAAGATTTAAATATATATACTATAAAACACACAACTACTACAATATTAATAGTAAGTTCTATTTTTATGATAAATATATAACAGAAATCGCTATATTGAATTTATATGTAATATATATATTAGGTCATGAAAATGGTATTTACTTTCTTATCAAATATCTAAAGTCACCATCTTATATACAGAATATATAGATAACTTAAGTATAAAATAAATTTGTTTTTCAACTGTCTGTTTGATCTGCTATAAGACATTCTGTTGTTAAAATCATCGAAGCTATTGAAGCTGCATTTTGCAAAGCAGAACGTGTCACTTTAGCTGGATCAACGATACCTTCTTTATACATATCAACAATTTGACCAATATCAGCATTATAACCCATAGCAAAATTACTACCTTTAATTTTTTCTACAATTATAGCACCATTATTGCCCGCGTTTTCCACAATTCTTTTAATTGGATATAATAAAGCATCAACTATAATTAATGCACCGACTAATTCTTCTTCAAATAAATTATTTACAGCCCAACCTCGTAAATCTTGAGATAAATGTACAAAAGTAGAACCTCCTCCAGGCACTATACCCTCTTCAATAGCTGCTTTAGTTGCATTAATAGCATCTTCTAAACGCAGTTTTTTATCTCTCATTTCTGTTTCAGTCGCAGCACCTACTTTAATAACAGCAACACCTCCAGACAGTTTAGCAAGTCTCTCATGTAACTTCTCTTTTTCATAACTATTAGTACTAGCTTCTAACTGCCTCCTAATTTGATCACAACGTTCTTTAATAAGATTTTCATCTACATCGGCAATAATTGTTGTCGAATCTTTCGTAATTTGAACACGTCTAGCAGAACCTAATTGATTCAAGGCTACATTATCTAAAGTTAAGCCCATATCTTGTGTAATAACTTCTCCTGAAGTTAAAATAGCTATGTCTTCTAACAATAATTTTCTTCTATCTCCAAACCCAGGTGATCTGACAGCAACTACATTAATAATACCTCTTAACTTATTTACAATGATTGTAGCCAAGGCTTCTTTCTCAATATCTTCAGCTATAATAAGTAAAGGCCGACCGGTTTTAGTAACTTTTTCTAAGATAGGTAATAATTCTTGTTGAATAAGTGTAATTTTCTTATCTGTTATTAATATATATGGATTATCTTGTACTACTTCCATTCTAGATGAATCTGTAACAAAGTAAGGAGATATAAAACCTTTGTCAAACTTCATTCCTTCCTTAATTTCTAACTCTATAGTTGTTGATTGGCCCTCTTCCAAAGAAATAATTCCTTCCTTACCAACTTTCTGGATAGCATTAGCTATCATATTGCCAACTTCAATATCATTGCCAGAAGATATGGAGCCAACATGAGTAATATCCTGCATGTTTAGGATAGGTTTAGAATAATCTGCAATTTTAGCAACAATAAATTTTACTGCTTTTTCTATTCCTTTTTTCAAAATAATAGGATTAGCACCAGCTGCAACGTTTTTAAGACCTTGTTTCACTATAGCATGAGCCAACACAGTAGCAGTAGTTGTACCATCACCAGCAACATCATTGGTTTTTGATGCAGCCTGTCTAATCAATGCAACACCAGTATTTTCTATTACATCTTTCAATTCTATTTCTTTAGCGATAGTTACTCCGTCATTGATGATCTGAGGAGCACCAAACTTTCTTTCTAATACAACATTTCTACCTTTAGGCCCAAGTGTTATAGCAACAGCCTCAACTAAAGTATCCATACCTTTTTCTAAAGCTTTGCGGGCATTATCTTGATATAAAATTTTTTTCGCCATCTTATTACCCTTAATTCATTAAAAATACATAAATAGATCTAAATTAAAATAATTTAATGCTCATTTTATAAATAAAAACAATTAACCAATAAAAAAATAAGTTTTTGATCAGAAACCTGATATACTAATACTACATAAGGGCCTGTAGCTCAGTGGATTAGAGCACGTGGCTACGAACCACGGTGTCGGGGGTTCGAATCCCTCCTCGCCCGATAAATTTATAAAAACATATAAAAAATCATATTTTATATCATAATATTTAATACATATAATAATATTAAAATCATATTTTATGCAACCACTAAGAGGAACTAAAGATATATTACCTCATCAAATGATCTATTGGCAACATATATACAATAAAGCTTCAACCATACTATCTTTACATAACTATTCAGAAATCAGAACACCTATTATAGAATCAACAAACTTGTTTCAACGCACTATAGGAGAAGAAACTGATATTATTAATAAAGAAATGTATACATTCACCGATCAAAGCAAAAGAAATATAACGCTAAGACCAGAAGCAACAGCAAGTATAGCTAGAGCATTCGTAAGCAATAAACTTTATCAAGACAAGTTGCAAAAACTTTGGTATCTAGGACCAATGTTTCGATATGAAAGACCACAAAGCGGAAGGCAAAGACAATTCCATCAATTAGGTATAGAATGCATTGGTAGTTTGAGCCCAATGGCAGATGCAGAAGTTATACACTTGGCTAATGAACTACTGCGTCAACTCGAGTTAAAAGATTATATATTAGAAATTAATTCTATTGGCAGCTTAGAAGAAAGGCAAATGTATAAAACAGATTTAGTCGAATATTTATCACAATATCAAAAAGATTTAGATGAAGATTCTCAAAATCGCCTTTATTCTAACCCTTTAAGGATTTTAGATAGTAAAAATATCAAAACTCAAGAAATCTTACAATATGCTCCAAACTTAAATAAATACTTGAATAAAACATCTGCTGAACATTTCTATTTAGTTTGCACACATTTAGATAATTTAAATATACCATATACAATCAATTTTAAATTAGTAAGAGGATTAGACTACTATAATCAAACAACTTTCGAAATGAAAACAAATTCTCAAGATTGTCAAAACACTATATGTGGAGGCGGACGTTATGATAACCTAATAGAACAAATAGGAGGTCCCAAAACACCAGCTGTAGGTTGGGCGATGGGATTAGAAAGATTATTAAAAATTATTGAACAAGAATTAACAATATCTCAACAACCAATAAATGTGTATATAGCAACACAAGGATTAAAAGCACAGAAAAAAATTTGGGAAATAATACAAAATTTAGAAAAAGAAAATATAAAATTCGAATTAGACTTATCTAATACTAGTTTTCAAAAACAAATTAAAAGAGCTAGCAAGCTAGGAGCTAAATTTTGTATTATTTTAGGAGATCAAGAAATACATGATAACTGCATTACTACTAGAAAACTAGATGAGCGTAAACAATATACTATTTCTTATTCGACTTTCTTAGAAGAAATATACAAACTAAAACATTGAACATTAGTTGACAATCAATATGAATTAATTGTTTAATATAGTTATATGGGGTGTAGCCAAGCGGTAAGGCAGCGGACTTTGACTCCGCCATTCGCAGGTTCGAATCCTCCCACCCCAGTAGAACTATTAAAACAATTGCTTATAATTGAATATTATAAAACATCATATAAAAGCTGGTAAAACTTGTAATTTTATACGTATTCTCATTTCATTTGTAAGAATAATATCCAAACTATAAATACCTATCTTCTTAATATTAGGTATATAAAGATTTTTCTTATCCAATTTCTCTCCTGTAAGATATAAAATATTTGATATTACTTCTTTATCGCTTATGCTACCAAAAATTTGATTAGTATTACCTACTTTCTTCTTGACACTGATTTTCGCAATTTTATTTAATTTTTGAGCAAGTATCTGGAATTTACCCTTAATTTCATTTAATTTCTTTTGTTTTATATTTAAAAACATTTTATAATGCTTTAATCTTCCAGTAGTTGCTAAATCAGCAAAATCACAAGGTATTAAATAATTAAAAGCATAACCACAGCTTACCTTTACTATACTACCTACTGATCCAAGATTAACTAAATTTTTCTTCAAAATAACTGTTATTTTTTTTTTCATATCTAACTATGGAACTAATAATAAAATAAATTATATAACACTATTGAAACAATAATGTTGGATTTGATATTTATCTAAAATCTTTGATGCAACAAGTGATCTTATTTTATCATAACAATATATAATTATTTTTTTGTCTATTAAATAATAATGTATAAAATTAATCGTTTTTCTAAACTTAATATTTTTTAAAGGAATATTAATGGCTTTAGATAAATGATATTTACCAAACTCTTCCGGTTGACGAACATCAATTAAAATTACAGCCGATTGATTCAGCATAAACAATAAATTGCTCTGATTAATGAAATTCGAATTTGATAATTTATTTTCATAGTCATAATTCATTAAATTAAAATTCATTTGTGGCACTATTTCTACTGTTTTGAAAGATACATCGAGAAGATTATATACTAATAAATAACCACTTAACACATTTCCTATACCTAGAATAATTTTCGTTGCTTCTATTGCTTGAAACATGCCTATAATACCAGTCAATGTACCAAGTATACCTAACATATTACATGTTTTGGTGTATAAATTTAAGTTTTCAGGATATAAATCAGAATACAAAGGCCCACTTTTATAATTAAAAACGCTTATATGACCTTCAAAAGCTTGAACAGCTCCATAAATATGTATCTTATTCTGTAAATAACATGATTTACTAATTAGATATCTTGATTGAAAGTTATCAGTGGTGTCTATAACTATATCATAGTTTTTAATAATATCTCTACAATTATATTCATCTACTATACATGAATATATATGAGTAGCACATTGTGAATTAATATCTTTAATTCTATCACGCACCACATGAACTTTTAACTTACCAATATCTTCATCTTTGTACAAAATTTGTCTATGTAAATTAGAATAAGTTACTTGATCATCATCTACAATACCTAAACAACCTACTCCAGAAGCAGCTAAATAAATGATACCGCATGCAGCCAATCCGCCGGCACCAATAAATAAAACTTTAGCTGCCTTTAATCTCTTTTGTCCATTATCTCCAATATTATCTAAAACTAAATGACGAGCATATCTTTTATACTCTAATTCTGAAAGATGATTAGTGGATACAGGATAAAACATAAAAATATACAGATAAAAAATACTATTAATATACTTGTATAATCTCACATTAGACATTTCATTGTATATAATTTATATTAAATTTCTTTACATAAAAATCAATCAGTTATATTAAACTTGAAAATTATATGATATAACCAATAAATATTTCATAATAAACTATTGGATACATCTAATTTGCCTATTTTTTTACTTTTTCTATTTTTTAATGTATGTTTTTATATACTACGCCTTTAGTTCAGTTGGTAGAACATAGGTTTCCAAAACCTAATGTCGAGGGTTCAAGTCCTTCAAGGCGTGTAATATTACAATAATATTAAGCTAATAAAAACATCTATAATATCAAACAAATCAAAATATAACACAAGTAATTTTACATTAATAAGTCTGATGCTCTATAATAGACCAGTAGAATTAATAATAAAAAGTAAAAAATGTTTTATGGCTAAAAAAATTATAGGTCTTGTTAAATTAGCTTTGAATGCAGGCAAAGCTACTCCCGCTCCACCAGTAGGCCCAGCACTGGGACAATATGGAGCTAACATTGTAATGTTTTGCAAAGAATATAATGCAAGAACAGCAGATAAACTCGGCTTAGTCATACCTGTTGAAATTTCAATATATGAAGACCGTAGTTTTTCATTTATTTTAAAAACTCCACCAGCAGCTGTACTAATCAAAAAAGCTGCTAAAATACAAAATGGATCAGGACAACCAAATACTCAAAAAATTGGATCAATTTCTGTAACACAATTACGAGAAATAGCTGAAACCAAATTGCAAGATTTAAACACTCAAGATATAAAAAAAGCTATGAAAATTGTGAAAGGTACTGCAAAAAATATGGGTATCCAAATTAGTGACTAATATTAAATAAATTTAACATGACAAAACATTCACGCCGCTTTAATATGCTTTTGAAGCAAGTAGAAAAAAACAAATTTTATGCACCTTTAGACGCCTTATATTTAATGAAAAATTTATCTAATGTAAATTTTATAGAAACAGCAGAAGTACATATTGTACTAGGATTAGACCCTAAATATGCAGACCAACAATTAAAAGCAACTGTCATGTTACCTAAAGGAACAGGTAAAAAAACCCGCATAGCTGTTATTACTACAAATAATCAAATTCAACAAGCAGAATCGGCTGGAGCAGATATAATAGGAGGAGAAGATCTCATTAATGAAATCAAAAAGGGTCGTTTAGACTTCGATAAACTTATAGCTACTCCAGATATTATGGTATCAATTGCCAAATTAGGTAAAATTTTGGGCCCCAAAGGGCTAATGCCTTCACCTAAAGCTGGCACAGTAACGAATGATTTAGCAAGAACAATTAAAGAATTCAAAGCAGGCAAATTAGAATATAAAATCGACCGTAGTGGAATATTACATATTCCATTTGGCAAGCTTAATTTTATTCCAGAAGACTTATATAGCAATTTAATTGCTTTACAACAATCTATAGATAAGAACAGACCACAAGGTTCTAAAGGTAAATACTGGAAGTCTATTTACATCACTAGTACCATGGGACCTTCAATACCCTTAGATATTAATCTTTTACGTGATAGCTATTTATGATAAAATAGGTAGTCAAAACGTTTACTCTATTTACATGCAAAATAAACAATTTATTTATATAATATAATGAATACAAAAATTAATAACATTATTAATGATTTAAAATCATTAACCCTATTAGAAGCAGCTGAACTAGTAAAACAGATAGAAGAAACATTTAATATTGATGCATCTATTGCATCTCAAAACCCAACAATAGTGATGCCTACAGCGGCAGATAGTTCTACTAAAAATGAAGCAGAAGAGAAAACAGAATTTGATATTATATTAGCAGAAGTACCACCAGCTAAAAAAATTGCTATATTAAAAGTGGTTAGATCAATAACTGGTTTAGGTTTAAAAGAAGCAAAAGAATTAGTAGAATCAGCGCCCAAAACAATTAAAGAAAATACAACAAAAGATAACTCCGAAGAATTAAAAAAACAGCTCGAAGAAGCTGGGGCTAAAGTTTCAATTAAATAAGAATATTGAATCATAACAATATTGTTATGATTCAATATTTTAAATCTTATTAAAATATTCCTAAAGTAATTGCCTTAGATAATGGCATGGTTGCACCAATACCTAGCCAGATTGCAACGAAAGTTCCAATCAGAAATACTGTTGTAGCAACAGGGCGTCTAAAAGGATTCTGAAACTTATTGACACTCTCAATAAATGGAACAGTAATTAAACCTGCGGGTACAGATGCCATAGATAGAACCCCTATCAACTTGTTTGGTATAACTCTTAATAAATTAAAGGTAGGGAAAAAATACCATTCTGGTAATATCTCTAAAGGCGTAGCAAAAGGATTAGCTGGCTCTCCTATAGCAGAGGGCTCTAAAACTGATAAACCAACATCACAAGCTAATATACCTAAAATAACAACAGGAAACATATATAATATGTCATTTGGCCAAGCTGGCTCTCCATAATAATGATGCCCCATACCTTTGGCTAATTTAGCACGTAGCTTTGGATCAGTTAAATCAGGCTTTTTTATAATTGACATACATAAATTCCTCAATACTAAATTCTAAACATGTTTATAAATATAATTATAGCGGTCCTGAAATTCCTTGTTTACGAATCATTAAAAAATGCATTAACATAAATACAGCGGTTAAAAGAGGTAAAACAAAAGTATGCAAGCTATAAAATCTTGTAAGTGTGCTTTGACCTACACTGACCCCACCTCTTAATAATTCAACTATACTTACTCCTACTATAGGTATAGCTTCAGGAACACCTGTTACAATCTTCACAGCCCAGTATCCTATCTGATCCCATGGTAAAGAATAACCAGTTACACCAAAAGAAACTGTTAGAACAGCCAATATAACACCTGTTACCCAAGTTAATTCACGTGGTTTTTTAAAACCACCAGTTAAATATACTCTAAACATATGTAATATTAACATAAGTACCATCATACTAGCAGACCATCTATGGATTGATCTTATTAACCAACCGAAATTAACATCTGTCATAATATATTCAACAGACGAAAAAGCTTCAGCTACAGTTGGTCGATAATAAAAAGTCATGGCAAAACCACTAGCCACTTGAATTAAGAAAGATGTAAATACTATACCACCAATACAATAAAAAATATTTACATGAGGTGGAACATATTTACTGGTTATATCATCTGCAATGGCTTGAATTTCTAATCTTTCCTCAAACCAATCATAAACCTTTCCCATATTAATTATTTAATAAAATATAAAAATTGTGCATTTAAACTACAATTCACTCAAATTTATTTCTAAATCTTAAATCAATATAATTATAACATTTATTATTTTGTTTTTTATATATTAAGTAATTTTACTATTACGTAAATAGCTAAAAAAAGAAAAATAGCATATTATAATTTTATTTTTTACAATATACTTTATAAAAAGTCTTTTAATTAAAAAATTCACAATTTTATTGACAGTAATTGGATTACTTCCTGTAATATAACTGATAGTTTTTTGCGATAGCTCAAAAGGAATAAGAACATAATTATTATTTAATATTCCAAAATCTTTACATAATAATAACAACAATTGAACGACTCTGTATCTAATAGATTTGTGCATTAATATATATGATGAACTTTCATATTGTCTTAAAGTATAACGAAATAAATCAAGCAATTTAATTGAAGTCGATAAATACTTACAATGAGCAATATAATCTAACCAAAAAAATTTAATTAAGTAAGTATTTTCTAATGCAACTACTTTATAATAAACATAATTAGAATCAAAAAAATTAAAATCGATTATACTTTTATTAGTCAATATCGCTAGAAAGATAGCCTCACTATTTGTAAAAATTTTCATAATATATACAGTACCATAAAAAACTATAATTAATGGTTGATACTTTGCTTGATATTGGAATATCAACGAATCTCCTTTATTCAATTTGTAAATATAAAAAGGAATTTCTGATTCAGAAAATATTTGCTTCCATTTGCTACTCATAATTCTTACTTATATCTTATACTAAAAATAAGCTTTTAATAATATACTCATTTTGATATAATCTGATAATGAAAAAAACAATACTTCTTATAGATGATGATATAAATTTATTAAATTCGATGGCTTCTTATTTAATCTCCGAAGGCTTCACAATACACATTACAACAAATGTATGTAATGCACTAAATAATTTAACAATTATTCAACCAGATTTAATCATTACCGACATCATGATGCCAAATATAGACGGTTACGAACTAATTAAAAGAATACGCTCTACAAAAAACTGGCATCAAACACCTATAATTTTTTTGACAGCTAAAGGTATGACACAAGATCGGATTTTAGGGTATAACTTAGGGTGTAATGCATACCTTGCTAAACCATTTTATCCAGAAGAATTAATAGCTATAATAAATAATATATTTCAACAACTAGAACTTTATAAAACAAATATTAACCATAATATCCAAAAAGTTCAAAATAAAAAGCAAAATTCTATTTTTGATTCTTTTTCTTTGACCACAAAAGAATGCAAAGTGCTCCTATTAGTATCAAAAGGTTATACAAATAAAGAAATTGCTAATAGAATCAACTCTAGCATAAGAAATGTAGAAAAATATGTAAGCCGCTTATTAAATAAAACAAAAACTAGAAACCGTACAGAATTGGCGAAATTAGCTTTATTAAATTCCTTAAATAAACTAAAGGGCGAATGACGGGACTCGAACCCGCGAATAGTGAAGCCACAATCCACTGCCTTAACCTCTTGGCTACATCCGCCAAAATTCAGAAATATAATAATGAAGTATAATACTTTTTAAATAATAAGTCTATATTTTTTCAAAAATTTAATAGATTCTAAAACAATATATAATATGAATACAATATATAATACAATTTTTATCAATGGACAAGCATTTAATTGTTATATTGATATGTCTCTTCAAGAGTTATTGCAATATCTAGAATTTGAATCAAATTCCATTGTTGTAGAACACAATAGTCGTATTATACACTCTACAGAATTTGATAAAACTTTCTTTAAATCACAAGATAAAGTAGAAATCATTACAATTGTTGGAGGTGGTTAAATAAGTTCTCTTCTAGAAACAGATAGTCTAGCTTGCTTCATATCAACATGAATAATTTTAACTTTAATTTTATTTCCAATTTGAAATGTATGATTGATATTTTTTATATATTCATAACCTATTTCTGATATATGCAGTAATGCAGGTATACCATATATAGTGATAAAAATACCATATTGCTTAATTTGAGTAATTTGACCATAAACAAATTTGCCTACTTTCAACAAATCAGAATAAAGATCAAGTAAAGCTAGTTTATGACTTAATATAATCTTGTTATTTTTTTCATCAGCTAATAATAGCTTACATGGTAAATGATATTTTACTATAAATTCATAATTAGTAAATGTAATTAAATGAGATCTAGGGATAAAACTTTGCAAACCTTCTAAAACAGTTAAAATTCCTCCTTTATTAAGATTAAATATAGATACATCTAAAATAATATCTTCTGATTCGAGCTGTTTAATACGTTTCCAAGCTCTTATATAATCTAACCTTCTAATAGATAATAATAACTGCTGTCTATCCTTATTGTAAGCAAGAATAAAAAACTCTCTTGTATTATTGATAAAATATTTAAGATCACATCTATCACTACAAGAACTTAATAAAATTTCATCTATTGGTAAATAGCCTGCAATACTTATTCCTACATCTACTAAAAAACCTTGTGACTCCTGATGAAAAATAGTACCAGCTACAATATCACCTGGATGCAAATTATATTTATATTGATTTAGTATAGCTCCGAAATCTTTCTCTGAAAAGCCTGTTAAACGGATCTTTTTCATTTTGATTATTATGAATTAAGTCACTAAGATATGATTGTACTTTTTTTTAAAAATATGTATTATATATATAAGTAAACATAGGTAGTTGCAAATTTTAAAACAAATTTGAGGAAAGTCCGGACTCCAATTAGTATATAGTATAGCTGTATAAACGACAGTATAGGTGACTATAAGGAAAGTGCCACAGAAAAAAACCGCCTAATTTACTGTAATATAGGTAAGGGTGCAAAGGTACAGTAAGAGCGTACCAGAAGTATTATAAGAATACTTGCTAGGCAAACCCCATATAAGAGCAAAGTAATAAACTTTACATTGAGAATATCTATCATAAAAGAATTGATTGTAATTTACGGTTTATTTTCGGTACTGCAAAAAGTTTATATGTAAATATAAAAAAAAGATTAATAACTACCCTTAATAAATTTATTTTTCACATAAAAAAGTATATCAATCTTAAAATTATTAAGAACAAAATCCGGCTTATGATTTACTTTAGATTTATAAAATAAAATATATCCATTAATATGATCTATATTTGCTTAATAAATATCCTATTTCTTTATCAATACGATTAATATCATCATAACTTAAAGTTCTATCATAAGCTCTATAAATAATCCTTAAGCCAACATTATAACAATTAGTCGACTTATTTTTGTAATGATTAAATACTTCAACTGATTCAATTAAAGAATTATTAAAGCTAGATATTTGCTGCTTAACTGAATCTATACTATAAAGTTTATCTAAAGTCAAAGATATATCTCTAGTTAAGCTAGGATAATAAGAATAAGGATAAACAACAGAATTAATATGATTTAAAGATTTAATAGAAGCTATTAATTTAATTAAATCAAATTCAAATGTATATGTAGAAATTCCATAGCAATTACGTAGCTGTCCAAATATACCTATTTCTTGATTACTCATGTTATAAAGAATTGCCGTACGATTAATCTTTAACATTTTTTTAAAATTAAAAAATAAATCACTTTCATTTAAATCATTTATTTTTTTCCATACTATTACAGCTTGTAATTTATCTAAAAACTCTTCCATTATACCTTTAGCATGAAACCAACTAAGTGATTCTGGTTTATGTGACCACGATCTTCGTAAAAAAGCAGTATTTGTAATTAAACCAGAAAGACGTAAAAATTCAAACGAACTAAAAACATAATCAGATCTTTCACTTGATTTATTTAACTTAAATATCTTTCCTATTTCAAAAATTTCAATATTTTTGTTACCTTGCTTAAGGTTATGTTGCTGATTTATAACTAAATGATCTATTAAATTACTTCTTAGAAAAGACTGATCTTGACCTAAAGGATTAAAAACTTTAACTTCTGTTGTACTATTTGAAATTAAATTATCATAAAAAGAATAATTCTGAACTTCATGTAAACCTAAATGACGTAATAAGCAACGAATTTGACTTATTTTATTTGTCAGCGTACTATGAATGGATAATTTGTTATTATACATAAAAGGTAACCTACTAATAAACTTATTAAAACCATAAATACGGCCTATTTCTTCAATTACATCTATAGGCCTTTTAATATCCTCTTGTCTGTTAATAGGCACTTGTATCTTCAATATATTCTTTGACTCATCATATATTGTGATAAAATTCAAACTGTCTAATAAATAAATAATCTCTTGTACAGTTAGGTAACCACAGAAGTTGTTTCTAGCAAAACCTAAAATATTGTGTATATTGCTTATCTTCAAATCTATAATTTTAGGTATATAATGTAACTTATGATACCCATAAAACTTACCTAATGTGCCATATCCAAATGTTCTAATCAACTGAAATGTTTCGTATAGTGCATTAACAAAATCAGATCTCAAGCCTTGATTCAAACATTTTTTTGATAGATCTGTACTAAGATTTAAAAGTTTTTGCATACTTTTAATATACTGTTTATTACATACTTGACCAAAAATAATTATAGAATTTGTTAACAAATCACACTGAATATGAGGATTTATATAAAAACCAATAGTAGACAATATGAAGTCATCATATTTTAAAACTTCTAATTCAACATTTTGTGTACTCAGCAAATGCCTATTTGTTTTTTGTAAACTAAATAAAGAATGATTCAATTGTAAGGAATGAATTTTTTTTTTATCAAATATATGTATTGATTGTCCCCATTTTAAATATATATATTCAGAAATATCAATTAATAGATTCAACGGTTTAATATTTTGGCTTATTAAATAATACTGAAGCCATGAAGGAGATAAAGTATTATTTAAATGACACATCTGAATTAACGACAGATCTAATAAAGAAATATTTTTATCTGACAAATGAAAACCATTAATATGAGTAGTAATAGAATTTGTGTACAATTTATACATTAAAGGCCTATTAAAAAGACAACTAATTTCTCTAGCTAGACCTACTATACTTAAAACATCTTGTCTATTAGCTGTTATAGTTAAATCAAAAACTATATCATTAGCAAATGGATCATGAATAATATTTTCTATTTCAAAACCTGATACATTTAATTTATCCACGAGAGAACTAAATTTTATACCATTTAAATCTACAATTTGTTGAAGCCATCTTAAAGAGAATTTCATATACAAAAATATTGAATACAATAAACATTCATAATTTAATATTAATATTACCAATACATCATTTCAAAAAATGCAAATTAATTTTGCTTAGCTTTGGTAAAAGAGAGCTTATTTCTGTTAGCATATTTTTCCATAAAACGCATAAAACGATCCCATTCTTGTGGACTTTTTATTATATATATAGCTTCTATAGCTTTTGGTTTACCATTAATAAATTTAGCACTTACATCTCTAGTCATAAGTTCACCTTCATCATCTTTTAAATACATACCTGTAATATCACCTTTATTCTCCATACCTGACCTTAAAATATCTGGATTGTTGAATTTAAATGTTGCTGTGCCTTTACTACCATCTTTAGATCGTGTTAAAGAAACATCCGCAATAACTGTTTCATTAATTCCTTTAATAAACTGAATAACAGCCATAATAATTTTCCTTAATTAAAAAATATAAAACATTATATAAACTTAATAGCAAAGTATTATATAAATTTAGTAATTATTATAAATGATAACAAACTTCTATCCAACGAATCTAGTTACAAGTAATAACCAATATAAATTAAATAATCTTTAGTATTTAATAGAAATTTATAGCATATATAAAAAACTTTTCTACATAACTATTAAGTTATATTTTTAAGTGTGTTATTATTACTTAGTATCAAAGGTAATATATATTCATTTGCTTTAATTAAATGTTTGAACGATTTACAGAAAAAGCAATAAAAGTTATTATGCTTGCTCAAGAAGAAGCAAGACGTTTAGGTCATAACTTTGTTGGTACAGAACAAATTCTACTAGGTTTAATCGGTGAAGGGACAGGTATTGCTGCACAGGTATTAAAATCTATGAATGTAAATTTAAAAGATGCACGCATAGAAGTAGAAAAAATTATTGGTAGAGGGTCAGGATTTGTAGCAGTTGAGATACCTTTTACCCCAAGAGCTAAAAGAGTTTTAGAACTTTCTTTAGAAGAAGCTAGACAACTTGGACATAATTATATAGGTACAGAGCACTTATTAATGGGTTTAGTACGTGAGGGTGAAGGAGTAGCTGCAAGAGTACTAGAAAATCTAGCCGTTAATGTAGCGTCTATTCGAACAGAAGTCATTCAAATGTTGGGTGATAATACAGAAGCTAACACAAATGGAAACAATAATACACAAACAAGAAGCAAAACTCCTACGCTTGAAGAATTTGGCTCAAACCTAACAGAATTAGCAATAGAAGGTATCTTAGATCCAGTAGTTGGGCGACAAAAAGAGATTGAGCGTGTGATACAAATATTAGGTAGAAGAACTAAAAATAACCCGGTACTAATTGGAGAACCAGGAGTAGGAAAAACGGCAATAGCAGAAGGTTTAGCACAAAGAATTGCAAACAAAGATATCCCTTCTATATTAGAAGATAAGCTAGTTGTAACATTAGATGTCGGTTTATTAGTTGCTGGAACAAAATATAGAGGAGAATTTGAAGAAAGACTTAAACGAATTATGGATGAAATAAAATCAGCTAATAATATCATACTAGTTATTGATGAAGTACATACTTTAATTGGAGCTGGAGCTGCTGAAGGAGCTATCGATGCAGCAAATTTATTGAAACCAGCATTAGCAAGGGGAGAACTACAATGCATAGGAGCAACAACACTAGAAGAGTATCGTAAACATATAGAAAAAGATGCAGCACTTGAAAGGCGGTTTCAGCCTGTATTGGTTGGAGAACCAAGTGTAGAAGAAACTATCGAAATTTTATTTGGTTTAAGAGACAGATATGAAAAACACCACCAATTAAAAATGTCTGATGCTGCCTTAGCCGCTGCTGCTAAATATGCTAATCAGTATATTTCTGATCGTTTTTTACCTGACAAAGCTATTGATTTAATTGATGAAGCTGGCTCAAGAGTTAGATTATTAAACTCTCAGCTACCTCCAGCTGCTAGAGAATTAGATAAAGAGCTAAGGAATGTATTAAAAACAAAAGATGAAGCAATCAGAGCACAAAAATATGAAAAAGCAGAACAATACAGAACCAGAGAAATGGAAATTAAAGCTCAAATTGCGGCTATTGCACAAAGTAAAAAAAATGAACCTGATTTACAAATTGAAGATCCTGTAGTAACAGAAGATGATATTGCAGAAATAGTTGCATTTTGGACAGGTATCCCAGTAACCAAATTAACCAAAAGTGAGTCAGAAAAATTAATGCATATGGAAGAAACTCTTCATAGTCGTATCATTGGACAAGATGAAGCTGTGGTAGCTGTTTCTAGAGCAATAAGAAGAGCAAGAGTTGGATTAAAAAATCCCAATCGCCCTATTGCAAGCTTTATATTTTCTGGCCCTACTGGAGTTGGAAAGACTGAATTAACTAAAGCACTAGCTTCTTATTTTTTTGGTTCACAAGAGGCAATGGTTAGATTAGATATGTCTGAATACATGGAAAGACATACTGTTTCCAAGCTAATTGGTTCACCCCCTGGCTATGTAGGATATAGTGAAGGTGGATACTTAACAGAAGCTGTCAGGAAGCGTCCTTACACAGTGATTTTATTCGATGAAATCGAAAAAGCTCATCCAGATATTTTCAACCTTTTATTACAAATTTTAGAAGATGGTAGACTGACTGATGCTAAAGGTAGAACAATAGATTTCAAGAATACTTTGTTAATTATGACATCTAATATAGGCTCAAAAGTTATAGAAAAAGGAGGAGGAAGCTTAGGGTTTGAACTAGGAGAGTCACAAACAGAATCACAATATAATCGTATTAGATCATTAGTTAATGAAGAATTAAAACAATATTTTCGTCCCGAATTTTTAAACAGATTAGATGAAATTATAGTATTTAGACAACTAACTAAAGACGAAGTACGTGAAATAGCAGAAATCATGCTACAAGAAGTGTTCGAAAGAATCAAACAACAAAAAATAGAAATAGAAGTGACTGAAAGATTTAAAAATCGATTAGTAGACGAAGGATATAACCCAAGTTATGGAGCAAGACCACTACGTAGAGCAGTAATGAGGCTGCTAGAAGATAGTTTAGCAGAAGAAGTTTTATCAGGTAAAATTAAAGCTGGTGATAGCGCAGTTGTAGATGTAACTGATGAAGACAAAGTAACCGTATTATTAGGTGAACAAATAGAAATTTTGCAACCTTAATCACAACTTATAATATATTATTGTAAGTTGTGATTAAGGTTAATGCCAGGAACCAGATTTGAACTGGTGACACGAGGATTTTCAGTCCACTGCTCTACCAACTGAGCTATCCCGGCTAAAAATAAACTTTCTGTATATTACCACATCACTATTTAGATTGCAAGAATAATAATAATGAATTAATCAAACAAGATAATATAAACTTATGAATTTACATCACAAAATTTATTGTTTTGTGGTGTAAATAATAACTTGCATAAACCAGTTGCACCATTACGATTCTTGCATAGTGAAACATCTATAATATTAGATAAACCCAGATGACTATCACATTGTGATAATATAATAACTATATCTGCATCTTGCTCAATTGAATTATGTAAAATAAGATCACTAAGTCGTAAAACAGAATAACACGGCTCTTGAACATCAAAAACTTGAAAATACTTAAAATAAATAACACATGGAATATAAATATATTCAAAAATATATGCAGATAATCTATGAAAATAATTTATAACACAAATGCTATTTTCTAAATAAAAACTTAACTTAAGCCACCTTATTTTTAAATATAATTTATGGTTATGTGTTAAACTCAGTAAATGATAAGGAGAACAGATACTAAAAGAATACTGTAAAGAGAAATTAAAATATAAAGCATCTAAAAATATATTAGATAAATAATTATTTTTACAACATTTAATTAAATTACATCTGATCAACATTTTATAGTTATATAAACTCTGTACATGAAGATTATTAATATTATCTAAATTGAAACTATAATAGTTTACTATACATCCACTTTCTCTAAGATCAGATAATAAAGGAATTTTATTTACTCTAGTTTCAATACTTCTATTTAATTGAGATAAAACAACTATAGGTATATTTAAATACTGTGCTAATAACTTTAATTTTCTCGTTATATAACCCAATTCTTGTGTTCTGATGTTATTATTAAAACCTTCTACTTGAACTAACTGTAAATAATCAATAATTACCAATTGAATAATACCTGTTTCTTGATAAAGCAGTTTAGATGTATATTCAATGTAATCAATCGATATATTAGGTGTATCATTAATATAAACCTTGTATTTCATCAATCTACGACAAATTTGATTCACATCATACCATTCATCTATTGTAAGTTTACTAAAAGAAATATTTTGAGTAGAAACACCAGATGCAATAGCAATAAATTTACTCACTATTTGTATTTTTGACATCTCAAGACTAAAAAAACATAAACCTAATGAAGTAGAAGATAAAATATTAAATGCTAGATTAATTACAAAAGAAGTTTTGCCTACTGAAGGACGTCCAGCAATCACAATTAAATCACCACCTTGTAAACCCTGTATTAATTTGTCTAATGGTTGGAAACCTGATAAAATTATATTTCGATTGATAATTGGCTGAATCAGATTCAAATTCTGGTATTTTAACCTTATAAGTAAATCACCAATTAAATCTTTAAAAGTCATTAAATTCTCTTTAGGAATTTTATGCACTGTAGATTCTAAATATTCAGATACCTTATTGTATATTTGATGACAATGTAAATCATGAATATTAGCTAATTTAACAACATTATAACCATACTGAATCATCAAACGTCTCGTATAACTATTATTAATCAACATCATAAGTTCTTGTATATAAGCATACATATTGATAGATGGCATAAAAATATGACTTTGTCTCATTAACTCAATAATTTTCAAAACTCCACCTACATAATGCAATATTTGTGAATTGTTTAAGAAATAAAATAATTGTAAAATATCTATTTTCTTATCTCTGTGAAGAGTAACTAAACTCGTATAAATCAACTGGTGAGATTCTACAAAAAAAGAATCTGATTTAAGAAAAGGCATGAGTTGAGGGAAAATGGTGGGATGAATCAAGATAGTACCTAATAAAATTTCCTCAGCAATATAATTGTGAGGAAGAACAGGATTGAGAAGAATGCTCTGCATAAATACCTAGTAAATATTAAAAATAAGATAACGCCTAAATATATTTTGACTTATCGATTTTGTATTAAATAGAGAATAAGCTGAAGAGGTAGATTTATTAAAGATGTAATAACCAAGTCTTAAATGCACAATAGAAAAACCTAGCCAATAGTACAAACTTAAAGCTCTAAAATTATTAATCTTTACTTCAAGAAATGTATATATATTATATAACATAATAATAAAAATCAATACCTTCACAAAACGTTTGGAACATATTAAAAAATTATAATTTTTTATACTATAGAAATAGATAAAATCGTTATACATGATTTTATATGATAAAAAAGAAAATATTAATATATAATCAAGCTGACGACTAAAGAAATAATAATTATTAGAATTAATTTGAAATTTTTGATAAAAATACATATAACTAAAAAATAATAATATAGTATTATAATGTTATGATACTATATTATTTATATATAAATTGAATGTTTACACAAAATAAAGCAATTAATATAAAAACTAATAATGTATAAAAAATCTTACAACAAAAATTCTATTATTAATACAGTAGAAAAAGACTTTAAAAAAATTGCAATACCTATTATTGATATAGGTGATAGTATAAAAATGTCTATTATGATCCAAGAAGGTAATAAACAGAGAATTCAAACTGTAGAAGGAGTAATAATATCAAAACACAAATCACAATTAAGTACAACTATTACTGTTAGAAAAACCTTACAAAATATTGGTGTTGAAAGAGTTTATCTTATACATTCTCCTCTAGTAAAAAGTATTAAAGTAATGAGAAAAGCAAAGGTAAGACGAGCTAAACTATACTACTTAAGATCAAGATCAGGCAAAGCAACAAGATTAAAAACAAAATTTAATTAAGAATTTTACCTATTAACATTAATTAAAAATATGATAGTATACTTATAATGCAAGGATGCATAGCTCAGTTGGTTAGAGTATCACGTTGACATCGTGAAAGTCACTGGTTCGAATCCAGTTGTATCCAGGAAAATTATAACCACTTATATATTTTCATGCTTTAACAATATTAATATAATTAATATGGGTCGGTGCCCGAGCGGTTAATGGGGGCGGACTGTAAATCCGCTGGTATTACCTACGTTGGTTCAAATCCAACCCGGCCCAATAAAAATATTAGATGCAAATAGTACTAAAAAATTTTCATAAACCGAGCCTTTATAACTCAATGGTAGAGTATTTCCTTGGTAAGGAAAAAGTCATGGGTTCAATTCCCATTAAAGGCTATCTACTTTGATCTTAGTTAATGGTGTATTTTTATTCTTTACTAACTTAGATATTCCTATCATCTGAGAATTACTTTTACCAGGTGCTACCATAGGATAACAATTCTCTTCTTCTTTGACTTTACAATTTAATAAACATGGACCATTATAATTTACAAAACGATGTAAAATTTTATTCATATCATGTCGATGCTCTAAATTCAAACCCAGTATACCAAAAGACTGAGCTAATAAAACAAAATCAGGAGCACCTTTTTCCATATTAGAATGAGAATACCTCTCTCCATAAAAAGCTTGTTGCCACTGCCTAACCATACCTTGCCACTTATTATTTATGATAATAATTTTTATAGGTAAATTATACTGAGCAATTGTAGCAAGCTCTTGAAAGTTCATTTGAAAACTAGCATCCCCACTAATACATATAACACTTTCAGAAGGATAAGCAATTTGAGCACCAATAGCAGCAGGAAGTCCATAACCCATAGTTCCTAAACCAGAACTAGACATCCAATGTCGCGGTAGTACATTTACAAATTGAGCTGCCCACATTTGATGCTGACCTACATCAGTAGTAAAATAAGCATTTGGTTGAATACGAGATAAAGAAAAAATGACCTCTTGAGGAGATAAACTGTTAACATGTTTTGGAATTAATAAAGGATATTGATTTTTCCACATAGATATTCTATTTTTCCAAGAACAAGTTTGCTGAGAATTAAACAATAACTTAGAATTGTTATCAACATAGTTTAAAACACAGCTTATTACATCCTTAACATCCCCTAAAACAGCAACCTGAGGAACACGATTTTTACCTATTTCTGCAGGATCAATATCAACATGTACAACTTTAGCATTACATGCAAACTCATCTAACTTACCTGTAACTCTATCATCAAACCTAGCACCAAGAGCAATCAGTAGATCACACTCACTAACAGCAAAATTAGCGTAAGCTGTACCATGCATACCTAACATACCTAAAGATAAACTATCATTTTCATCAATAATTCCTTTACCCATTAATGTAGTACATATAGGTATCTGAAAACGATAAGAAAACTCTTTAATCACCTTGTGAGCACCAGAAATAATAGCACCACCTCCAACATAAAGTAAAGGCTGACTAGACTCATACAAAAGATTCAAAATTTTAACAATTTGACTATCCTTAGGCTTTATAATTGGACGACAACCCAATAATTTCACATTACTTGGATTAAGAGGTTGATAGAGAAATTTCTCTAAACCAACATCTTTAGGAATATCAATTAAGACAGGTCCTGGTCTTCCATGTTGAGCAATATAAAAAGCTTCAGAAACTACTCTAGACATATCTCGAGGATCTCTAACAACATAAGAATGTTTAACTACAGGTAAAGTAATACCAAAAATATCAACTTCCTGAAAAGCATCTGTACCTATAAAAGGCCTTGCTACCTGACCAGTTATTAAAACTAAAGGGACGGAATCCAACTGTGCTGTAGCAATACCAGAAACAAGATTAGTAGCTCCTGGACCAGATGTTGCAAAACATACACCAACTTTTCCTGTACATCTAGCATAACCATCAGCAGCATGAGATGCACCTTGTTCATGACGACATAATATGTGCGTAATTAAACCTTTATTCTCCCATCTATACAATTCATCATAAATAGGTAAAATGGCACCACCAGGGTAGCCAAAAACGCGGCTTACGTTATTTTTAACTAAACTGTCTATAAGAGCAAATGCACCTGTAACTTCTGTTAAATCAGAATCATAATTTATTTTCATAGATTTCTTAAAATATTTTATGCATTATAAACAACTAATAATAGATTATAATTGAAGGTAAAGATTTCTAGTTGGTAGGCAAATATTTTCTATTTATAACATACTAGTATCTATTAATTGATTAAATCAGAAGATTTTTCATTCATTAATATTTACTTTTTTTTCTTAATTGTATATATAATATTATATATGTCGAATTTTTTATTATAGATCGTGAAAATTTTATGTGCGAAATTTTTATTTTATACCTAACATCTGCCTCAAAATCATTGTTATGATACCGATAAATACTATGATTATGATGCTTATCGTTAGTCTTTTATTTTTCTCTTTTAATAACTCAAAAATTGTGTAAAAAGTTGTCAAGAAAAATCCTACAATTACTGAGAATAAAAATCTCGGAAATTTGTTGATATTGTTCCAAAATTTTGTCATATATTAGTATTTTTGTGTTTATATATTGTTTTAAATTAAAATAAGTGAATAATATTACTTTTGTAAACTTGTTTTGATAATTTTATTTATTTTAGCTTTAATTCGCAGGAGAAAAAATTTTGAAAAGCTCTGATTTTGTACAGTTATTAAGTGATTTTTTGCCTTTTATACAGCGTTTTCATGGATCTACTATAGTTATTAAATATGGTGGTTCTGCTATGAAAGATGTTTCTTTAAAGTCTAAAATTGTAGAGGATATTTTGTTTTTGTCTTATATAGGTATTAAAGTTGTTATTGTACATGGTGGTGGACCAATGATTAATTATTGGTTGAAACAAATGAATATAGAACCTAAATTTTTTAATGGTATTCGTATTACAGATAAAATAACTATGGAGTTAGTAGAGATGGTCCTGGTAGGTAAAGTGAATAAAGATTTGGTTAGTTTATTTAATCGTTCATCTAATCTAGCAGTTGGTTTATCTGGTAAGGATGCTAATTTAATTACTGCATCTAGTTTTTTTACTGATCAGCCAGATAACTATACAGGTAAAGTAGAAAAAGTTAATCTTGATATTATTAATCTTTTACTTTCTCATGGATATATTCCTGTTATTGCTAGTGTTGCTTCAGATTTAAATGGACAATCTTATAATATTAATGCTGATTCTGTAGCTGGTGCTATTGCGGAGTGTTTGAATGCTGAGAAGTTGATTTTGTTAACAGATACGCCTGGTATTATGTCGAATATTGATAATCCTGCAACTTTAATAAAACATTTAGATATAGAAAAATTAGAGGATTTAAAAAATCAGCAAATAATTATTGGAGGCATGATACCTAAAGTTGATTGTTGTATTCAAGCTTTGAAGAAGAATGTTGTTTCAGCACATATTATTAATGGCAATATACAGCATGCTTTATTATTAGAAATTTTGACATCCAGTGGTATAGGTTCAAAATTAGTAGCATAAGTTATTTAATTAATTAACTATTCATTTATTTGTTTTTATTTTTATGTTATACTCTACAGAAGTTATAAAGGCTCAGTAGCTCAGTTGGTTAGAGCAGGGGACTCATAAGCCCAAGGTCGCAGGTTCAAGTCCCGCCTGAGCCATTAAATTTCTTATTATATTTTTGTCTTATATATGAATGGAGAGGTGGCTGAGTGGTTGAAAGCGCCAGATTGCTAATCTGTTGTATGTATTAATCATACCGAGGGTTCGAATCCCTTCCTCTCCTTGATGTTGGTTACTAGGATGTTTATATATTGATTTATATGTTTGACAGCTATTTGCTTAATATGAGATGATATATCATATATATTGGGATTGTAGTTCAATTGGTTAGAGCACCGCCCTGTCACGGCGGAAGTTGCGGGTTCGAGTCCCGTCAATCTCGTTCTATTAGTGTTATCATTTATATTATATATACTTCTTTTTCTTTTTCTGGTACAGGTGTGTATTCATTTATAATTTCTTTAAATTCTTTTCCATCAATAGTTTCTCTTTCAATTAGTAAGTCTACTAATCTATCAATAATAATTCTATTATCTTGAATAATTTTAACGGTTTCTTGATAGCATTTTTCTACGATCTGATAGATTTGTTTATCAATTTTAATTGCAATCTCATCAGAGTATTCTGATGCACTGCCCATACTTCTTCCTAAAAATGGGTTTGACTCTTCATTTTCTAAGCATAATGGACCTATATTTGACATTCCAAATCTTGTAACCATTTGACGAGCCATAGATGTTACTTGTTGTAAATCATTGCTGGCTCCAGTCGTGACTTCTGTATCTCCAAATACAACTTCTTCTGCAGCTCTACCACCTAATGCTCCCATGATTCTTGATAAAATTTGAGATCTTGATATTAAATTTTGATCTTCTCCTGGTGTAAACCAAGTTAATCCTTTAGCTTGACCACGAGGTATTAAGGTTACTTTTTGCACTGGATCGTGATCTTTCAGAAGTGTTCCAACTATTGCATGGCCGATTTCATGGTATGCGATTAAGCGTTTACTTTTGCTATCAGTTAATGCTGTTCCTTCCATACCTGCTACTATGCGATCGATAGAAGCATCTATTTCATTTAGTGTAATATATTTCTTTCTTCGCCTAGCTGTTAGTATTGCTGCTTCATTTAGTAAGTTTGCCAAATCTGCTCCTGAAAAGCCAGGAGTTCTTCTAGCTATTATAGATAAAGATATACCTGTATCCATCTTTTTATTTTTAGCATGAACTTTTAAGATATCTAATCTGCCTTTAAAGTCTGGTATTTCTACAGACACTTGCCGATCAAAGCGGCCTGGTCTTAATAAAGCAGAATCAAGTATATCAGCTCGATTTGTTGCTGCAATTACTATAACTCCTGTATTTCCTTCGAAACCATCCATTTCGGTTAGTAATTGATTTAATGTTTGTTCTCTTTCATCATTACCACCACCAATACCTGTTCCCCTTTGTCTACCGACAGCATCGATTTCATCTATGAATACTATGCATGGAGCATTCTCTTTTGCTTTTTTAAATAGATCTCTAACGCGTGAAGCACCTACACCTACAAACATTTCTACAAATTCAGATCCTGAAATACTGAAAAAAGGTACATTGGCTTCACCTGCAATTGCTTTAGCTAATAATGTTTTGCCTGTGCCGGGAGGGCCTATCAATAAAACACCTTTAGGTATTTTAGCTCCAACAGCTGTAAATCTTTCTGGTTTTTTTAAGAACGTAACGACTTCTTCAAATTCTTCTTTAGCTTCATCAATTCCTGCAACATCGTTAAAGACTATGCCGGTTTTAGCTTCCATTTGAAATAAAGCTTTAGATTTGCTAAATGACATTGCTTGTCCTGGTCCACCAGAAGAGCTATTGGAGCGACGGAATAAGAAGGCTAAACCTAATATTAATAATATGGGAAATAATAAATTACCTATTAAATTCCAGATTGCGCTAGTATTTTTAGTTGGGTGTGCATCTAAATCTATATTGGCTTTTTTAAGTTTTACAATTAATTCTGGTACTGTTGCTGGCAGTTCAACTCTAATCTTTTGAATTCTATTACCTAATTCAGGCCCAACTGCTTCTACTATAGCTGTATGTCCATTATCGTATAAATCAACTTTTTTTATCCAACCCATATCTAAATATTCTAAAAAACGCCCATATGTCATTCGAGAACGTGCTATGTTTGTATTTAACTCGTTGGTTGTAGGAGCTAAAAATCCTTGCCATAAAAAGAATCCAATTACAATGATTGGTAAAGATAATAATAATAAAGTTTTCCAAGATAATTTCATTGTTTTAAGCCTTATATGAATTATATTTAAATGAATTTAACATCTTTAATATTTTTTAGGCAACTATATTAGATGAAAATATATTTTCTCTTGTTTATATAAGTTAATTTTTTAAGTTTTATTTGACTGTATAATAAATATTATTATATATCCAATTATTTATAATTATTGCTTTATGATAAAAAAAGGATCAGTAGTTAAAGTTTTGCGCAAAGAATCTTATTGGTATCAAGATATAGGTACTGTTGCCAAGGTTGAGAAGGATATTAAATATTCAGTTCTTGTACGTTTTATCAGAGAAACTTATAGTGGCGTTAATAGTAATAATTTTTCTGAAAGTGAATTATTATTAGTTGAGTCTTAGTGTGTAATCAAATTATATAAGTAAAAGATAAAAGCAATTGCTTTTATCTTAAGCTAAAGATTGATTACTTATATACAAGTTCTATTCAACTTCCTAATGATGCCCAGTCTACATCTACATTCTCTAAAATTAAAGATGAGTTGTATATTTGTAAAATTATTAATAAAAATAAAAAGAATAAAAGCATAAATACGCCCATAATTGGAGTTGTACCCCAACCTGGAGCAACTTTGCCATATTCAGAATTTAAAGGTCTTAATATTTCTCCTAATCTTGTTCTTAATGCCATAGTTTTTTAATCTAATTTGTATATTTTATAATTTTTATCTTTATAATTATAATATTAATACTATAATTATAAAAATCAATTAATTGAATCTTTCTTGTCTTTATGGAAACTGCAACAGTTCTTAGTATTTTTATTTCTAGTTTATTATTAGGAATAACAATGTATTCTATATATACGTCTTTTGGTCCTATATCTAAGGAGCTTAGAGATCCTTTTGAAGAACATGAAGAGTGAATAATATAGCTTGAAATTCTATAAATGATTTAAGCTTCTTATATTATTTATTCTCGATTTATAGCTACCTAAATTTATATAAATTTAGGTAGCTATAAATCGAGAATAAATATATCTCAGTCTTTTTATTATCTAGCTTGTATTTATTTGGCTATTCTTGGAGGGTCTCTAAAGAATATTGCAAAGAAGATAACCATTAATGTTCCTACTAATAGAAAGACATATACTAGTGCTTCCATATTTACCTCCTTATATAAGTATATATGTTATAATTGTACATATTTTATACAGCGCCTTGTTTTTTACTGCTTCTGTCTCCTAATTTTTGGAATGCACCAAATTCTACTTGTTCTGTTACTTCCGCACCAATGCCGGCAAATACATCTCTGAATATAGTTCTTGATCCATGCCATAAGTGACCGAAGAAGAAAATGAGTGCAAAGTTTGCATGTCCAAAGGTAAACCATCCTCTAGGACTACTTCTGAATACACCATCTGATTCTAATGTAGTGCGATCAAATTCGAAGACTTCTCCTAATTGAGCTTTACGTGCATATTTTTTTACACTAGGAGCATCAGTAAACACCTTTCCATTGAGTTTTCCACCATAAAAACTGACAGTTACACCTACTTGTTCAATACTGTATTTAGATTCAGCTCTTCTAAATGGTATATCTGCACGTATAATTCCATCTTTATCAACAAGGATTACTGGAAAAGTCTCAAAGAATGCAGGCATTCTTCTGACAGTTAATTCTCTTCCATCTTTATCCTGAAATATAGGATGTCCTAGCCATGATTCTGCTATGCCATCCCCTTTATCCATAGGTCCTGCTCTAAATAAGCCGCCTTTCGCAGGATTGTTACCTATATAGTCATAAAATGCTAGTTTGTCTGGTATTTTAGACCAAGCTTCTTCAGGTGTTGATCCTTCATTCAGTGAATTTTCCACCCTTCTTTCAATTTCTTGTTGAAAATATCCGCTATCCCATTGATATCTGGTTGGTCCAAAAAGCTCTATAGGAGTTGTTGCTGAACCATACCACATGGTTCCACAAGCTACGAAAGCACTAAAGAAAACAGCCGATATACTACTTGATAGGACAGTTTCTATGTTACCCATTCTTAGTGCTCTATATAAGCGTTGTGGAGGTCTAACTGTAAGATGGAATAAGCCAGCTAGTATTCCTACAGTACCTGCTGCTATGTGGTGTGATGCTATCCCACCTGGATTGAATGGATTAAAGCCATCTGGACCCCAAGCTGGAGCAACAGGTTGTACTTTTCCTGTGATTCCATATCCGTCTGATATCCATATTCCTGGTCCGAATAAGCCTGTTGTGTGAAAAGCACCAAAACCAAAGCATAGCAAACTAGATAATAGTAGATGAATACCAAATATTTTAGGCAAATCTAATGCAGGCTCACCTGTTCTTGGATCTCTAAATAATTCTAAATCCCAGTAAACCCAGTGCCATATGGATGCTAAAAATAACATGCCTGATAAAACTATATGAGTAATAGCAACACCTTCAAAACTCCATAACCCGGGATTAGAAACACTTTCTCCTGTAATACTCCATCCACCCCATGAATCGGTTACTCCAAGTCTTGCCATAAAAGGCATTACGAACATGCCTTGCCTCCACATTGGATTTAATACGGGATCAGATGGATCGAAAACAGCTAATTCATATAAAGCCATAGAACCAGCCCATCCTGCTACTAAAGCGGTATGCATTAAATGAACAGATATTAATCGTCCTGGATCATTTAATACAACTGTATGTACACGATACCATGGTAGTCCCATTGAACTACTGTCCTCCTAGTTAAGAGATATAAAATTATTGCTTTTCTTACTATTTGATATATACTAACTACATAGTAATCTATTATAACATTCTTCAGATCAATTAATGGAGTTTTAATCACATTTATATAGAATAATATTTTTTACTAGGTAGAAGCATATCAAAGTTACAAGCATTAAAAAATAAACACTATTTTGTATATTTAAACTCAACCATACTGTTTTGATAATATGATTTTCATAGTTTATATAAGGTATTGAGTAAAGACATCTAATACTTTCTATTGCATAAGTAAGTGGGTTAATACTAGCAATTATTTGTAGCCAGTAAGGCATGAAAGATAAAGGAGCTAATGCTGTGCTTGAAAATAATGTGGGTAAAGTTACAATTAATATTAGTGCTAGAAATTCGATATGGCCAGGCAAAATAAATGCTAAGCAAATACTTATGCTTCCTATACTTAGTGTAATTAATAAAAGTATTATAAATATAGTTATGATTTGTTGAACATTTAATTTATTATATTCAATGAGCAGACTAGATATGATTATAAAGCTTGTCTGTAATGTAGTGATTGTTGCTATAAATATAATTGAAGAAACTAATAATGAGTTGCGAGATTTTAACGGGGCTACAAGTAGTCTATTAAGGAAACCAAATTCTCTATCAAACATCAGTGGTAAACCGGAATTAATAGCTCCTGTAAAAGATGAGAAAACGATAATTCCTGGACTCAAAAATTGATGATAATTTTTATTTTGTGTTAATAGATTTACAGGTGCATTTTGAAATAATGCTCCAAATAAAATAAGCCATAGTAATGGTTGCAATATACCTGATAATAAACTAGAAGGTCGTCTTTGTATTTGTATATAGTATCTTTTAATTAAGCAACAAATTTCTTGATATATGTTTTTAATGTATATCTTGGATTGAATATTTTTTTTAGGCTTGAGTGTTATATAGTTATATTTCAAACTGCTTTTTGAGGTATTTATCATTATATTAATTTTGTAAATTTATTTAGAAATTTTTTATTTATAATTATAATATTTTTACGATATGTTGTAATTATATTTCAATATAATATGGTTATTTATTTGATTTTATGATTTACTAATATATAGTCATTATATATTATCTAATTTTATCTAATTGATTGAAGTAATATACAATTAGTAGTTCTAATTATTTATAATTATTGTAGGAGAAAACATATGTCTTATAAAGTCACTTTAAATTTAGATGATGGATCAAGCCAAGTTATTGATTGTCCTGATAATGAAATTATTTTAGATGTGGCTCAAGTAGAAGGTATAGATTTGCCCTATTCTTGTAGAGCCGGTGCTTGCTCTAGTTGTGCCGGGAAGTTAATTAGTGGCAGTGTTGACCAGTCGGATCAAAGTTTTTTAGATGATGACCAAATAGAAGCAGGTTTTATTTTAACTTGTGTAGCTATCCCTAAAAGTGATTGTACTATTGTTACACATCAAGAAGAAGAACTATATTAGTCTTTTTGATATAAAATGGTAAAATTGTCGGTAGAATATTCATTCTACCGACAATTTTATAGTTTGACTTCTATATCTACACCTGAAGGAATATTCAGTTTCATTAAAGAATCAATTATTTGTGAAGATGGTTCATATATGTCAATGATTTTTGCATGTGATCGTATTTCAAAGTGTTCCCTAGAATCTTTATCTACATGTGGTGATCGCAAAACGCAATAAATTTTGCGTTTTGCTGGTAATGCTATTGGTCCTTTAGCTTTAACTTTTGTTCTACGAGCTGTCTCAAGTATTGTGTTACATGATGAAGCTAATAAAAGATGATCGTAAGCTTGTAATTTAATACGTATTTTGTTTTGGTCATGAATTTTCATAATATCTGTTGTATTATTCAAGAATTTTAGATACTACACCAGCTCCTACAGTTCTGCCTCCTTCGCGTATGGCAAATCTCATTCCTTGTTCAATAGCAATAGGATTAATTAGTTCCGCACTCATTTTAATCCTGTCTCCTGGCATAACCATCTCTGCTGCAGAACCATCATCTGCAGTGAATTGTGTAATTGTCCCTGTTACATCAGTGGTTCTTACATAAAATTGTGGACGATATCCGGAAAAAAATGGAGTATGTCTTCCGCCTTCTTCTTTAGTGAGTATATACACTTCGGCTTCAAATTGAGTATGGGGTGTAATTGTTCCAGGTTGTGCTAATACCATTCCTCTTTCAATATCTTTTTTTTGTATTCCTCGTAGTAATATCCCGATATTATCTCCTGCCATACCTTCATCTAATGTCTTTTGAAACATTTCTAATCCGGTAATTGTAGTCGTAGCAGTTTCTTTTAATCCTACTATTTCTATTGTATCACCTACTTTGATTATACCTCTCTCAATCCTTCCTGTCGCTACTGTACCTCTTCCAGTGATTGAAAATACGTCTTCTACTGCCATCAAAAATGTTTTTTCTACATCTCTGACAGGTGTTGGAATGTATTCATCTACTGCATCCATCAGTGAATGAATTTTATCAACCCATTCGTCTTCTCCTCTTTGAATTGTATTGTTTTCCGTTACTTTTTCTAAGGCTAATAATGCAGAACCAGCTACAAATGGAATATCATCACCTGGGAAGTCATATTGCACTAATAGTTCGCGAACTTCTAATTCTACGAGATCTAATAGTTCTTTATCATCTAATTGATCTTGCTTGTTTAAAAAAACTACAATATTGGGTACTCCTACTTGTTTAGCTAATAATATATGTTCTCTTGTTTGAGGCATTGGTCCGTCAGCTGCTGATACTACTAGAATAGCTCCATCCATTTGAGCTGCACCTGTAATCATATTTTTTACGTAGTCAGCATGACCTGGACAATCTACATGTGCATAGTGACGATTTTGTGTTTCGTATTCTACATGAGCTGTGTTAATTGTTATCCCCCTTGCTTTTTCTTCTGGTGCAGCATCAATTTCATCAAATTTTTTAGCTTTTGTATCATTCGCAGCTGCTAAAGTTGCTGATATAGCTGCTGTCAGGGTTGTTTTTCCATGATCAACATGTCCTATTGTTCCAATATTAACATGGGGTTTTTTTCGTTCAAATTTTGCACGTGCCATAATATTCAGTTTCCTTCTTTATATTTAATAATTATTATGATGAGTATAGTCTTTAATAACGGTAGTGAGCAAATGCTTTATTAGCCTCAGCCATACGATGTGTTTCTTCTTTTTTTCTGATTGTATTACCGTTTTCACTAGATGCATCGATGATTTCATTTGCTAACTTGAAAGCCATGCTTTTACCGGATCTTACATGAGCAAATCTTGTGATCCATCTAAGCGCTAGGTTTGTTCCACGATATGCTCTTACTTCCATTGGAACCTGATATGTTGATCCTCCAATTCTTCTGCTTTTGACTTCTACTAATGGTGTTGCATTACGTATAGCTTGTTCTAATATTTCTAAAGGATCGTTAGATGTTTTTTTATGAATTATATCTAATGCCTGATAAACTATTTTGTATGCTAATCCTTTTTTACCATTTTTTAGTATTCTTACAGTTAACATACTGATTAGCTTGCTGTTATGTACAGGATCTGGCTGAATTAATCTTTTTTTGGATTTGTTGCGACGAGACATATGTATATTTTAATTTAATATTATATGTATTTAAATTTTATGTTTTTGGTTTTTTGGCTCCATATTTTGAGCGACTTTTTTTCCTATCTTTCACTCCAGAAGCATCTAGAACACCTCGCACTATATGATAGCGTACACCTGGTAAATCTTTTACACGACCTCCTCTGATAAGTACAACAGAATGCTCTTGTATATTATGTCCTATACCTGGTATATATGCAGTTACTTCAAATCCTGAAGTTAATCTAACTCTAGCAACTTTTCTTAAAGCAGAATTTGGTTTTTTAGGTGTAGTTGTGTAAACTCTTGTACATACTCCTCGTCTTTGTGGGCATCCTTTTAAAGCGGGGGATTTAGTTTTTTTGCTTGACTTTTGTCTTTCTGATCTTACAAGTTGTTGAATGGTTGGCATTTGTAATTTATATATTTATATTTTAATAAATATCCCTAATATTATCAATATTGTGATATACTGTGTCAAACTTTATATTATTACTATAAGTATTTGCTACTTTATTTATTATTGTCTGATTCTAAATTGTATTTACGCATAAATTTCTCGACTCTTCCTTCTGTATCTATAATTCTTTGCGATCCTGTAAAAAAGGGATGGTTACCTGACCATATATCTACATGTAATTCAGGTTTAGTTGAGCCTACTGTCATAATGTATTTGCCATCGCAATATACTTTAGCATCATTATACCATTTTGGATGAATCTCTTTAGTCATATATTTTATGTATTAAAATCCTTAAAAAGGCTAATGTTTTTTATTTTTTATCGTTTTGAATATTGAGGCGCTTTTCTTGCTTTTCGTAAGCCATATTTTTTTCTCTCTTTTATTCTTGCGTCTCTTGTTAAAAATCCTTCTGCTTTTAAAGTAGTACGATTTTCAGGATTCATGCTGCACAATGCTCGTGCTAATCCTAGTCTTATTGCATTTGCTTGGCCTGTTAATCCACCCCCTTCAGTATTAGCATATATATCATATTCTTTATTCAATCCAAGTATTTTAAGAGGTGAACATGAAACTCTTAAATAATTAGGACTAAATTGTAAATATGATTCACCTGGTAAGCCATTAATAATTAATTTTCCTGATCCTGGTACTAATTTTACTCTTGCAATAGATGTTTTACGTCTTCCTGTACCTGAGTAAATTATTTTAGAATTTTTTGTTAAGATAGTCATTGTTATATATTATTAAATTAATGTAATTACTTCTGGTTTTTGTGGTTTATGAGGATGTTCAGTCTCTGGATAGATTTTTAATTGTGTGAATAATTGTTTTCCTAAAATGCCTTTAGGTAGCATACCTTTTATAGACTTTTCTAAAATCATATTTGGTTTTCTAGATAAAAAATGATGGAATGTTTTAATTTTCAAACCTCCTGGATAACCAGAGTACTGTTTATATGTTTTTTGCAACAATTTTTTACCCGTGACTTTAATTGATTTTGAATTTATGATTATTACATATATTTTATTATTAATATATGGTGTATATGAAGTAAAATTCTTTCCTTTTAGTAATTTAGCTATTTTGCTACTAAGTCGACCTAAATTTTTGTCTTTAGCATCAATAATGTACCATTTACTATATTTGGGTTGTTGTGCAATATATGTTTTATTCATGATTGATATATTAATTTGTTTTTTCGAGTTGGAATTATTGTTTCATCTATTTTGATTTATATATCTGATTTACTTTTATGTGTTGTTTATATTTTTTTCTTTTGGTAATTTAATTCCAAGTTTATTTTGTAATGCTTCAATTACTTCTTCTGCGGATTTTTGACCAAAATTTTTAATTTCTAACAGTTCGTCTTGTGAATAGTCTAATAAATCTGAAATAGAATGTATTTGTGCTCTTTTAAGACAATTATAAGCTCTAACAGACAGCTGTAGTTCTTCTATGAGAACTTGATTAATTTCTTCTCCGTATGCATTGTCTATATTATCTATACTTTTGAAATTTAGATTAGTTAGAGGGTAAAACAAATTAGTTAAAACTTGAGCTCCTTGACTAATAGCTTCTTGTGGGGATAAACTACCATTTGTCCAAACTTCTAAATATAGTTTTTCTTGAATAAGTGTTGGACTAATTTTTTTTTCTTCTACTATATAATTAAACTTGGTTGCTGGCATGAATATCGCGTCTATTTGTAGAAAATCTATAGATTTTTTATCAAATCCTTTGCTTACAAGTTTATAGCCGCTTCCTTTTTCAATACGAAATTCCATTTCGAATATTGTATTGTTACAAATAGTTGCTATATACTGTTGTGGATCAATGATTTGAATTTCTGGTGGTAGTTCGAACAAGCCTGTAGTAATAATAGCTGGTCCTTGTACTCTTATTCTACCGATTTGAGGTGTATCACTGTAACTTTTTAATACAACTTCTTTGAGATTAAGTAAAATTTCTAATACATCTTCTCGTACTCCTGTAATAGTTGAAAATTCATGATTGATACCAGCAATTCGTACAGCTACAATGGCAGCACCTTGTAAATCTGACAGAATTGTTCTTCTTAAAGAATTGCCTAAAGTAATACCTTGTCCTTTATTGAGTGGCTCTAAAATGAAACGACCGTATTGTTGACGGTTATTTTCTATTTTTGATTCTACGCATTCTATTTGGAAATGTTTCATACAAGATTATTCAAGATATATCATTAACAGTGTTTATATAAATGTTTCAATCTAAACACGTCTTTTTTTAGGAGGTCTGCAACCGTTATGTGGTGTAGGAGTGATATCTTTAATTAATGTTATATTAATTCCAGTTGCCTGTAGTGCTCTGATTGCTGTTTCGCGTCCTGCTCCTGGTCCATTTATTAACACTTCTGTTTGTCTTATTCCTTGTTCCATTGCCTGTTTGGCAGCTTTTTCTGCAGCTATTTGTGCAGCAAAAGGTGTGCCTTTTTTAGTTCCTTTAAATCCGCTTGCACCGGATGAACACCAAGATAAAGTAGCGCCTTGAAGATCTGTAATTGTTACGATAGTATTGTTAAACGTTGATTTTATATGTGCTATACCATTAATAATATTTTTTTTCTGTTTTGTATACGTTTTTTTTGTCTGTCTAGCCATGTGTTATAAACTTATTATGTTATTTTTATTTACGTGGAGCTTTCTTCTTTCCAGCCATTGTTTTTTTTATACCGCGTTTTGTACGAGCGTTAGTTCTAGTATTTTGTCCCCTTAAAGGGAGACCCAACTGATGTCTTTTGCCTTTGTATGAACTTATTGTCATTAATCTTTTAATATTCATTGATTCTATCCTTTTTAAGTCTCCTTCCACTTGGTAATTATTACTTAATATTTGTCTAATAAGAACGATCTGTTCATCATTCAATTCATTTGTTTTAATGTTGCGATTTATATTGAGTTGTTCTAAAATTTCTATCGCTTTTGATTTACCTATTCCATAAATATATGTTAACGAGATTTCTATTCGCTTATTTTTAGGTAAATCTACTCCTACTATTCTTATCATATTATATTCCCATTATTTTTATATTGTTACCCTTGTCTTTGTTTGTGTTTTGCGTTTTCACAAATTACTATTACTTTTCTATATCTACGTATAACTCTACATTTGTCACAAATTTTTTTTACTGATGGTCTTACTTTCATTAGTTAATTTAATATCCTTGTTGATAGTTTAAATTGTGATTTATTCCATTATATTATCATATTGCTGTGATATTATGTATGTTTGAATTTGTTTTGCTGTGTCGATTGCTACACCAACTAAGATCAATAATGATGTAGTTCCTAACCCTTGTAATATACTGGTGTTTGTTGTTTTAGTTATTAAAGAAGGAATAAGAGCTATTATGAATAAAAAGATTCCCCCTAATAATGTCATTTTGTTCAGTATTTGCTTGATATATATGATTGTATCAGATCCAGGTCTGATTGAAGGTATGCTAGCACCCATTTTATTTAAATTTTCTGCTATATCTTCTGGGTTTAAAACTAGAGATGTATAAAAAAAACTAAAAGCTATTATTAATAAGCCGTATGTAGGTAAATATAAAATACGGCCAGGTAAAAATAAATCAATGATACTATTTATCTGAAGTATTTGTTTATTGCCTGATAAGTATATAGGTAATGTCATTGTTGCAGAAGCAAATACAATCGGCATAACACCGCCTTGATTTAGTTTTAATGGTATATAACTCTGAGGATTTAATATATTAATTTTACTCAGTTGTTTTGCTGAGACAATTATGATTTTTCGTTTGCATTCTTGAATAAGGATATTGATTACTAGAATTACTATAAATAATATTAAAAAGAAGCACCCATTGATAATTGTGTCTTTATCATAAATATTGATTTTATAATTTTGTAAGTTCTTAGGTATACCTGATATTATATTCTGAAAAATTAGTAATGAAGGTCCATTTCCTATTCCATATTCTGTAATAATTTCTGCACACCACATAATTATTAGAGAGCCTGTACTTAATGCAATAATGCAATCTAATATAAAATAGTAGTTCCAGTTAAAAACATAAGGTTTAATCCATAAAGATATTCCTATACTTTGTATGATACTCCATATCAGCGTGAAATAGCGTGTTATTTGTGTTAATTTTTGTCTTCCAGAATCTCCTTCTTCCTTTTGTAAATGATCTAATTCTGGTATTAGTTTTGTTAATAATTGCATCATAATTGATGCATTTATATAAGGAACTATTCCTAAAGCAAAAATACCTATTGTTGAAAAGCCTCCACCTGAAAAAATATTTAAAAAATTTATTAATCCATTATAATTAATGTTATTATTTAACGAATTGTGATCTATGCCTGGTATAGGAATAAATATGCCCAATCTAGCTAAAATTAAAAGTATTAATGTAATGAATAGTTTTTGTTGTAATTGTGTTGCAGCCTTCATTGCATATTTACACCATTTGTCTATTAAATATTGTAAAGTTGTTCTATACTTATATCTCTGTTTTTTGCTGTGTTTTGAAATGTTCTTAATTGGCTTAAGGCATTTAGTACAGCTCTTGCATTATTTAAGGTATTGCTAGATTTTAATTGTTTGGCTAGAATGTTTTTGATTCCAGCAAGTTCCAAAACTGTACGTGTAGAGCCACCTGCAATAACTCCTGACCCTATAGCTGATGGCCTTAAAATCACTTTAGCAGCTCCTGAGATGCCTTCTATAGTGTGAGGTATAGAATATGATTTAGTTATGGGAATATTTATAATATTTTTTTTTGCATCTGTGACACCTTTTTTTACAGCTCCTATAACATCACTTGCTTTACCAATGCCTACTCCTATTTGTCCTTGTTCATTCCCTACGACTAAAATAGCTCGAAAGCTTAATTTTTTACCACCTTTGACTACTTTGGTAACTCTTTTAACTTGCACAACTTTTTCTTCCCAATTATATTCTTGTTCTTTATTTTTGATGGATTTTTTTTTCATGATTTTTAAAATTTAAAACTTAATACCTTCTTTTCTTACAGCTTCTGCCAAAGCTTGAATTCTACCATGATATATTTTATTTTGACGATCAAATACAACTTCTCTAATACCTAACGCTTTTGATTTTTGGGCTATATTTTGGCCTATACTTCGTGCAGCATCACAGTTGTTTGATAGTTTCATATTTTGTTTCATGATTTGCGTTAATGTAGAGCTGCTTGCAATGATTTGGTTATTGCTATCATCTATGATCTGTGCATAAATATGTTTATTTGACCTGAATACACAAAGGCGTGGACGATTCTTGATTCCTCTAATTCTTCTTTTCATTTTATTTTTATATTTAATAACTAATAAATTTTTATTTACCAGCTTTACCTACTTTTATATTGATTTTTTCATTTAAATATCTAATGCCTTTTCCTTTGTACGGCTCGGGTGGTCTGATTCTTCTGATTTGAGCAGCTACTTCTCCTACTTTTTCTTTTTTGATTCCCTTTATAGTAATATTTATATTGTTTTCTACTTCTATTACAATATCCTCAGGAGGTTCTATAATAATTGGATGACTGTATCCAACGTTGAGTATTAGATTTTTTCCTTGTAATTGTGATTTATAACCAACACCTTGAATATATAATTTTTTCTCGAATCCTTGAGATACTCCTAGAAGCATATTGTTTATTAAAGTTCTTGATAATCCGTATAATTTTTGTGCTTCTTTATTTTCATGTGTTTTATATAAGTTTAATGTTCGATTTTTTATATCGTGCTTAATACTTATTACTTTTGGTAACTGATATGATAGTTTTCCTTTTGGGCCTACAATATGTACATTGTTTTCTATAATTTGAATATCAGTTTTTTGCGGTAAGTTAATGGTTTTTTTTCCTATTCTAGACATTATATTGTTTTAATTATTTTTACCATATATAACATAAAATTTCTCCACCCAATCCATAATGTCTTGCATTGTGGTCTGACATAATTCCTTTTGATGTTGAAATAATAGCTATTCCGATTCCTCCTAGAACTTTAGGAAGTTCTTTATAGTTAGCATATACTCTTAAGCCAGGTTTGCTTATTCTTTTTAGTGAAGTAATAACAGGTTTTTTATGTTTGCCTTTATATTTTAATGATATGAGCAAATATTTCCTGCTTTTTTCTCCTATTTCTTCAAATTTACCAATAAAACCTTCTTCTTTCAAAACTTTCACTATGTTGCGAGTGATTTTGGTTGAATAGACTTGAACAATCTGATGTTTTGCTAAGTTTGCATTTCGAATACGAGTTAGCATATCTGCAATTGTGTCATTAATCACGTTTTAAACTCCATTGATTTTTTCATGTATTCTTAGAACAACTATCTTTACTTTATACCATGAAAGGCATGCCAAACTCTTTTAACAGCGCAAAGCTCTCTGCATCGTTTTTTGCTGTGGTAACTATTGTAATATCTAGTCCTCGTATTTTATCGATATCATCATATTGAATTTCTGGAAAAATTATTTGTTCTCTTAAACCTAAATTGTAGTTTCCTCTTCCATCAAAGTGTTTAGAGTTTATTCCTCTGAAGTCTCTAATTCTTGGTAAAGCTAGGTTAATTAGTTTGTTAAGAAAATCATACATTTTATCTCTTCTTAAGGTAACCATTAGGCCAATAGCTACGTTCTCACGTATTTTAAAGCCTGCTATAGCTTTTTTAGATTTGGTGATTTTAGGTTTTTGACCAGTAATTACAGTTATTTCATTGATACTTTTTTCAAGTACTTTATTATTGTTTGCAGCTTCTCCTAAACCTCGATTAATTGTGATTTTAACAATTTTAGGTATTTCGTGAATATTTTTGTAGTTAAATCTATTTTGTAAATCATTACAAATTTTGTTTTTATACAGTTTTTTTAGTGTGTTTTCCATTCTCTAATATAATGTATAATTAATTATATATTTAGTATTAATGTCTATTTTATTAATTGAATTAATTCTTTAGATGTTGTTTTTAATATAAACTTATGAGCTGTTTTTGTTATATAGCATAACATTCGAACTGTTAATTGGTTTTTCAATTTGAATAATCTTACCACTATTATTGTCTTTCTGTGGCTTTAAATGTTTCGTTGCTATATTTAAATTCTCAATAATAACTTTATTATGTTTTGGTATAACTTTAATTATTGTACCTATTTTCCCTTTTTCACGACCAGATATGATTTGTACAGTATCTCCCTTTTTAACATGCGTTTTTTTACTTATTTTTTTATTTTTCATTACACAACCTCTGGCGCTAATGATATAATTTTTGTAAAGTTTTTATCTCGTAATTCTTTAGCTATAGGACCAAATACTCTTGTACCCCTTGGATTATTTTCTTGATTGATTATAACTGCTGCATTGTCATCAAATCGTATACTCATTCCGTCATCTCGTCGTATGGTTTTTCTAGTTCTTACTATAACAGCTCTAATAATATCAGACTTTTTTATGGGCATATTAGGTAATGCGTCTTTAACAACTCCAATTATAACATCTCCTAAGCTAGCATAATAAGGATTATTACTTCCTAGAACTTGAATACACATGATTTTGCGTGCACCACTATTATCGGCAATATTTAAATAACTTTGTGTTTGTATCATTTTTCTAATATTTTTTGTATGAATATCCAACGTTTTTTCTTGCTTATAGGTCTATGTGGTTGTATTTTTACGATGTCGCCTATATTACATTCATTATTTTCATCATGTGCATAATATTTATTAGTTTTTGTAATTATTTTTTTATATTTTGCATGTGATATTTTATTATTTACTGCTACAGTAATCGTTTTATGCATTTTGTTACTGACTACTTTCCCTATTGTATATTTGGTATGCATTATGTTAGTATTGTTTTATTGTTAATAGTTGAGCCAATTGGTGTTTCTTATGCTTAAATAAGTGTGGTTTTATATTTTGTCTTGTTGTTTGTTTTAATTTTAATTCAAATATTTCTTTTTTTAGTTCTATGATTTTTTTTTGAATTTCGCTATCTGTCAAGTGTTTAATATCTTTTAATTTTGGTAAAGGCATATGATATATTTTATTTTTTAGTTATAAATTTAGTTTTTATAGGTAATTTATACGATGCTAGTTTCATAGCTTGTTCAGCAGTTTGTTGAGGTACACCGGCTATTTCAAATAAGATATGACCTGGCTTCACAACTGCAACCCAATATTCTGTAGCTCCTTTTCCAGATCCCATCCTTGTTTCTGCTGGTCTAGCTGTGATTGGTTTATCTGGAAAAACTCTTATCCATAGTTTTCCCCCTCGTTTTACATATCTAGTAATTGTTCTTCTTGTAGCTTCAATTTGTCTTGCTGTTAGCCATACTGGTTCTAGAGTTTTTAATGCATAGTCGCCAAATGCAATATAATTTCCTTTGCTTGCTTTACCATTCATACGACCACGATGTTGTTTACGAAATTTTGTTCTTTTGGGACTTAGCATATTATTAATAAATTTTGTTTCTGTTTCAATAGTATATTATCATAGTGAATTCGTTAAGTTTCGGATGTATATTTTAGAATTTTTTCTCCTTTAAATAACCATACTTTTACACCTAATATTCCATATATAGTATGTGCTGTTTTATATGAATAGTCTATATATGCTCTTAAAGTTTGTAATGGTACACGGCCTTCTCTGATCCATTCGCTTCTTGCTATTTCCGCACCATTCAACCGACCAGAAACCTGAATTTTGATTCCTTGATTTTTGGCTTTTTGAGATCTTTGAATAGCTTGCCTGATCACTCTTCTAAAAGCTATTCTTTTTTCAAGTTGCTGTACTATAAATTCAGCTATTAAAGGTGCTTCTTTATCAGGATCTGTGATCTCTATAAGATTAATTCTGATTTGTGCACGTTTTTTTAATGTTTTTTCTAAATTTTTTCTTATATCTTCTATACCACTTCCCATTTTTCCTAACACAATACCTGGTCTAGCTGTATGTATTTGTACTTGTATTTGATCAACTTTTCTATCTATATGAATTAATGTAATACTTGCATTATTTAGCTGTTTTTCTATCGAATTTCTGATGTGATCATCCTCTTGAGCTAGTTTTGCATATGATTTCATATTTGAAAACCAAGAAGAGCTATGTGTTTGTGTGATACCTATCCTAAATCCTAGCGGATGTGTTTTTTGTCCCATTCTCTATTATATTTATATTTTCAATAAAATTATTTTAGTTCTAATTGAATCGTAATATGGCATGTTGGTTTTTGTATTTTAAATGCTCTTCCTTGTGCTCTTGGTTGAAACCTTTTTAGTTTTGGGCCTTCGTTTGCAAAAGCTTGTTGGATAATTAGGTCTTGTTTTTCATATTTAAGATTTGATGCATTATTTCCAGCTGACTCTAGAATTTTTTTGATCACTTTGCAAGGTTTATATGGCATGAATTCAAGTATTAGTTCTGCTTCTTGATAGCTTTTTCCTCTAATCTGATTTAAAATTCTTCTTGTCTTTTGTGTTGACAAACGTAAATATTTCCCTGTTGCTTGAGTTTGTGTAATTGTATTCATCATATAATTATTTTCTTGTTTTTCTATCGCTCTTTATGTGGCTTCTAAAGTTTCTCGTTGGCACAAACTCACCAAGTTTATGTCCTACCATTTGATCAGATATAAAGATAGGGAAAAACTGTTTTCCATTATAAACAGCTATCGTGTGACCTATCATTTGTGGAATGATAGTTGAAGATCTTGACCAAGTTTTTACAGCTTTTTTGGATTCTTGTTCGTTTAATTTTTCTATTTTTTGTAGTAGTTTAAAATCTATATAAGGGCCTTTTTTTAGAGATCTAGACATAATAGTTTCAGTTTATATATTATTTTTTATTTTATTTTCTTTTCCTCAGTATATAACGATTACTATATTTAGGTTTTTTACGAGTTTTTATTCCTAAAGCAGGTTTGCCCCATGGAGTAACTGGGTGACGCTTGCCTATTGGTGAACGTCCTTCTCCACCACCATGGGGGTGATCTATCGGGTTCATTACTACTCCTCTCACTTTAGGCCTTTTACTTAGCCATCTATTTCGTCCAGCTTTTCCTATACTAATATTACTAGCATCAATGTTACCAACTTGACCGATGGTGGCAAAGCATTCTTTTCGAATTAATCTAACTTCATTCGATGGTAGCTTCAATGTCGCAAAAGCACCTTCTTTAGCTACTATTTGTGCGTATGTTCCAGCTGCTCTAACAATTTGTCCTCCTTTATATGGAGTTAGTTCTATATTATGTACAGCTGTACCTAAGGGGATTGAATATAATGGCAGAGAGTTACCAACTTCTAGAGGAACTTGAATACCTGAAATTACTGTTTGACCAACATTTAATGATCTTGGATGTAAAATATATCTTTTATCACCATCTGAGTAATGCAAGAGTGCTATTCGTGCATTTCTATTGGGATCATATTCTATACTTGTAACCTTAGCTTCAATATTATATTTATTACGTTTAAAATCAATTATTCTGTAACGTCTTTTATGTCCTTTTCCTCTATGCCGTGATGTAATAATTCCTCTATTATTATGACCTTGGTGACGATGATTTTTTCTGATTAATGTTTTTTCTGGCTTATTATTTGTTATTTCATCGAATGTAGATATAGTTCTATTTCTTGTACCAGGTGTATATGCTTTATATAAACGAATAGCCATTTGATTAGTTGTACATATTGTATATAAGTATAAGTTAAGTATCTGAAAATAAATTTATTCGATATTGATTATTGAGCTTTACAATAGCTTTTTTATATTTGCTCTTGTAACCTAAATATTTTCCTATACGTTGTTTTTGTGATTTTACAATTAATGTATTTATTTTCTCAACTTTTACATCGAATAATTTTTCGACAGCTTGCTTAATTTCTGATTTTTTAGCTTTGATTGTGACAGCAAAATAATACTTGTTATCCTCTACCATTAGCGTTGTTTTATCTGTTAGTATTGGATGTTTGATTATACTTATTAAAGCTGATGTGTTTTTACTATTACTCATAATATGTTTTATTAATAATATTTAAAGCATCTTTATTTATTATAATTTGATCTGCTTTTAGTAAGGATAAAATATTAATATGGTTAGCATTTAAGAGCTCTACATTTTTTAAATTACGAGTAGAAAGATATAAATTATCTGATTTGTTACTTACTATGATTAAAATATTATTTCTTATATTTGTATCCAGATTGTATTTTTTTAAATTATTGACTATTGCTTTAGTACTAGGTTTGTCTAGTTTGTCTATAAAATCTTCTGTAATTATTGTATTCTTGAATTTATTTTCTAGCAGAATTCGCAATGCCAATTGTTTTTCTTTTTTGTTTATTTTCTTTTTTTGTTTTTTAGTACGTGGACCGAATATTACTCCTCCGCCCCTCCATAGTGGAGATCTATTTGAGCCAGCTCTTGCCTTACCAGTTCCTTTTTGTTTCCATGGTTTTCTTCCTCCTCCTCTTACCTCACTACGTGTTTTTGTATGCGCATTACGGTTTTTAATTAATTGTTGTGTAAGTGCTCTATGTAGTACATACATATTATTACTATCCTGCTTGCATAATCTTATTACTACATCTTGATTATATATTGGTCTTGTATCTTGAGAAGACGTTATGGAATAGATTAATTTTTTTTTTGTATTCATATATCTATTTTTGATGAATGCTAACAATATTGCCAGGTTTGCCAGGTACAGAACCTTTAACTATAATAATATTATGATTGGTTTTAATATCTATAATTCTTAGATTTTGAATTGTTACTTTTTTCCCTCCCATACGACCAGCCATTTTCTTTCCGGCAAAAACTTTTCCTGGTGTTGTTCCGGCACCAATTGATCCTGGTTGCTTATGGTTTTTAGATCCATGAGACATAGGTCCTCTACTAAAGTTATGTCTTTTTATACAACCCATAAATCCTTTTCCAATACTTGTGCTAGAAATAGAAATATTTTGATCTATCTTTAAATCTTTTACTGTAATTAACTTGCCTATTTCAAAATTATCTAATGAATTTACTCTATATTCCTTTAAGTATTTTAAAGGAGGTATATTGTACCTATTCAAATGTCCAATTTCAGCCTTATTGAGTTTATTGGATTTTGCTTCTATATATCCTATTTGAATAGCTTTATACCCATGAGATTCTAAATCTTTTATTTCAGTTATTAGACATGGTCCTAGCTGCAAAATAGTTACGGGCAATGCTTTCCCTTCTTGGTCAAAAATTTGAGTCATACCAATTTTTTTACCTAGTAGCCCGACTTTCATTTTATCTTTGATCTCCTAAGTTTTACAAAGTTGTTTAATTATATATCTTCATATCATATATTTATTATCTGTTAAATTCTGAAAATTTTCAAGCTTCTTATTATAATCATGTAAGCTTTTACGTAACTTATTATTTGACATACTTATAATTTATTTTTTGACATACTTATAATTTATTTTTTGACATATTATACAATCTTTCAAAACATTATTGAAATTATATTATAGATCTTATTTCTTTTATATGTTACATATGAGATGTATAATCAGTTCGGTAATTACTACTTTACTCGAAGTATAATATAATGCAATATATAATTATATGAATAGAAATATATAAAATATAAAACTAATATATTAAGCTGATCTTTTGCGAGGTAATTTATGGCTAAAGTTGTTGGAATTGATTTAGGCACTACAAATTCTGTGATTGCTGTTATGGAAGGGGGAAAACCTACGGTAATTCCTAATAAAGAAGGAGTGAGGACAACACCATCTGTTGTTGCTTATACAAAAAAGCAAGATAAATTAGTGGGACAGATAGCTAAAAGACAAGCTGTGATGAACCCAGAAAATACTTTTTATTCTGTTAAAAGGTTTATTGGTCGTAAAAAAGATGAATTAGCAAATGAACTACAGCAATCATCTTATAATGTAAAAACAGATAGTAATTATAATATTAAATTAGAGTGCCCAGCATTGGGTAAAGATTTTGCACCTGAAGAAATTTCTGCTCAAGTTTTACGTAAATTGGTTGAAGATGCTAGCACTTATTTAGGGCAACAAGTTACTCAAGCAGTTATCACTGTTCCAGCTTATTTTAATGATTCACAGCGTCAAGCTACTAAAGATGCTGGACAGATTGCTGGTTTGGATGTTCTAAGAATTATTAATGAGCCTACAGCAGCATCTTTGTCTTATGGTTTGGACAAAAAAAATAATGAAACTATTTTGGTCTTTGATCTTGGTGGAGGTACATTCGATGTTTCTATTTTAGAAGTAGGTGATGGCGTTTTTGAGGTTTTATCAACATCTGGTGATACTCATTTAGGAGGTGATGATTTTGATAGAAAAATTGTTGAATGGTTAATTAATGAGTTTAATAATGATGAAGGAATTGATTTAGGTAAAGACAGGCAAGCTTTACAAAGGTTAACAGAAGCTGCTGAAAAAGCTAAAATGGAGTTATCTAGTTTAGGTCAAACTGATATTAATTTGCCTTTTATTACATCTACAGATACAGGTCCTAAGCATTTAGAAAAGAATATAACTAGAGCAAAATTTGAGTATTTATGCCAGGATTTAATTAATCGTTGTGAGGTCCCTGTTAATAATGCTTTAAAAGATGCTCAATTGTCATCTGGTGATATAGATGAAATTGTTTTAGTTGGTGGTTCTACTAGAATTCCTTCTATTCAACAATTAGTTAAAAAAATGATAGGCAAAGATCCCAATCAAAGTGTAAATCCTGATGAAGTAGTAGCTATTGGAGCAGCTGTTCAAGCAGGTGTTTTAGCAGGTGAAGTCAAAGATATATTATTGTTAGATGTCACACCTTTATCTTTGGGTGTAGAAACTCTTGGAGGAGTTATGACAAAAATAATAGCCCGTAACACAACAGTGCCTACAAAGAAATCTGAAATTTTTTCAACAGCTGTTGATAATCAACCTAATGTTGAGATTCATGTCTTGCAAGGAGAGAGAGAATTTACTAAAGATAATAAGAGTTTAGGTACTTTTAGATTAGATGGTATTATGCCTGCCCCCCGTGGTGTTCCTCAAATAGAAGTTATATTTGATATAGATGCTAATGGTATATTATCTGTAAAAGCTAAAGATAAAGGTACTGGTAAAGAACAGTCTATTACTATAACAGGTGCATCCACATTACCCAAAGAAGAAGTTGAGAAACTTGTTAAAGAAGCAGAGGAGAATTCAGAGCTTGATAAGCAAAAACGTGAACAAATAGATTTGAAAAATCAAGCAGATTCACTTTGTTATCAGTCTCAAAATCAACTTGATGAATTGAAGGATAAAATTAGTGAAGATGAAAAGAAAAAAGTTCAAGAGCTTATTGATTCCTTGAAGTTGTATATTCGAGAAGATGACTATGAAAAGATTAAAGATATACAGAACCAGTTGCAGCAAGCAATGATGGATATAGGTAAACAAGTTTATAGTTCTAATCAGTCAAATGGTCAAGAATCGGTAGACGATTCTGTTATTGATACTAATTCTAAAGAGGCGTGAATGTGAAAAATACAAGCGGGTAACGCGATTCGAACGCGCGACATTAACCTTGGCAAGGTTACGCTCTACCTCTGAGCTATACCCGCTATAATATAGTATCATTACAAAAAAATCTTATTTTGTCAAATTGTTAACATTTTATATACTATGTATATTAAATACATATCAATATTTGTATATACATAGCAATATTTAATATTTAATTAATAAAAGAATTAAACAATCCTGTTATTAATACTAATCCAGTCCATATGCCAGCGCCAGTATAAATTAAATTTTTAGATTTTTCCCATTGTCCAGGAGATGCAAAAGTTACAGGTATTCCTACTACAAGTAAAGTAGAAAATATTACTAGTGCAAATACTAAAAATTGAATAATGATTATCATAGTTTTTATCCTTTTACATTTCTTAATGTTTTAATTACATGACTTAAAGATGGATTTATATATAATATATAATTATATATTGTGAAACATAATTTATTTATTATTGTAAACTGTTTTCTTTTTTATATATACTTTTTTTTTACAATATCAATAGTTTAGTATTTATATTGATATAATTATCATAGTAAATTTATTAAGAAAAAAGTACGTAAAATATTATGTTTGACATTTACATTAAGTAATTGATTGATATCAGTATGTACACAGATAAATGTATAAATTAATTATAAAGAGGTTTATATTATGATTACAGCGATTATATTAGCAAAATTACCCGAAGCGTACTCGATTTTTCGACCTTTAGTTGATATATTACCAGTAATTCCTGTTTTTTTCTTGTTATTAGCATTTGTATGGCAAGCAGCGATTGGTTTTAGATAATAAAACGCAATAAGTAGTATTATTTGAATTTATTTTTAACAAGTTTGTAAATCTTTATTATGGTAGAACCTCTTTTATCTGGTATAGTTTTAGGATTAATTCCTGTAACTTTGTTTGGTTTATTAGTAGCGGCCTATTTACAGTATCGTAGGGGTAATCAATTTGGCTTATAGTTCATAGATATAGTACTTAATGTATGAGTTATATTTATATAAATGTTATTAAAAAACATTTATATAAATATAATAACAAAAATCTGTAAATTGATTACCAACTAGCTTTTTTTATACCAGGTAGTAAGCAATTATGTGACATTTCTCTTAAAACATGTCTTGATAATCCAAAATCTCTATAAAATCCACGGCTACGCCCAGTTTTCCAGCATCTATTTCTTCTACGACAGGGTGAACTATTTTTTGGAAGTTTTTGTAACTCTTTTTGTAATTCTATTTGCTTAATGAAGGTTAATTCATTATTGATTTTATTTTTAATTTCTTTTCTTTTATGTTTATATTTTTGAATCAATTTGTTCCTTTTTGCTTCTCTTTCAATCATGCTTTTTTTAGCCATTTTTATATTTAGGTAAAGAGTGAAAATAATCTTTATTTTAACTGAAAAATATTCATATTGCAATAAAAAAAATACTACTGAATATGAATATTCAAGCAGTAATTTAAGTATTATTATTGATTTATCAACCGAACTTACCTGATGTAGATGCTATTACAAATGCTGCATATGTTAATATATAACCTACAGAAAAATGCACTAAACCAACTAATCTAGCTTGTACTATAGATAGCGCTACCGGCTTATCTTTCCATCTAATTAAGTTGGCAAGAGGTGTTCTTTCATGAGCCCAAGCTAATGTTTCTATAAGTTCTTGCCAATAACCACGCCAAGATATTAAGAACATAAATCCAGTTGCCCATACTAAATGTCCAAACAAGAACATCCATGCCCATACAGATAAGTTATTCATACCATAAGGATTGTATCCATTGATTAATGGAGATGAATTAAGCCATAGGTAGTCTCTAAGCCATCCCATCAAATAAGTTGAAGATTCATTAAACTGGTTGATGTTACCTTGCCAAATGGTCATGTGTTTCCAATGCCAGTAAAATGTTACCCATCCAATTGTGTTCAGCATCCAAAATACAGATAAATAGAATGCATCCCATGCAGAGATATCGCATGTGCCACCTCTACCAGGTCCATCACAAGGGAAACTGTAACCAAAATCTTTTTTATCAGGCATTAATTTAGAACCTCTAGCATCTAATGCACCTTTAACTAATATTAATGTTGTAGTATGTAGTCCTAATGCAATTGCATGATGAACTAAGAAATCACCTGGGCCTATAGTTAAAAATAATGAATTTTTGTTACTATTTATTGCTTCTAACCATCCCGGTAACCATATATTGCTACTCGCTTTTGCTGCAATGTTTGATGAAGAAGATAGCAAAGTGTCAAAACCATAAAGTGCTTTTCCTGAACTTGCTTGTATCCATTGTGCAAACACTGGTTCAATTAATATTTGCTTTTCTGGTGTTCCAAAAGCAATCATTGTATCATTATGAATATATAATCCTAATGTATGAAATCCTAAAAATAAACATACCCAACTTAAATGAGAAATTATTGCTTCTTTATGATCTAGCATTCTAGCCAGTACATTATTTTTGTTTTCTTCTGGGTCGTAGTCTCTTATAAAAAAGATCGCACCATGAGCAAACGCACCAACCATTAGAAAGCCTGCTATATATTGATGATGTGTATATAGAGCAGCTTGTGTTGTAAAGTCTTTAGCCATAAATGCATATGGAGGCATTGCATACATATGTTGAGCGACTAATGATGTAATTACGCCTAAAGAAGCTAAAGCTAATCCCAATTGTATGTGTAGTGAATTTGTAATAGTTTCATATAATCCAATATGTCCTCTACCTAGTTTTCCACTCGGTGGACGGTGCGCATCAATTATATCTTTAATATTATGTCCAATTCCCCAGTTGGTTTTATACATATGGCCAGCGATAATAAATATTATGGCAATTGCTAAGTGATGGTGAGCCATATCAGTTAGCCATAAAGATTGACTTTGCGGATGAAATCCGCCTAAAAAGGTTAATATAGCTGTTCCTGCTCCTTGACTAGTCCCAAATATATGATTTGATGTATCTGGATTTGAAGCATAAATGCTCCAATTTCCCGTGAAAAATGGTTGTAAGCCAGAAGGGTGTGGTAAAGTATATGTGAAATTATCCCATCCTATATGTTGTCCACGAGATTCTGGAATAGCTACATGAATAAGATGTCCTGTCCATGCTAATGAGCTTAGGCCGAATAGACCTGATAGATGATGATTTAATCTCGATTCATTATTTTTGAACCACGATAAACCGGGTTTGAATTTGGGTTGTAAATGTAACCATCCAGCAAAAAGCATAATTGCAGATAATACTAGCAAAAATAAGGAAGCATTATATAAGTCATTATTAGTTCTCATGCCTATAGTATACCACCAATGATAAACACCTGAAAAAGTAATATCGACTGGATATGATGCACCACCTTTAGTAAATGCTTTAACAGCTGGCTGCCCAAAATGAGGATCCCATATTGCATGAGCAATAGGTTTGATTTTCATAGGTTGTGTTACCCATTGTTCAAAGTTGCCCTGCCAAGCAACATGAAATAAATTGCCTGATGTCCATAGAAAGATTATAGCTATATGACCAAAATGAGAAGAGAAAATTTTTTGATATAAATTTTCTTCTGTCATTCCATCATGGCTTTCAAAATCGTGTGCCGTTGCTATCCCATACCAAATTCTTCGTGTTGTAGGGTCTTGTGATAATGCTTGGCTAAATTTTGGAAATTTTGTTGCCATTGTTTTATGTTCCTAATTTAATATTTATCCTACTGATATAATTCTCGCTAAGAAGAAAGCCCAAGTGGTTCCTATTCCTCCTAGTAAATAATGAGCTACACCTACAGCTCTTCCTTGTGTAATACTCAACGCTCTTGGTTGAATAGATGGTGCTACTTTTACCTTATTGTGAGCCCATACAATAGATTCTATAAGTTCTTGCCAATATCCACGTCCGCTAAATAAGAACATTAAGCTAAATGCCCAAACAAAGTGAGCTCCTAAAAAGATTAGTCCATATGCAGATAAAGCAGATCCATATGATTGAATTACTTGTGAAGCTTGGGCCCATAAGAAGTCTCGCAGCCACCCATTAATTGTAATAGCGCTTTGAGCAAAATTACCTCCTGTAATATGAGATACTACTCCTTTAGATGTAATACTACCCCAAACATCGGATTGCATTTTCCAGCTAAAATGAAAAATTGCTATAGACAATGAATTGTACATCCAAAAAAGTCCTAAAAACACATGATCCCATCCAGATACTTGACATGTACCACCTCTTCCAGGACCGTCACAGGGAAAGCGAAATCCTAAGTTAGATTTGTCGGGTATTAATCTAGAATTACGGGAAAATAAAAAGCCTTTAACTAATATGAGTACTGTTACATGAATAGTAAATGCATGAATATGATGTACCATAAAATCTGCTGTTCCTAATTTTATAGGCATCATAGCAATTTTATTATTAACTGTAACTATATCACCTCCAAATGCATAGCTTGCTGTTGCTAATGCATTTGGGCTTGTATTGCTTGGAGCAAGATTATGAATATTTTGTATCCATTGTGCAAATATAGGTTGTAATTGTATCGCTGTATCTGAAAACATATCTTGAGATCTACCTAAGGCCCTCATTGTATCATTATGTATATATAAACCAAATGAATGAAATCCTAGAAAGATACATACCCAGTTTAAATGAGATATTATGGCATCTCTGTGTCTTATAACTCTATCTAGTACATTATTATAATTTTGTGCTGGGTTATAATCTCTTACCATGAATATTGAAGCGTGTGCTCCTGCTCCTACAATACAAAAACCTCCTATCCACATATGATGTGTAAACAGAGATAATTGTGTTGGATAATCAGTAGCAATATAAGGATATGGAGGCATTGCATACATATGATGAGCTACAATAATACTTAATGAGCCCATCATGGCTAAATTAATAGCTAATTGTGCATGCCAAGAAGTTGTTAAAATTTCATAAAGACCTTTGTGTCCCTCTCCGGTAAATGGACCTTTATGTGCTTCTAATATCTCTTTCATACTATGTCCAATCCCCCAGTTGGTTCTGTACATATGGCCTGCTACTAGAAACAATACAGCTAAAGCTAAATGATGATGAGCTGTATCAGTTAGCCATAAACCACCGGTAACAGGATTTAAGCCTCCCTTGAAAGTTAAAAAGTCTGAGTATTCGTTCCAATTTAAGGTAAAGAAAGGAATGATTCCTTTATTAAAGCTGGGATACAGTTGACTTATTAGCTCTCTATTCACTAAGAATTCATGTGGTAAAGGTAATTCTTGTGGAGATACACCAGAATCTAATAACTTATTTATAGGTATAGAAATATGAATTTGGTGCCCTGACCATGCTAAGCAACCTAATCCTAGCAAGCCAGCTAGGTGGTGATTCATCATCGACTCAACGTTTTGAAACCACTCTAGTTTTGGTGCAGCTTTATGGTAATGAAACCAACCAGCAAAAACCATTAAGCATGCCATGAATAGCCCAGCTATTGCTGTTGCATAAAGTTCGAATTCTGTTGTTATTCCAGACGCACGCCATAGTTGGAAAAAACCAGATGTAATTTGAATGCCTTGAAATCCTCCTCCAACATCGCCATTTAAAATTTCTTGACCAACGATAGGCCATACAATTTGAGCACTAGGTTTAATTGCAGTAGGATTACTAAGCCATGTTACGTAATTTGAAAATTTTGCACCATGGAAGTACATTCCGCTAAGCCATAGAAATATAATTGCTAATTGACCAAAATGTGCACTAAAGATTTTTCGTGAAATTTCCTCTAGAGAACTTGTATGACTGTCAAAGTCGTGAGCATCCGCATGTAAATTCCAGATCCAAGTGGTGGTTTTAGGACCTTTAGCCAGCTTTCTTGAAAAGTGGCCGGGTTTTGCCCATTTTTCAAATGATGTAGCAACAGGATCTTTGTCTACAGTAACTTGAACTTTTTTTGTCTCTTGCTCTTGTGAGCTAATTGTCATTGAGATTCTCCTGTTTATTCTAATAAAATACAATGAGACAATTTAATAAAACACTCATTATGTTAATATCTTTGCATTGATATATATTTTTAATTAATAAGAAACTATATAATTCTCACAATTGAGTTTTTATTACTAACTTATATTATAAATATAACCTATCTCTTCCCTAAGATCTGTTAACAATAGTTAAAATCTAAAATTTATTGATTGTATTATTATAATCAGATTGTTTGTACTTTCATAAGAGCTTGACCACAGTCAACAATTTCTCCATCTTTTACTAATATTTCAACGATTTTACCATTCACTTCAGCTTCTATTTCATTCATTAATTTCATAGCTTCGATTATACATACTGTTTGTTTTTTATGAACTATATCACTCTTCTCTATAAATGGAGGTTCGTTTGGTGCTGGAGATCTATAAAAAGTACCGACCATAGGCGAAACTATTGTAGAGTAGCTTTTTGTTTCATTAGTATGTATTTGTATATTATGGGAATTATTATATTTCAGTTTATTTTCATCTTCCTGAATTTTTATTGTATTTTCGATAGGAATATCAGAATATTGAGGTTTTCGTATTATAGAATTTGTATTAAAAATAATGTTGTCCTTGTTGATAAACAATTCAAATTGTTGACTTACTATATTAAGACGACAAATTCTATTTGTTTTAATGGAATATAATATTTTCCTTAAATCTTTTACTTGAAAGTTCATATTTAATGTATGTTCTCCTGTGGTATATTTTTTATATATCGACTATATGCTTTATATTATATTTTTATAATTGTAGTTGATTTTAAAATATTTTTGTATATTTTTACAATATAATATATTTATTTATTATTATAAAATTATAATAATTAAGATCTTGCTATTGTATAGTATTAAATATATTGCTTTGCAACAAATCTGTGTGATAGTAAACAATTAATAATAAAACATATCATTAATGTAAATTTTATTTCTTTTTTATAAGGCTCATAAGTATCAGTTTAATTGTTATATTGAAACATATAAGTTGTTATTTTCATTAACTAATAAATCAATAATGTTAATATCAGATGATTTAGACCAACTATTAGAAATTTTACCTGATTTTATTAAGCATCCTTTAGCAATTCATTCTGAAAGAAAATTGTTGATTGAAGTTGTTATGGATTTAGGTAGAAAACCAGAAGCACGTTTCCCCAATGGACCCCAATATTTATCTAGTAGAATTATAACTTGGCAGGATTTAGATTATTCCATTAAACGCGTAGGAAATTTTAGTGGTGATAATCGTTCTGGTATTGAAAGGACATTACACAGAATTAGTTCTATTAAAAATAGGCAAGGAAGTATTATTGGTTTAACATGCCGAGTAGGTAGAGCTATCTTAGGTACTATAAGTATTATTAGAGATTTACTAGATAAAAATCCTTCTATATTATTATTGGGTAAGCCTGGTGTAGGTAAAACTACAGCAATTAGAGAAATTGCTAGGGTGTTGGCAGATGAAATGGAAAAGAGAGTTGTGATCATTGATACATCAAATGAAATAGCTGGCGATGGCGATATACCGCATCCTGCTATTGGTAGAGCAAGGAGGATGCAGGTATCAAGACCTGAGTTACAGCATCAAGTGATGATTGAGGCTGTAGAAAATCATATGCCGGAAGTTATCATAATTGATGAAATAGGAACAGAATTAGAAGCTTTAGCTGCTCGTACAATAGCTGAGAGGGGTGTTCAACTAGTTGGTACAGCGCATGGTAATTATCTGGACAGCTTAATAAAGAATCCAATTTTGTCCGATCTAATTGGAGGTATACAATATGTTACTCTTGGTGATGATGAAGCTAAGAGAAGAGGTTCGCAGAAAAGTATTTTGGAAAGAAAAGCATCTCCTGCATTTCAAGTGGCTATAGAGATTCATGATCGTCACAGTTGGATTGTGCATGAATCAGTTAGTCAGGCTGTTGATCAATTATTACAGGGTATAAATTTATGGGTTCAGCGACGTAAATTGGTACCTAATGGTTCTATCATGATTCAATGTGAACAATATGTACCAATTAATTTCGTTTCTAATACAAGTTTTTATTATCCTAAAGTTAGCGTTAAGAATTTAAAGTCGAATCATACAAGTGTCAATTTGGTAAATGAACAGATATCAACAAATTTTTCTCAAAAACAGAGTACAACAAAATGGCCGAAAATATCTTCTGCACCAAGCTTTTCTCAGAATGTTATTCAAGATCTTTTTAGTATACGTGTTTATGTATATTGTGTTAACATTGCTCAAGTACAAATGATAGTGAATTCCTTATATTTACCTATTCTTATTACAAGAGATATTACACAAGCTGATATAATTTTAGCTTTAAGATCAAATTTCAAATATAATACAAAGCTAAAGCAAATAGCTAAAGCAAGACAGATAACAATATATACAATATGTAGTAGTACTTATGCTAATATTAAGCGTGCTTTAACAAAAATCCTAAATATTAATAAGGTATCTAATTATAATTGGGATATCATATGTCACAATAAGAAAACAATAGAGTTGCAGACTCTGACAGAAACTAGAATAGCTATAGAAAAAATCGTGAATGGGAAGAAGCAGTCAGTTGAATTGCTTCCTAGAAATGTCAAGTTACGTCAATTACAACATCAATTAATCAATTTTTACAATCTGAGGTCGCGTAGTTTTGGTGAAGAACCTAATAGAAGATTGAAAATTTACCCTGATTAGTATCGTATAGAATTATGTTATTAAATATATTATTATATTTTTAATAATTGTAGATACAGGTTATTTTAATGAAAATATAGGTTATTTATTAATTAAGGAGTTTTTATGTCATCATCTCGACCATCGGTTTTTCAAAGAGTGCAGAGTGTTGTTGTTGAACAGTTAAGTGTAGAGATTGAAGAAGTTCACGAAGAAGCTACTTTTACGGATTTAGGAGCCGATTCTCTAGATACAGTCGAGTTGGTAATGGCTTTTGAAGAGGAGTTTGGTATAGAGATACCTGATGAAGATGCTGAGAGTATAAAAAATATTGATCAGGCTGTAGAGTTTATAAAAATTAAGATAAATGAGGGTGTAAAGTAAATAATAGTTCAGATTAAATTAATATATTGCATATACGGAGAGGGTGGGATTCGAACCCACGGAACCTGACGGTTCATCTGATTTCAAATCAGACGCAATAAACCAACTCTACCACCTCTCCTATTTTTTTGAATATATGAACATGAAGTATAGCATAAGTAAGATATGAAATACAATTTTATATTGTAATCTTACTTATTGCTTATATGATATATTTAGTTTATATCATAGTTTTTGTAAATAAATTGTGAATATATTATTCATATGTAGCTTTTCCTGTAAATTTTCTACTGACTGGATTCTCATTTTCTCCTATTGAATGATCTATATTTCCTATACCAATTCTGCCAGAATTAACTTTTTCTGGAAATACACCATCTTTCGGATGTAAATATTGAACTTCGCTATTAGGGAAAATTCTATAAATTTTAAAATCTTTAATTTTAAAATCTGTTTTTAATTGTGTGCTTAAAGCAAGACATTGTTCTTTTCTTGCTAAGTATAACAGATTATTACCTTCATGCATGATTGCGGCTCCGCCTGTAGGCATCTCAAAAATTTGTTCTTTTTTACTAGACCAAGTAATAGCGTATTTTTCCTCTGTTTCTGCTGACCTAAGCCATCCGCCTGTGCTGCCACCAAAAGTCGGTGATGGCATTTTTAAATCTATTGTATTAGTCATAATAAATATTTGAATGATATGTAGTATGTATATAAAATATTATTATAAGCTATTTTTTATTTTCTAATTTAAATAGAAAATAAAGCTTTATTATTTTATTTATAAAGTATTCAGATTATCTGATGGTTGATATGACATATGATGAAGCAATAGTTGGCAATAAATACAATCTTACTAGATAATAACTTAATTTCATATAAATAGGCACTTTAATAAGCTTTTGAATAAACCAGTTATTATATTTTTTATTTATTTCTATTAGTTTTTTGTTCTCTGAAGCACATTGATCTAAATACTGAAAAAACTCAGGTCGATCGACATTCAAAGCAACCGGAAAAATTCTTGATGCGCTTTCATTTGTTTTTCTGATGACTTGCATATCATATTGTCTAGCATCTAGTCCAATAGATTTATAAAAATCTGATCTCTGAAAGTCGTTTAAATACATGGTCGCAAATACACTTAATAAAAAAAATCGACACCACAATTTTGCTTCTAAATTATTTAATAATTGTGGTTGTGATTTTAGTAATGCTGCAAAGAAATCACCATGACGGTTTTCATCTTGACACCAATTTTCAAAGAATTTAAAAATTGGATATATTCTATGCTCAGGATATTGTTCTAAGTGTCTGTATATAGTTATATATCTCCAATATCCAATCTTTTCTGATAAATATGTTGCATAGAAAATGAATTTAGGAGAAAAAAAAGTATATTTTCTACTCTTAGTTAAGAAGCCTAAATCTAATGATAGATTAAAATCGTTCATCGCTTTGTTTAAAAAACCAGCATGTCTAGCTTCATCTCTCGACATTAGTAAAAAACATTCTGCAAGTACAGGATTAGTATTTTGTAGTCTTCTTGATAGTTCTTTATATAATAAAAAACCTGAAAATTCTGCTGTACATGATCTTTCTAAAAATTCAATAAATAATGCTTTAGTACTACTATTTAAATTATTCCAAGATTGCTCAAACTCTTCATCTCGAATAAAATGTTGTCTATTATAATCGGTTCTAAATTCTTGCAATAAAGCTTCAAACTCATCTATATTTGGTGAAATATCTAGTTTAGACATTTCATCAAAGTCTGTTGTATAAAACCGTGGAGTAAGTAAAGTCTCTTGTGCAGTGATTTTAGATGAGTTGTTAGTAGTTTCCATAATTAAGATAATTGATTTAATTGTATATACTATTTAATGTAAGATATAATATATTATTATTTTTATACTAACCTTAACTTTCATATAGTTTACTGATAATTGTAAAAAATTTACATTTTGTGATTTTTGTATTTTATATTATTATTCAATATAAATATTTATCGTATAGTGTTTGATACAATTAGTTTTATAAGATTAACCTTTAAATTATTATTATATATATTATAGGAGTTCAAGTAAAATGTTGGATATCATTAGTCTAGGTTGGGGATCATTGTTAGCTGTATTCAGTTTTTCAGTTGCATTAGTTGTATGGGGAAGAAATGGTTTTTAGTTTCTATATTGTGACTATTAAATAAATTTATATGTGTATATGGAGTAATATAATGGGAGGAGAAATTCTAATTGCCGGTACTGTAAGTTTTATACTAATATTATTGGGCCTTGTTTTAGGATTCATATTGCTTAAAGTTCAAGGTGAATAGATAATTTCTGCTAAGCATCAAGTTATTATTTATATATTAAATAATATGGTAAGAATATGATAATCATATTCTTTTTATTTATATAGCTTTTATTTTAAAAATGGAATTATATGAAAGGTTTATGGTATTTAATTGGAGTTCTTACAATTGTATTGATTTTAATCAATAACCCTAAGTTTACAAGCTTAGGTGGTTTTTCAAATAAATCAAGTGGCTTAAATGTTACTCGGAGCACGCAAAAAAATTTGCAAATTATTATTATTATTAATATATGTTTATTTTTAGTATGGACTGTATTGTATGTCCTTTCTTCTACTATCTATTAATATAAAAATATAATATATAGAAAAACTTATGTCTATTTCTAAAAAAATGTGTCCTGTTCCTTTTGATCAACAACCTTTAAACGAATATTTTGCTTTAAAAGCTTCTTGTTTCTTTTCTTGGTGTACTTTGCCTCTAAATCAGTATTTGACTAAAATGGTTACTGCTTTTGTATTTGTCTTTCTAATATCTACATTTTTAACATTAGGTATAATCTCAAATTACACTATATGGCAAATAATGATGTTGAATATATTCATAACGACTTTTATTTTTTTATTGATTTTTATACGTTTATACTTAGCATGGTCTTATGTTGTAAAAAGGTTAATTAGTGCAACTATTTTTTATGAAGAATCGGGTTGGTATGATGGTCAGTTGTGGATTAAAAGTCCAGAAGCTTTAACGCAAGATCGTCTTATAGGACTGTATGAAGTTATGCCGTTTTTATTACGAGCTAAATATGGTTTAATAGTTAGTATTACGCTATTATTTTTAGAAAAAATAGTGTATTCATTGCTTTTATTGCAATAAATGTATTATCATAATATTTTAGTCGCGGGGTAGAGCAGTCTGGTAGCTCGTCGGGCTCATAACCCGAAGGTCAATGGTTCAAATCCATTCTCCGCTATTGTAATAGTTGAAGATTATATGTAATACTTATATTAATTTATGATATTATGTTGTTTTATTACTTTTATTTTATAAAATAAATAATATAAAAATCCTAAATGTTATAACAAAAAACGTAATGTTAACATGGTAATAAATAATAATGATGTTAGAGTTGGTAAAAAGGCACCCAATTTTTCTGCTATTGCTGTATATGATCAAGAATTTAAGAAAATAACATTATCTGATTATTTGGGTAAATATGTTATATTATTGTTCTATCCTTTAGATTTTACATTTGTATGTCCAACTGAGATTACTGCTTTTAGTGATGCGTATGAAGATATTAAAGATTTAAATGCAGAGATTTTAGGTATATCTGTTGATAGTGAATATTCGCATTTGGCATGGCTGCAAATGGAAAGAGATGTTGGAGGGTTAGGAAATTTAAATTACCCATTAGTTTCTGATTTAACTAAAAATATTAGCTCTTCATATAATGTGTTGACAGAAGAAGGAACAGCATTAAGAGGTTTATTTATTATTGATAAACAAGGTATTATACAATATTCTTTAGTTAACAATCTTGATTTTGGCCGTAGTGTCAGTGAAACTTTAAGAATCTTAAAAGCTATTCAGTATGTACAGTCTCATCCAGATGAAGTCTGTCCAGCGGATTGGCAACCAGGACAAGCTACTATAATTAATAATCCTCAAAAGTCGAAAGATTATTTTCAGTCTATATAGACTAATGTGCGAGCTTTCTCTTTAAAATATTTAATATAATTATATGTTATAAAGCTTTATTCTATATTATTAAGTTATTGGTATAAAATAATTTTTGATAGAATTATATTATTTTTTTGTGTTTTTAGTTATAGATTTATTAGGAATAATACTTATGTCTACTAATTTAGCTCAACAATTACGTGAGGGAACAACAAAAGCTCATAGTATGGCTGAAAATGTTAGTTTTGTTAAATCATTTTTAGGTGGTGTAGTTGACAAAAAATCTTATCGCAGATTAGTAGCTAATCTGTTTTTTGTATATACTGCTCTTGAAGAAGAAATTGAGAAAAATAAAAACCATCTTGTTATTCAATCTATATATTTTCCAGAATTAAATCGTACCTTGAGTTTACAACAGGATCTTGAATATTATTATGGTTCTAATTGGCAGGAGCAAGTTTGTCCTTCTTTAGCAACAAAAATATATGTTGATAGAATTCGCAATATAAGTATTAATCAACCAGAATTATTGATAGCTCATGCTTATACTAGATATATGGGTGATTTATCTGGGGGACAGATTTTGAAAAGAATTGCTCAAACGGCCATGAATTTATCAAGTAATGAGGGAACAGCTTTTTATGATTTTCATAACATTAAGGATGATAAAAGATTTAAAGTAATATACCGTCAAGCATTAGATGATGCGCCTATTGATCAAATCCAAATTGAACAGATTATTGCTGAAGCTAATATAGCTTTTAATCTCAATATGAAAGTTTTTCAAGAATTAAACTCTAATTTTATTAAGATTATGGGAATGTTATTATTGAGCGCAATAACAAGTTTGCGCAAAAAAATTATGTAAAATATAATATTTGTGATTTTTTGTTGGATTATACTCGAATATATGATTTATGATCTTAGTAATATGAATATATTATCTAAGATCTGACATTTCTTTGAGTTCCTTGCTTAAGGTAATCCATTAATTTCTTGTTGTTTGATTAATTAATTCGATAGTATAATTTATGTATAAACTAAAAAATTCTAAATCAATCGTTAAAAGGTTTAAATTTAAATCTAAAAATAAGGTTCTGAGACATATGGCTGGTCGCAGCCATTTGTTGCAAAAGAAATCATCTAAAAGAAAACAAAAATTAAGAAGAGTTCTTAGTTTAGAACAGTGTGATATATCAAATCTAAAATTTAAAATACCTTATATACATTAATTTTATATTTATGACCAGAGTGAAAAGGGGCAATGTTGCTCGTAAAAGACGGAAAAAAATTTTAAAACTAGCAAAAGGTTTCCAGGGTTCTCATTCAATTTTGTTTCGCACAGCTAAACAGCAGGTATTAAAAGCTCTAAAATATTCTTACATAGGCAGAAAACAGCGGAAGCGTAACTACAGAAGTCTTTGGATAGTTCGTATTAATGCTGCTGTTCGACCTTATGGTATTACATACAGTGAATTTATACAAAAATTAAAAAGAAGAGGTATAGCATTAAATCGTAAAATGTTATCGCAGTTAGCTATTTTAGATAATACTGTATTTAAGACTATTGTAGAGTCTTGTGAATTAAATTGATAATTAAAATTTTTAAGTCAATACAATTGTTAAAAGCAAAAACAGTTATATTTTTTAGCTAAATATATGTAAATATAGTGCTGACAAAAATTATCTTATGATTTTCGTATTATATACTGTATAATAATTAATTCTATGTTATCTTGATCTATATTTGAATACAAAACATCATAATTATTAGTTTTCATTTTATTGAATTTCTTATTCTTATAATGATTTTGTGTCTAAATGAAATAATACTTATATATTGTTGTATACGATAGTATTTAATTATAATTTCATTTATTAATTTAATCTTTTTATAACATAACTATTAATGCAAGATAAGCTTTCTTGAGCTAACCTATTATCTATCTTATTGATAGCTTGTATTGATGCTTGTATATGCTCTTGAGCCAGGTCGTATGATTTTTGAATACCATTACTTCTTTTAATGATTTCTATAGCTCTATGAACATCATTATTTTGCTCAAATTCTCTCTCAATTAAATTGTAAAGTTCTGAATTTTCTTGTAAAGCAAAAATAAGTGGAGCTGTTAAATTTCCATTTTTTAAATCTGATCCTGCTGGTTTTCCAAGAGAAGTTTCAGAACCAATTATATCTAAAATATCATCTACAATTTGAAAAGCTAAGCCTAAGTGTTTTCCATAGATATAAAATTGATTTTGTATATTTGTATTTGTTGTACTTAATATAGCTGCTGCTTGACAGCTTGATGCTATTAGTGATGCAGTCTTATAAAAAGATTTTTCTATATAGTTGTCCATAGATATTGTTTCGTCAAAACATGTGAGACTTTGTCTTACTTCACCTTCTGCAAAATCAGTGATTACTTTAGAAATAGTTTTAACAACTGCTAAATTATTTAAATTAGCTAAATACCAAGAAGATTGAGCAAATAGAAAGTCACCCGCTAATACAGCTACTTTGGTACTAAATGTGTTATGCACTGTATTAACTCCTCTCCTTGTTTCGCATTCATCGATTACATCATCATGTACTAAACTTGCTGTATGTATTATTTCTGTTATTTCTGCTAGACGTTTATGCTCTGGTAGTATATTTAGCTTTTTTGTTGTTGATAATGCTATTAGTAATATGATAGTTGGTCTTATTCTTTTGCCTCCAGCACTGAAAAGATGTTCAGCTGCGGCGTATAATATTGGGTGTTTAGCACTAACCATTTTTTTTAAGTTTGTCTCTAAAATCAATAAATCTTTATGGATATTTGGTAAGATTTTGGGTACTATAGTCATAGCCATCTTAATTATATAATTTTGATAAAATATAAACTCAAACAACTTATTATAACTATATTATGGACAATAAGTAATTATTTAAACTTATTTTTTAATTGATATATAAAAATGCCTAATGTATTATTATTGGTATATTGATTGTATTTATATATATGATTTTTCAGGTTATGATTTTTAATATTTGAATTAATTATAATATTTAAACGAATGAAGAATAAAATTACTTTACCATCAAGTGTATTTAGTGAATATGAAATAAATTCTCAGGTTGTATTATCACTTTATAAAGACATGTTGCTTGGTCGTCATTTTGAGGATATGTGTGCTCAAATGTATTATAGGGGTAAAATGTTTGGTTTTGTCCATTTGTATAATGGACAAGAGGCTGTATCTACGGGAGTTATAAAAGCTTTGCAAGAAGAGGATTATGTTTGTAGTACATATCGTGATCATGTTCATGCATTAAGTAAAGGGGTTCCAGCTAAATTAGTAATGGCAGAGTTGTTTGGTAAAGAGACTGGTTGTAGTCGTGGACGTGGTGGTTCAATGCATATTTTTTCAGCTCCTCACAATTTTTTAGGTGGTTTTGCATTTATTGGTGAAGGTATTCCAGTTGCTATAGGTGCTGCATTCCAGAGTGTGTATAGAAAACAAGTTTTAAATGATCAACAACCAATGCGTGTAACAGCTTGTTTTTTTGGTGATGGGACAAGCAATAATGGACAATTTTTTGAATGTTTGAATATGGCTGTTCTATGGAAACTTCCTATTATTTTTGTAGTTGAAAATAATCAATGGGCAATAGGGATGGCTCACCATAGATCTACTTCATTTCCTGAAATACATAAAAAAGCAGAAGCTTTTGGCTTGCCTGGTATAGAAGTTGATGGTATGGATGTTTTAGCTGTTAGAGAGGTTTCTCTTGCAGCTGTTAATAGAGCAAAATGTGGTCATGGTCCTACTTTAATAGAAGCGTTAACTTATCGTTTTCGTGGACACTCTCTAGCTGACCCAGATGAATTAAGATCAGTAACTGAAAAAGAAGTATGGTTGGCGCGTGACCCTATTAAGCGTTTAAAAGACTATATACTAGATAATTACTTGTTTTCAGAACAACAAGTTAATGATGTAAATTCGGAAGTAAAAATAGAAGTGGATCAAGCTGTTGAATTTGCTATATCTAGTCCTGAACCGAATATTAAAGATCTAAAAAAATATTTGTTTGCAGATTAATTATATTAGTATATTATTTTTTTATATTTTAGTTGAGGATAGTCATTTTATGAGTTCAGTTTTTATGTTTGATGCTTTACGAGAGGCTACTAATGAAGAGATGCAAAATGATTCTTCTGTATTTGTTTTAGGAGAAGATGTAGGTCATTATGGTGGTTCTTATAAGGTTACTAAAGATTTACATTCTAAATATGGTGATTTACGAGTTTTAGATACTCCTATTGCTGAAAACAGTTTTATGGGTATGGCTATTGGAGCAGCAATTACAGGCTTAAGACCTATAGTAGAAGGTATGAATATGAGTTTTTTGTTATTAGCTTTTAATCAAATTTCTAATAATGCTGGTATGTTACGTTATACTTCAGGAGGTAATTTCCAAATTCCTATAGTGATACGTGGACCAGGTGGTGTTGGTAGACAATTGGGAGCAGAGCATTCTCAAAGATTAGAAGCTTATTTTCAAGCTATACCAGGATTGAAAATTGTAGCTTGTTCAACTCCTTATAATGCTAAAGGTTTATTAAAATCTGCTATTAGAGATAACAATCCAGTAATTTTTTTTGAACACGTTTTACTGTATAATTTAAAAGATCAGTTACCGAATCACGAGTATTTTCTTCCTTTAGATAAAGCTGAATTGGTTAGATCAGGATTAGATGTTACTATTCTCACTTATTCTCGAATGCGTCATCATGTAATGCAAGCTGTTGAAGAACTTGTGAATTATGGCTATAATCCAGAAGTAATAGATTTAATCTCATTAAAACCTTTGGATATAAATTCTATTGGACAATCTTTAATGAAAACACATAAATTGATTATAGTAGAAGAATGTATGAAAACAGGTGGGATTGCTGCTGAAATAATAGCACAAATTAATGACAACTATTTTGATTTTTTAGATGCTCCTATAATAAGATTATCTTCTCAGGATATACCGACGCCTTATAATGGTAAGTTAGAAAAGGCAACAGTTATTTACCCTCAACAAATTATTGAAGCTGTTAAAAGTATAGTCTAGTCTGTATCTATTCATAAATTATATTGGTTAGTAATTAATAAATAAGTAAGTTGATATCAACTTACTTATTTATTATTCAATATTTATTGACACTTTAGAAATTAATTTCTGCTGCTTGTACTTTTTCCCATTGTTTTTTCTTTAATACAAAAAATATTTGGGCTATTGTTACAGTGAAGAAAAAAACTATCATTCCTTTAATTCTAGAAGGGCTTTGTAGTACTATTTCTGTTTCAGCTTGCCCGAATCCTCCTACATTTGGATCAGTCGTTAAACTTTGGTTAGCTAATACTTCATTTCCTTTAGAAATTAGTAAATTTAAGCCAGGTGGTATATTTTCTGTATAAGTTTCTCCATTCCTCTTTTCAATTTTAACTATATATCCTCCTCTTTCTATTGAAGTAATATCTATCACTTTCCCATCTTGTGAAGATACTATTATATTATTATTTGATTTATCTCCAGTTGGGTAGACTTGTCCTCTTCCTCTATTGGCACCTATGTAGATGGGATATTTTAAAAAATGGATATTTTTATCCTTGTTTGGATCTGGTGATAAAATAGGGAAAACAATTTCTTGGTTTTTTTCTCCAGGTAAAGGACCAACTAATAAGATGTTATCTTGTGTTATGCTATATGGTTGTATGTAAATGTTTTTAGTCTTTTCTTTTAACTCTTCAGATAATAAGTTTTTGGGAGCTAATTTGAAGCCTTCTGGTAAAATAATGACAGCACCAGTATTTATAGGTCCTTTAAGTCCATTACTTAAAATTTGTTTACTGTTCTTGTCATATGGTATTTTTACAACTGCTTCAAAAATACTATTTGGTAATACTGTTTTCGGTGTTTCAATTTCAACTGTTTTTTGTGCTAGATGACAGTTTGCGCAAACTATTCTACCAGTTGCTTCTCGAGGATTATCATATCCTTGTTGTGCATATATAGGGAATGCTGAAGTTTTGATAGGCTGAATTATAATTAAGTTTATAATGCTAACGAAAATTAATAATGCAAGTTTAATATTCATATGAAAATATTTATTATAATTATGAGTCATATTAAATAAAATTGGATTTTTAATAATTATATCTCTTATTTATTTATAATAACATTCTATATTTATGATTTTTTCATAAATCCTTATTATTATAGGTTTTAATTATTGTCATATTGTTTAATACCTTTATCTTAATATTCTATTATATATAAGTTTTATCTATTTAAAATTTTTAGTATAATAATTCCGCTGCTGTATAAAATTAAAATAGCTAAAGACATAATAATTTGTGTTACTGGATCTGTAGATGGTGTAATAACAGCTGCAATTATTGTTGCGCCTAAAATGATATATTTCCAATATGTATACATTTCTGTAGAAGAAAAAATTTCTAGTATCCCTAAAACTATTTGAATAATAGGAATTTGAAATGCAATACCTGTACTAAATAACAGAAGTAGTATAAAATTAAAATATTGTTCAAATGACCATATTGGTTCTACAATTTCATGTCCATAGTTGATCAAAAATTGCAATGCTGCAGGAGCTAAAATTACATAAGCAAATATAATACCACTAAAAAATAAAATGATGGATGTTAATAGTATAGGTATTACAAATCTACTTTCTTTTTTAGTAAGACCAGGTAAAATAAATAAAGTAATTTGATAAATAATAAAAGGGCTACTTAACAAAAAGCCTGTATATAATGACACTTTAATAGAGGTGAAAAGATATTCTCCTGGTGCTAGCTGTAAAAATTTTATTCCTATTGCTGGTTGTTGTAGTATATATGCGATATTTTTCATATATGCAAAACATGCTATCGTTATCACACAAAATATAATAGAAGCAATAAATATACGCTCTCTGAGTTCTTCTAAATGTTCAAAAATTGACATTTCTGTGTTAGGATTTATTTTTTTATTCATATTATTTGTTTAAATTAACAGAATTTTACTTTGTTGAATCTCAGTATATTTTAATTTAATAGAGAAATGATATATAGGTTATTGTATATAGCTAATCAAGTATTACAAAGTTTATATTTATTCAAGGTAGATATATATTTTAAATATATTATAAGTATAAATTTATACTGTAAGTATAGATACTGCTACAATATAGTAAGTTTAAATTTTATAAATAAGTAATATATTTATAAAATTTACTTTTTACGTGGCTGAGTCTTTGAATTAAATTATTTATATTAAAATTAAGACCATCTAGACGAAAATATAGTACTTAGGAGATCAATATTTTATGAGTGTTAAAGCAATTAGTGGAAGTCCTTTAGTATGTCCGCAGCTTTTTAGCACAGCTTCAATGTCGGCTATATCACAAGCAGAACAACAAGATCGTTTTTTACAGTTGGGAGAACTCGATCAGCTTGTTGCATTTTTAAATTCAGGTAATAAACGGTTAGAAGTAGCTGACATATTAACTAAGAATGCTAATATATTAGTTTCTAAAGCTGCTGATAAAATATTTGTAGGTGGGTCACCTATTTCTTACTTAGAAAGACCACAAGCATCTTTTTTATCGACAGCTAAAATAAATAATGAGCCAAATTTACAAAACTTATCAGGTGATATTCAAAATGATTTATCAGGAATAATTTCATCACTTTTTAATACAAGTGATTCATTACCAGCCGGTTTTAAGCCTATTAGTATAGTGCGTTATGGAACTAGTCGTATGAAAAAATCTTTGCGTGATTTAGACTGGTTCTTAAGATACTTAACTTATGCTATTGTTGCAGGAGATCCAAACATTTTATCTGTTAACATCAGAGGTTTGAGAGATTTAATTGATAATGCTTGCTCTAGTGCTGCGGCAATAGTTGCATTGAGAGAAATGCGTAAAATTGCATTAAGTATTTTTAATGACGATGTTCAAGGGCAAAATTTAGTAAAAGAATACTTTGATATTATTATTGCAGAGTTTGATCAATCTTCTTTAACTGATAAATTGCGTAGAAGGACATCTGGGGATTTACAAGGCTTACGTTTACCTCAAATATATACAAAATCTAGTATTCTTAGGCAACGTTTTGTTATGAAAACGAGTTTATCTTCAGAAGAAAAAAATAATGTTATTAAAGCTTGTTATAGGCAAATTTTTCAAAGAGATATTTCAAAAGCATATGGATTGAATTTCAAAGATTTAGAATCAAAAGTTAAGAATGGGACCTTATCAATTAAAGAATTTGTTCGTTGTTTAGGAAAATCATATATTTATCGTCAGCAATTTGTACAGCCTTTTGTTAATAGTCGTGTTATTGAACTGGCATTTAGACATTTTTTAGGTAGAGGTATAAGTTCCTTAGAAGAATTTAAAAAATATTTTGCTGTTTTATCTTCTAGAGGTTTAGATGGTTTAATAGATAATATGATAAATAGTACTGAATATGCAGACTATTTTGGCGAAGAAACAGTACCGTATTTACGTAGTTTAGGAGAAGAAGCACAAGAAGCTCGTAATTGGGGAGCTCAAATTGAACTACTGAACTATAGTACAGTTTTTCGAAAGATACCTCAATTTGTAACGTTATTTAGTGATTATAAATCTAATCTTCCAGATCAACATCCTTACGGGTTAAGTAATGATCCATTATTAATACAATTTGGAGCAATTTTTGCCCAAAATAGTATTAATTTACGTAAAAAGTCATCTCCTTTTGGAAAAGATACTAGAAGAATTTTGCCTAGAAGTGGTCCTGGAATTTATAGTCAAATTAGTAGTCCGAACTTACGTTCTAAAATTGTAGGCTCATTAGGTCCTAAAATATTTCAATTAAATCAGGTTCAGCTAGAGAGTAATATAGAGCAAATTATAAGAGCTGTATACTTAAGGGTTTTTGGTCGTTTTGTTTATCAATCTGAGCAAGTCACGATTAAAAAGTTTGAAGATTTATTTAAAGATCGTCAAATTTCTGTCCGCCAGTTTATTAGTGAATTAACTAAATCTTCTGTATTTAGGTCATTGTATTGGAATAATTTATACATATGTAAATCTATAGAATATATACATAATCGATTAATGGGTAGGCCTACCTATGGCAGGCAAGAAATTAATAAGTATTTTGATATAGCTTATAAGCAGGGTTACTATAAGATGATAGATGCAATAATAAATAGTCTGGAATATATTGAAACTTTTGGTGAAAATATTGTGCCATATGAAAGATATATTACACCTTCTGAGTTAGCTGCTAGGAATCTCAGGTTAAGTAATCAAACGTATAAAGTAACTCCTGTTTCTGACTTATCTCAACAAAAAATATCTAACTTTAAGATTGTTCAAAAAAGTAGCATTATTAAAAGAATTCAGCAAGGTGTTAATATAAAAAGAGACCAAACAGTTATTTTCAAAGTTAATTCTTTAATGGATACTTCTAGTATGCTTCAGGTTTTAAGAGCTATATATCGTCAAATTTTCGAGAGAGATTTGAATTCTTTTGTTGTAGGTGATGAATTTTTTAATTTAGAAAAAGCATTTATTAATAGAGAAATAACAGTTAGTCAAATAGTAGAAAAATTGGGTTCTTCTTGTTTATATGCTAAAGAATTTTATCAGCCATATCCTAATACCAAGGTTATTGAATTAGGTACAAAGCATTTTTTAGGTAGAGCACCGAATAATCAAGCTGAGATAAGGTATTATAATCAAATTTTAGCATCTCAAGGATTGGCTTATTTCATATCTGTTTTAGTTAACAGTAAAGAATATGATATTGTATTTGGTATGGATACTGTGCCTTATCGTCGTTTTCCAACTTTACCGGCTGCTAATTTTCCAAATACGGAAAAATTGTACAATAGTTTAACTAAGCAAAATAGGTCAATTATTATACCAAGTTTTATATCTGGAGGTGGTAATCAGTAAATGATGATTTCACTATATAATATATGAGCTTTCTTCCTTTAGTACTTCTTAAATATGTTTTTTTTGTACCTATGGTGAAAGTTTTTTGGTGGTTACTGTATAGTTTAAAATAGAGATTTAAATTGTATTTTATTATATAAATGTTGTAGGTTACAGTATTATTGGAGTTTTATTAATGAGTATTATTACTAAATCAATTGTTAATGCAGATGCAGAAGCTAGGTATTTGAGTCCTGGAGAATTAGATAGAATAAAGAGTTTTGTACTGTCTGGTCAAAGGCGCTTACGAATAGCACAAATTTTAACAGACAATCGTGAATTAATTGTAAAACAAGGTGGTCAGCAGTTATTTCAAAAGCGTCCAGATGTAGTATCTCCTGGAGGTAATGCTTATGGTGAAGAAATGACAGCAACATGTTTAAGAGATCTAGATTACTATTTAAGATTAGTAACTTATGGTATCGTAGCTGGTGATGTAACTCCAATAGAGGAGATCGGTTTGGTCGGAGTTAAAGAAATGTATAATTCCTTGGGTACACCTATTTCTGGAGTTGCTGAAGGGGTACGCTCAATGAAAGCTGTTGCTTGCTCTTTGTTGTCTGGAGAAGATTCAGCTGAGGCAGGATTTTATTTTGATTACACTTTAGGTGCAATGCAGTAAAGCATCAAAATTTATATTACCAAATAATAATAGACATAAAAAATAATTTAAGGACAATTAAAAACTATGCAAGATGCTATTACTTCTGTAATTAATGCAGCAGATGTACAAGGAAAATACTTAGATGATAATTCATTGGATAAGTTAAGAGGTTATTTTCAAACAGGTGAGTTAAGAGTTAGAGCTTCAGCTACTATAGCAGCTAATGCTGCAACAATTATTAAAGATTCAGTAGCTAAAGCTTTATTATATTCTGATATTACTAGGCCTGGTGGTAATATGTATACAACTAGAAGATATGCTGCCTGTATACGTGATTTAGATTATTATCTTCGTTATGCGACATATGGTATGTTAGCAGGAGATCCTTCTATTTTAGATGAGCGTGTATTAAATGGTTTAAAAGAAACATATAATTCATTAGGCGTCCCTATTGGCGCAACTATACAAGCTATACAAGCTATGAAAGAAGTCACCTCTAGTTTAGTAGGCCAAGATGCAGGTAAAGAGATGGGAGTATATTTTGATTATATTTGTTCTGGTTTAAGTTAGTATATATAAAAATAAATAAGTAATGATAATAAGTTTATTTATCATTACTTATTTATTTTACTTTCTTATTAACTTTTAGTTATTTAATACATTAGCTGCTTGTATACGAGCACGTGCCTTTCTTAGATTCTGTGTAGCTTCAATTTTATCTTTATCATTTTTAGCTTCATTTAAAATCTGAGTAGCTTTCTCTAAATTTTCTTGTGCTGTTTTTATATCCACCTCTGATACTTGCTCTGCTCCATTTACTAAAATAGTAATGTTATTATCTTTAACTTCAGCAAATCCTCCAAGTAATATAATAGGCTGCCATTCTTTTTCAATACGTACACGCATAACACCGATATCTATTGCTGTAAGTAAAGGAATGTGTCCTTTTAAGATACCCACTTGCCCAGTACTACTAGGTAGAATCACTTCTTCTGCATTTGCGTCCCAGACAGTTCTATCTGGTGCAATAACGCGTATATTTAATGTCATGTTTAAATTATATTATTTTAACTTTTCTGCTTTACTTATAGCTTCTTCTATATTGCCTACTAAGTAAAAAGCTTGCTCAGGCAAATCATCTAGTTCTCCACTTAATATCATATTAAAACCTTTTATAGATTCTTCTAGTGATACGTATTTTCCTGGCGATCCTGTGAACACTTCGGCAACAAAAAATGGCTGTGATAAAAATCTTTCTATTTTTCTTGCTCTAGCAACAGTTAATCTATCATCTTCTGATAATTCGTCAAGACCTAATATAGCTATAATGTCTTGTAACTCCTTATAGCGTTGTAAAGTTGATTTGATTTGTTGTGCTGTAGAGTAGTGCTTTTGTCCTACTATTGATGGTTGTAGCATAGTTGACGTAGATCCTAAAGGATCTACTGCAGGATAGATACCTTTAGCTGCTAGACTTCTTGATAATACAGTTGTTGCATCTAAATGTGCAAATGTAGTTGCTGGAGCTGGGTCAGTTAAGTCGTCTGCAGGAACATATACAGCTTGTATCGATGTAATTGATCCATCTTTTGTAGATGTAATACGTTCTTGTAAAGCTCCCATTTCTGTTGCTAATGTTGGTTGATAGCCAACAGCAGATGGCATACGTCCTAATAATGCTGAAACTTCAGAACCTGCTTGTACAAATCGAAAAATGTTGTCAATGAATAATAGTACATCTTGTTTATTAATATCCCGAAAATATTCTGCCATAGTTAATGCAGTTAAACCTACCCGCATTCTTGCTCCTGGTGGTTCATTCATTTGGCCATATACTAGCGCCACTTTTGATTCTTTTAAGTCGTCTGCGTTAATAACTTTTGATTCTTTCATTTCTTCATATAAGTCATTTCCTTCTCTTGTTCTTTCTCCAACTCCTCCAAATACGGATACACCTCCATGTGCTTTTGCTATATTATTAATTAATTCCATTATCAATACAGTTTTACCCACACCAGCTCCACCAAATAAACCAATTTTCCCCCCTTTTCTATATGGAGCAAGTAAATCTACTACCTTAATCCCTGTTTCAAAGATAGAAGGTTTTGTTTCTAATTGAGTGAATAATGGAGCGGCTCTATGTATTGGTAATGAATCTTCAGATTTGATTATTCCTAAGTTATCTACAGGTTCACCAAGTACATTAAAAATCCTGCCTAGTGTTGGTATACCAACAGGAACTGTAATAGGAGCTCCTGTGTCAGTAACTTCTACACCTCTTCTTAGGCCTTCAGTTGAACTCATCGCTACAGCTCGAACTCTATTATCTCCTAGCAATTGTTGGACTTCACATGTGATTGTATTCTCTTGACCTTGAACTTTTAATGCATTAAATATTTTAGGTAAGTGTCCATTAGGAAATTCTATATCTAGTACAGGTCCTATAATTTGTGTTACGCATCCTTGATTACTTATACTTACCATTTGAATTTGAATATGATTTAATTACAGTAAATAGACGTAATTTCTTTAATGATTGATTATATTACAGTATAGTGATGTTAACTATAATCTAATTATAGATGGAAATAAGATTTTTTAACAAGAATTGTGAAATATAAAAAACTAATATATATTAGTTGTTATTTAATCTACCTGTCGTTTTTAACCAATTTTGAGCTTCTATATAGTTATTGGGTGCCAAGTAGATAGCTTGCTTCCAATACTCTGCTGCCTTATCAAACATAGACTTTGCAATATTGTCATCCTGTTTGTCGGCTGCTTTTAGACCTTGATAATGATATATGATTGCGATATTATTAAATGCTTGCGGTAATCTAGGATTTAATTCTAAAGCTTGATGGTAGTATTCCAGTGCTTTAGTGTGTTCACCATTGCTTGCATAAATCAGTCCAATATTATATATTATGTATGATCTATCATATGGATCTTCTTCTAATATTAGTGCTTCATAATAATTTTCTAAAGCCTCTGCATATTCTCCTTCTGATTGAGCTGACATACCGTCCCGATAATAACAAAAAGCTTGTTTCTCTTCTTTTGTAGTAGGCAATATTTTTAAAATTATATCTGCTAATACAGTAAAAGTTTTGTCTATAAAATTATCATTTTTTTGTAAGCGAGGCATATTATTCCTTATATTTAATTCTAATTGCATATTCTTATAATAATTTATATATATGTTTTAAGTATTGTTATTATATAAGCTGAAAATTATGCTTTACATCTTTTAAAGATTAAGAAAAAATATTTATTTAATATATATTAAATAATAGTTCAACATTTATTGATTTTAATTGTAAGGGGGAAGATATTGTTGTATTATAATTGTTTTGTTGATTTTAGTTTTTGTATGTCTATAAAAAATGAAAATGCTTTTCTATTGGAGAATCCTAAATTTATCAATACTTTAAGATTAATAGATATTCCAGCAGATCAAGATTTTAAGTCTTCATTAGAGATAAAAAACTCTGTTAAAAATTCGGACTTTCATCTAACATTTGAAAAGAAAACGAAAAATATATTTAAGCAAGATAATAAAGGTAAATTAAAGAAAAAAAAGACAGATATTATTGATTCACATAAAGATCAATATAGTGTTTTTAAGAAAAAAAATAAAAGTAAACTAATAGTTAATGCTCAAGATGATTTAAATAATATAGTTGCAGGATCTATAAAATCTAATAAGCAAAAAAAGAAAGAAAAAGTGAAACAGACGTTAAGTGTTAACGTGGACATTAATGGTGATGATAAATCTGTAATTATAGATACGCCATTGAGTATTGAAGAATTATCGATAAAACTTCAAATACCACCTGCAGAAATTATTACGGGTTTATTTTTACAGGGTATTTCTGTCACAGTTAATCAAATTGTTGATATATCTACGGCAATTCAGGTCGCTCAAAAATATAATTTTACAGTTTTGAATCAAGAACATCAATTCGAATTGAGTCAACTGAATAAATTGCAAGAGGTCAATTCTTCTACAGGAATTAGTAGAGCTCCTATAATTACAATTTTGGGTCATGTAGATCATGGTAAAACTTCTTTATTAGATGCTATTCGAAATACTGATTTCGCGAGTCAAGAAATAGGTGGAATAACACAATCAATAAGTGCTTATGAAGTAAACTATTCATCTAATTCACTAGATAAAAAATTGATTTTTATTGATACACCAGGTCATGAAGCTTTTTCTAGTATGAGACGGCGTTGTACTCAAATGACTGATATAGTAATTTTAATTGTCGCTGCTGATGATGGTTTAAAGCCTCAAACCATTGAAGCAATTGATTATATTATATCTAAAAAGCTTCCTTATATTGTTGCTATTAATAAAATTGATAAAGTAGATATTAATCTTTCTAGAGTTCGTGAGCAATTAGCAAATTATAATATCCTAAGTACCGATTGGGGAGGTGAGATTGAGTTTGTTGAAATTAGTGCATTAAAGAAAATAAATATAGATGTATTATTAACAGTTGTTTCTAATTTAGCAGAATCTATTAACTTAAAAGCTGATCCTAGGCAATTAGCTCAAGGTATTATTCTAGAAGCTTATTTAGATAAAACAAAAGGCACAGTAGTGAATACGATTATTTTAAATGGTACTTTAAAAGTTGGAGATATTATAGTATCAGATACTTCTTATGGGCGCGTAAAAAAAATTGTAAATAATTTGGGTCATGAATTATTGTTAGCAGAACCTTCATCTATTTTACAAGTGTTAGGTTTTTATTCTGTTCCACAACCAGGAAAATATTTTCATGTGGTGCAAAGTGAAAAAGAAGCAAAAAAGTTAATTGCAGAAAGTAGCTCATCTCGTATTATAGAAAATGCAAAAAATTTATTAAATTCACATCTTAAATTATATAGTTATAATAATAAAGCAAATATTAAAAACTTAAATTTAATTATAAAAGCAGATACACAAGGAACTATTGATGCTTTAATTAATTCATTTATTCAAATTCCTCAAAGCAAAGTTAAATTAAATATTTTGACTTCTAGTTTAGGAGTTGTTTCTAGCACAGATCTTGATTTAGCTTTTAATACTCAAGCTTTAATTATAGCTTTCAATATAAATATTACTACTAGTATATTAAATGCTGCAGAAAAATTAAATGTGCATTTATGCAAATTTGTTCTTATTTACGATTTAATAGATTATGTTAAAAAATATATGCTGGATCTAATTGATCCTGAATATGATAAATTATTAATTGGTGAAGCTAAAGTTCAAACTACATTTTTTGTAAATAAAGGAACTGTAGCAGGTTGTATAGTCCACTCAGGTAAGTTGAAAAAAAATGCTTTGATAAACGTTTATCGTGAAGATCAATTAATTTATGAAGGTGTTATTGATTCATTAAAGCGCATGAAAGATGATGTAGATGAAGTTGTTATAGGTAATGAATGCGGTATAATGTGTACAGATTATAATTTATGGCAACCACAAGATTTAATAGCAGTTTATGAGTTCTATGAAAAGCCAAAAATTTTATAAGTGTAAAAAATATTATAGAAAATATTAAGATATATATAATATCTTAATATTTAGTATGTTTTTGTTATCAATCTTTATTTATAAAAGGTAGTAATGCTAAGATACGTGCTCTTTTTATTGATTTTGCTAACTGTTTTTGTTGCTTGACTGTTAAACCATTTAAGCGTCTAGAAACAATTTTACTTTGGTCTGTTATAAATTTACGCAGTAAATCTATGTCTTTGTAATCAATTGGTTCACTTGGTTTAATATTTAAATTTTTTTGTTTATATAATATCATTTAATTTCTTTAAACTTGTTATGCTCATTACAAGCAGGACAAAATTTCATTAATTCTATTCTGCTGGGTGTGTTTTTTCTGTTTTTTGTACTAGTATAACGAAATATTTCTTTTTTTCTTTTATTTGTCTTTATCAAATTTCGACAGGAACATTCTAGTGTTATTACTATACGTGCTCCTTTATTTTTACTCATAATATTTTGTGATTCAATAATTATAATGTAAGATTATTATGTCATAATTTTATTGATTCTATCAAGTCCAGTTGATTATTTATATAGCTTTAGTAAATAATATTTGTCATTTTTGTGTTCGTAATATTATTGATATATAGTGATATATTCTTGTTTATTTATATTAACTAATGATATAATCCAATTAGATTGAAAATTAAATACTCGATGAATTATATACTGTTGATTAATATTATACAATTACATAATGATGTCTAAGAATATATCTGCTGTTAAAAAAAATCAAATATCTTTACGTAATAAATATACAAATAAAAGTTATAAGTCTGCTATTAAAACTTTGACTAAAAAATATATGCTGAGTTTAGATAATGTACTTAGTGTTAATCAGAGTGATGATCATCTGTTACAATTGTCAGCTATTTATAAGAAAATAGATAAAGCTGTAAGTAAAGGGATTTTACATAAAAATAATGGTTCTCGCAAAAAATCTATTCTTGCTAAAGCTATGAAAAATTTCATATCTCAAGATGTATCAACGATTTAAGTTTCTGAATTCTTATTAATTTTCAATTACTGAAGTTAACTTAATAAGATTAGCCATTATTTATTTCAGTAAATTTTTCATATGTTTCTTATATATTGAATATATTTAGATACTATGTTTAGTATTATATTTATATTCATTTAAAATTATTGTAGATTCTTTTAGCCTTTATAAGCAGTAAATTTTAAAATTGTGAGGTTGTTAATGTCACAAGAAATGATGTTTCAATATGTATTTCCAGATTTGGCAGCTATTCAGAAAGAAAGTTTTAAATACTTTTTATTGGAGGGATTATCTGAAGTACTAAATTCTTTTCCTCTTATAGTTGATCCAACAGGCAAACTAGAATTGCAATTTTTTGGTAAAGATTATAAATTAAAATTTCCAAGATATAGTGTAAGAAAAGCAAAAAGCAGAGATAGAACATATAGCGCTCAAATATATATACCTGCAAAATTAACTAGAAAAGATACAGAATTGATTAGAGAAAATACATCAACTCCTAAAAGTTTCTCATATTTAGTTAATTCTCAAGATATAAACAAAAAATATAGAAAAAGGCCTGTATTTATAGGTGATCTTCCGTTAATGACAAATAGAGGCACTTTTGTGATTTCTGGTACGGAAAGAATAATTATTAATCAAATAGTTAGAAGTCCGGGAGTGTACTATAAAAAAGAATTAGATAAAAATAACAAACAAATATATAGTTGTAGTTTAATCTCAAATCGTGGTTCTTGGCTGAAGTTTGAAATAGACGCTAAAGCTCAAATTTGGGCAAAAATTGATAAAAATCATAAAGTCAATGCATATATTTTTTTACGAGCTATAGGTTTAACAAATGATGATATTAAGAGTAGATTAACAAAATATAATTATCTGATTGATTCTTCATTAAGTTATTATCGAAAAGAGTTTAGTAAAGATATGAATCATGTTTCTATTGAGGAAGTTACCGAAGAAGAAGCGTTAGTAATTGTTTATAGTAAGTTACGCCCTAATGAACCAGCTACTTTGACTGTTGCAAAACAGATGTTGTATACGCGTTTTTTTGATCCAAAGAGATATGATTTAGGTGAAGTTGGTAGACATAAAATTAATCAAAAATTGAATTTAAAAGTTCCTAATAATTTCCGTGTTTTATCTCCAGAAGATATTTTAGTTTCTTTAGATTATTTACTTAATATAAAAGAGCAAAATATTGGAACTTTTGATGATATAGATCATTTAGGAAATAGGAGAGTACGATCAGTTGGAGAATTACTGCAAAATCAAGTACGCATAGGTTTAAATAGGCTAGAGAGAATCATACGTGAGCGTATGATGATTTGTGATCTTGATTCTTTAAGTTTGTCTAATTTAGTTAACCCCAAGCCTTTAATGGCATCAGTTAGAGAATTTTTTAGTTCTAGTCAGCTATCACAATTTATGGATCAAACAAATCCACTATCTGAGTTAACTCATAAGCGTAGAATTAGCGCTTTAGGCCCTGGAGGTCTCAATAAAGATAGAGCAGGTTTTGCTGTTAGGGATTTGCATCCAAGTCATTATGGGCGTATATGTCCAATAGAAACACCTGAAGGGCCAAATGCTGGTTTAATAGGTTCTTTAAGTATATATGCTAAAGTGAATCGATATGGTTTTATAGAAACTCCATGTTATAAAGTTGTTAATGGCCAAGTATTAAAAAACAACAAACTTTACTATATAACTGCTGATCAGGAAGATTACTTGCGTATAGCTCCAGCAGATATTATTTTAGATGTTCATAATTTTATAAAAGATAATGTAATTGCTGTAAGATATAAGCAAGAGTTTATCACTGCTAATATAAATCAAGTGGATTATATCGCTGTTTCTCCTATTCAGTTTATATCTGCTGCTACTTCTTTAATTCCTTTCTTAGAGCATAATGACGCAAATAGAGCTTTAATGGGTTCAAATATGCAGAGGCAGGCCGTACCTCTACTCTTCCCAGAAAAATCTATCGTTGGTACAGGCTTAGAAGCTAAAATAGCAAAAGATTCGGGTATGACTATAACTAGTCGTACTAATGGTATTGTCAGCTATGTATCAGGAACAAAAATTGGTATACAAAATAGCGATGGTTATACAATTCATTATAGATTAAAGAAATATTATCGTTCTAATCAAGATACTTGTATTAATCAAAGACCAATTGTATGGCCAGGAGAAAATATTTGTGTAGGGCAAACTATCGCAGATGGCGCATCAACAGATGGGGGTGAGATAGCTTTGGGCAGAAATATTATAGTTGCTTATATGCCATGGGAAGGTTATAATTATGAGGATGCTTTTTTAATTAGTGAGCGTCTTGTGTATGATGATTTATATACTTCTATACATATTGAAAGATATGAATTAGAATGTCGACAAACAAAGCTCGGTTCAGAAGAAATCACGCGAGATATTCCTAATGTTAGCGAATCATCGATTAGTTTATTAGATAAAAATGGTATAATTGCTATTGGCTCTTGGGTAGATTCAGGAGATATATTAGTAGGTAAAGTCACACCAAAAGGAGAATCTGACCAGTTGCCAGAAGGTAAATTATTAAGAGCTATATTCGGCGAAAAAGCAAGGGATGTACGTGACACTTCTTTAAGATTACCCAACGCTACTAAAGGTAGGGTTGTTAATATAAAAATTTTTAAACGTCAAAAAGGAGATGAGCTTCCACCAGGAACAAACGAAATTATAAGAGTCTATGTAGCCCAAAAAAGAAAAATTCAAGTAGGCGATAAGATGGCTGGTCGTCATGGTAATAAGGGTATTATTTCACGCATTTTATCTGTGCAAGATATGCCTTTTTTACCAGATGGTACACCTGTAGATATTATTTTGAATCCTTTAGGCGTACCTTCAAGAATGAATGTGGGCCAGCTATTTGAGTGTTTACTTGGCTTGGCGGGCTCATATTTGGGTAAACGTTTTAAGATTATACCTTTTGATGAGATGTATGGATCAGAAGCTTCTCGTGCTTTAGTAAATAATAAGTTGCAACAGGCTAGTTTAATTGCTAATAAATCTTGGCTATTTAATTCTTTGTATCCTGGTAAAATTATGCTAATTGATGGTAGAACAGGAGAATTTTTTGATAATCCTGTAACTGTTGGTAAAGCGTATATTCTCAAGCTTGTCCATTTAGTTGATGATAAAATTCACGCACGTTCTACAGGCCCTTATTCTTTAGTAACACAACAGCCTTTAGGAGGACGTGCTCAGCATGGAGGTCAACGATTGGGTGAGATGGAAGTATGGGCATTAGAAGCATTTGGAGCAGCATATACTTTGCAGGAATTATTGACAGTTAAGTCTGATGATATGCAAGGAAGAAATGATGCTTTAAATGCAATAGTTAAAGGTAAACCTATACCTAAACCAGGAACTCCTGAATCTTTTAAAGTTCTTATGAGAGAGTTGCAATCGTTAGCACTTGATGTTGCAGTACATAAGATAGAATCACTTGATGATGGAAATAGAACTAGTATAGAAATCGATTTAATGTCTGATGAACAGGTAGAAAAGATGAGCTCTGTTTAAAAATTTCACTAAATATGTTTACATTTTATTTGCACTAAAGCTTTTACCATGCAAGATGAATACAGTATAAATATTAGTTGCAATTTGAAGAATATAATTACTAAGTTATAATTTATTTTATTAATTTTTACTTATGACTAAATTTGATCATCATTTTGATTATGTAAAAATCAGTTTAGCTTCTCCTAGTAAGATACGAAGTTGGGGTGAAAGAGTTCTTCCAAATGGTCAAATTGTGGGAGAAGTAACTAAACCGGAAACAATTAATTATAGAACTTTAAAGCCAGAAATGGATGGTCTTTTTTGTGAACGAATTTTTGGCCCTGTAAAAGACTGGGAATGTCATTGTGGGAAATATAAAAGATTTCGTTATAAAGGTGTTGTATGTGAACGTTGTGGTGTTGAGGTAACAGAATCAAAAGTCAGACGACATAGAATGGCATATATTGAGCTCTCTGCTCCTATCACTCATGTTTGGTATTTAAAAGGGAGTACAAGCTATATTGCCTTAGCTTTAGATTTAACTGTTAAAGAATTAGAGAAAATAGTCTATTTTCATTCTTATGTAGTTATTAATCCAGGTAATTATCATAAATTAAATTATAAGCAACTATTAGAGGGGTATGAATGGAGAAATTTAGAAGAAAAATTATCTTCTCATTCATCTAATTTATTTGATATTGAAGTTGGTATAGGTGCAGAAGCAATTTATAAATTATTAGATAATATAGATCTGAGTAATACAGTAGATATGTTAAGAGAGGAATCATTGAAACCGCCTAAATTATTTAAAAATCCGTCTACTAAATTTAATAAAAAAATGAAGAGATTACGTTTATTAGAGAATTTTCTTTCGACGGGAGCAAATCTTTCATGGATGGTTTTATCTGTAATTCCCGTAATACCACCAGATTTAAGGCCTATGGTCCAGTTAGATGGGGGGCGATTTGCAACAGCTGATTTAAATGAGTTTTATAGAAGAATTATTAATCGTAATAATCGTTTAGCACGTCTCAAAGCAATATTGGCTCCTGAAATAATTATTAGAAATGAAAAAAGGATGTTGCAAGAAGCAGTAGATTCTTTAATGGATAATGGTCGTCGTGGTCGAACTGTTATTGGAGCTAATAATCGCCCTTTAAAATCTCTCTCTGATATAATTGAGGGTAAACAAGGAAGGTTCAGGCAAAATTTATTAGGAAAACGTGTAGATTATTCTGGTAGATCAGTTATTGTTGTTGGTCCTAATTTGAAATTACATCAGTGTGGTTTACCAAAGGAAATGGCTTTAGAATTATTTCAACCCTTTGTAATTCACAGACTAATCTTACAAGGCTTAGTGAACAATATTAAAGCTGCTAAAAAAATTATTCAAAAAAATGAATCGATTGTATGGAATGTATTAGAGGAAGTAATATACGGACATCCCGTTCTATTGAATAGAGCTCCAACTCTACATAGGTTAGGAATACAAGCATTTGAACCTATTTTAGTAGAAGGTAGAGCAATTAAATTACATCCATTAGTGTGTCCTGCATTTAATGCTGATTTTGATGGTGATCAGATGGCTGTCCATGTGCCTTTATCTCTAGAGGCTCAAGCAGAAGCACGTTTATTAATGTTGGCACCACATAATTTTTTATCTCCAGCAACAGGTCAGCCTATTTTAATGCCAAGTCAAGATATGGTTTTAGGTTGTTATTATTTAACCACTTATAATCCAACAGCTATTAATAATTCTAATCAATATTTTGCTAATTTAGATGATGCATTAATGGCTTATCAACATAACAATATAGGTTTACACGCTTTAATTTGGGTTCGTTTTAATGGTCCAGTAGATGATTCATTTAATCAGGCTGTTATTTCATCAAAGCTAAATTTTGATGGTACTACAACTAAAATATTTACTGATAAAATAGTGAAGTACAATATTGATGGCAAAATGTTGGTTCAATATATTCGCACAACAGCTGGACGTATTTTATTTAATAAAGCCATTAGAGAGTCATTAATTTAACTACAGCTTAATTATTTATTGTTTTTAATTTTATTACATGACACAAAAAAAATTTGTAGAACCATTATTTTTAAATAAAGTTGTAGATAAATCACAACTAAGACAATTAATTATGTGGGCCTTTAGAAACTATGGTATAGCCCGTGCTTCTAATATGGCAGACACTTTGAAAGATTTAGGATTTTTATATGCAACTAAGGCAGGTATATCTTTAAGCTTAGAAGACTTACGTATTCCTCCTATCAAAAATAATTTGCTTGATGTTACTATGCAAGTAATAGGTGATACAGATAGTAAATATAAAAGGGGAGAAATAACAGCTGTTGAACGTTTTCAAAAGGTTATTGATACATGGAATAGTGCAAGCGATACTTTAAAAAAACAAGTGATTAAATATTTTACAGAAAAAGATCCTTTAAATTCTATTTATATGATGGCTTTTTCTGGAGCAAGAGCTAATATTTCACAAGTAAGACAATTAGTTGGTATGAGAGGCTTAATGGCAGATCCGCAAGGGCAAATTATTGATTTACCTATATCTAGTAATTTTAGAGAAGGTTTAACAGTAACAGATTACTTCATTTCTTCTTATGGTGCTCGAAAAGGTCTAGTTGATACAGCTTTACGTACAGCAGATTCAGGTTACTTGACTCGTCGTTTAGTAGATGTCGCACAGGATGTAATTATCAGAGAGTCAGATTGTAATACCTCTAAAGGTATTATATTAGAAGCCATGATAGATAACAGAAAAACTTTGATTTCTTTAAATCAAGCTTTGATAGGTCGCATATTAGCAGAAGATCTCTTTGATTCATCGAGTGGAAAATTAATAGCGAGGGCAAATAAAGAAATATCACCCGAATTAGCTGATGAAATTGTTGGTTTAGGGATATCTAGTGTATTAGTTAGATCTCCTATTACGTGTGATGCTATAAAATCAGTATGTCAGTCATGTTATGGATGGAATTTAGCTCATGGAAGGATTGTAGATCTAGGAGAGGCTGTTGGCATTATTGCAGCTCAGTCTATTGGTGAGCCTGGTACTCAGTTAACTATGAGAACGTTTCATACAGGCGGTGTTTTTACAGGTGAGTTAGCGCAAACTGTAATTAGTTCTTCTGAATGTCAGGTTGAATATCCAGGTAATATTGTTTTAAGTGATACACGCACCCGTCATGGTGATCATGCCTTTTTGTTAGAAAAAGATATTAAACTGAAACTAATAGATATTTATAAGAGGCAAACAAGCCTACCTTTAGTTAAAGGCTCATTACTATTTGTAAAAAATTTAGATTTTATAAAATGTGGACAAGTTATAGCTGAATATCCTATAACTACAAGAATTATGACAGAAAAAGCACAAAAAGCAGTTTTAGCGGATTTTTCTGGAAGTATATATTTAACAGATTTATCTCTGAATGAAGTTCAAAATGAACAAAACACATTTAAAAGTGTTGTTCATGGGGGAGTCGTATGGATTCTTTCCGGACATGTCTTTACTATTCCATATAGTGCACAATTGATGGTTTCTGAAAATGATTTTATATATGAAAATAGTTTGATTGGAAAAACTGAATTGATAACTCGTCATAATGGTAAAATCCGTATTTTAAAGAAAAAGCAAGATTTCATAAAGGATATAGTTATTATTACATCTTCTAAAACATATACTAATTTAGATGTTGTGACAAAATTTTATAACGGATATAAAAATCATTTTTTAGTGACAAAAGAACAAGATCAATTTATTTTGAAAATTTTACCAAATCAATGTATTATCAATAATCAACTGATAGCCGAATTAATTACTAATCTTTATCGTACGAATACTGGAGGAATTATTAAGTATTTAGATTTATCTGTATCAGATAAAAAAACTGATACTCAGAGTAAAAAAGATTATTATGATATTATCGATGGTGGGTATGTATTGTGGATAGCAGAGGAAACACATGAAATCAATAAAGATATATCTTTACTTTTAGTTAAGCATGGTCAGTTTGTGGATAAAGGTAAAGAGATTATAAAAAATGTTTTTACTAAAAGTAGTGGAATTATTGATATTATACAAAAAGAGGGCATTGTTAGAGAAATTATAGTTAAACCAGGCATATTATATCCGTATTTCAAGTACGATAATAACAAATCTAGGGGATTTTTAAGACCAGGAGAAATGATTACCAATAATCTAAAAACGGATAAGTTAGTATATTGGGAGTACTTCTATATGCAAAATGAACAATTTAATTTAATTAGGCCAGTAATAGTCTATTCAATTCCTAATAAAAAAATGGAGTTTATACATTCTCAAGATTCTTTTAATAGTAATATATGTAACTTAAAAGTGGTAAAACGTATTTATTTTAGAGATGGTGAAAGAATAAAATCAGTTTCAGGTATAGATATTGTTAAAACTTATTTGATAGCTGATTTGCATAAAGAATGTTCCAATTTAAAATGTACTTTGCAATTGAATACTGATTCTGTAAACAATTCTATTTCTAGAATGAAAATTGTGACAATGGATAAGTTGTCTTTGAAAGACAAAAATGATATAAATGGTATGAATAAAGATTTATATACAAAAACGCGCTTATTAGTTAAAAATAATCAATATGTTGAAAGTGGTACTGTATTAGCCCAAACTGAAATATTTTCTTGCCATCAAGGACAAGTAGTTTCTATTCAGCAAAACAAAACTTCAAATCCAAGAATTCTGCTGGTTACTTCGCTAGATACAAAAATTTTTTCTGTTGATAATCATCAAAATATTAAAGTCAATGTAAATGATTGGGTTTATGCAGGGGATGAGATTGCTACTAATATTGTTTCATATAGCTCTGGGAGAGTTATTTCTATTCGAGATAATCAAATAACTATTCGTTTAGGCCAACCATATTTGATATCTAAAGGTTCTTTTGTTCATGTTAATAATCAAGCCTTAATTCAAAGAGGAGAAAACATTGCTACATTAATTTTTGAAAGAGCAAAAACAGGCGATATTGTTCAAGGTTTACCAAGAATAGAAGAAATCTTAGAAGCACGTAAAAAAGCAGACACAGTTTTTAATCCACATATTGTTTTAGAATCTAAGTTTCGTGAATACTTGAATCAAGGTTTAAGCTTATATGATTCAACACGGTTAAGCTTATTAATGGTGCAGTTGCATCTAGTTAAAGAATTACAATCGGTTTATCAATCTCAAGGAGTAGAAATTTCTGATAAGCATATTGAAGTTATTGTTAGACAGATGACGTCTAAAGTAAAAATTGAAAATGGAGGTGATACTGATTATTTGCCAGGTGAAATTATAGAACTGCAAAAAATAGAATTAGTGAATCAGTCTTTACGGTCAGGATGTAAAGAAGAAGCATTATATCATCCAATTTTATTAGGTATTACTAAAGCATCGCTTAATACAGAAAGCTTCATATCTGCAGCAAGTTTTCAAGAAACAACAAAGGTATTAACAGATGCAGCAATTTCAGGTAAATTAGATTGGCTAAGAGGGTTAAAAGAAAATGTAATTATAGGCCGATTAATACCTGCAGGTACCGGATTTAACCTTTATAATAATACACAGTTTAATTATAAAGATCCACAAAATTCTAATCAGAAAAGTTTATTATCATTTTCTCAACATTCTAGAGAATTAAATTTTGAAGATATTATTGTTGATGATAGGAATGCTCATACCTATTCTACCAATCATAGCTTATAATAATTTGTTTAATACAAACATTATTTCTAGTTTAGGTTTGATTCAAATCATTGTGTTATTATGGTTTACATATTAATATAAATTCTATTCTATTTTTTTCTTTATTTTTATTTTTGTCTATATAATTATATAACAAGTTATGTCAATTATTTCATTGAGTGAATTATTAGAAGCTGGTGCTCATTTTGGACACCAGGCTAGAAGATGGAACCCTAAAATGTTTCCATATATCTATACCGAAAGAAATGGTATACATATCATAGATTTAGTTCAAACATCTCAGTTATTAACAGAAGCATGCCGGTTTATTCGCGATGCTTCTCGGGAGGGTAAAAAATTTTTATTTTTAGGCACTAAGAGGCAAGCTGCAGGAGTAATTGCAGAACAGGCTATACGTTCTAATTCTTATTATATTAATCAAAGATGGCTAGGTGGTATGTTAACTAATTGGATAACAATTAAATCAAGAGTTGAGCGTTTACAAAAATTAGAAATTGAAGAAGCCGCCGGTATAATGGATATATTGCCTAAGAAAGAAGCTTCAATTTACAGAAGAGAATTAGAAAAGTTGAGAAAACATTTGAATGGCATTAAGAATATGACCAAATTGCCTGATTTTGTTATAGTTGTAGATCAAAAACGTGAAACAACAGCAATTCAGGAATGTATTAAATTAGGTATACCTACTATTTGTATATTAGATACGAATTGCAATCCAGAGATTATAGATATTCCAATACCAGCAAATGACGACGCTATTAGATCTATTAAATTAATTATCAGTAAAATAGCTGATTCTATAATTGAAGGCGCAAATTGTACTTCAGAAAATTAGACTGTGGGCTAAAATTTGCATAAGAAATATATATAATAATGAGGTTATTTTTAACAATTGATTAAGGATGAATACACAATGAAAATACAAATTTCTCCGCATTTTGTTAAAGAATTACGTATTAAAACAGGTGCTGGTATGATGGACTGTAAAAAAGCTCTTCAGGCAGCTGACGGAAATATGGAAATGGCTGTAGAAACTTTGCGTAAAAAAGGTTTAGCATCAGCTGATAAGAAATCTACGAGATCAGCAACAGAAGGTATAATAGATAGCTATATTCATATAGGTTCAAGAATAGGCGTGTTAATTGAATTAAATTGCGAAACTGATTTTGTTGCCAGACGTATTGAATTTCAAAAGTTAGCTAAAAATTTAGCTATGCAAGTTGCAGCTTGTCAAAATGTATTTTATGTCTCTATCAAGCATATACCTCAAGACATTATTGATCGTGAAATTAGGATTGAGTCAGAAAAAGAAGATATTATTGATAAACCTCCTAAGATGAAAGATCAAATTATTAAAGCAAGAATAGATAAAAGGTTGAAAGAAATGTGTTTAATATGCCAACCTTTTATAAAAGATCAAAATATTATAATTGAAGATTTGATTAAACAACATATAGCTTTACTTGGAGAGAATATACAAGTAAGACGTTTTCAAAGATTTTTATTAGGTGAAAAAATAGACTTAAACTAATTTATTAATATTGCAATACTAAAACGTTTTAAAAATAAAGTTAAATAATAACTATATCAATATATAATTAATTATAACGGTGTTTTTATTTTAAAAATCTTTTAAAATAAAAATCTAATATATTCAAATTATGTATACTACTTATTAAAATTATAATTTTTATGGATTATATAAAATTAGCAGACATTTCTTCATTTGTTCCAGTATCTGCAGTAGAAGTAGGTAAACATTTATATTGGACAATAGGTAGTTATAAATTGCATGGGCAAGTTTTCATAGTTTCATGGTTAGTAATAGCTGTATTAATGGCTGTTGCTTTTATAGGAACTAGAAAGCTAGATAAAGTGCCTAAAAAATGGCAAAATTTTATGGAGTTTATACTTGAATTTTTGCAAGATATAGCTAAAAATCAAATAGGAGAGCATGAATATCGTGCGTGGGTTCCATATATTGCAACTATTTTTTTATTTATTTTAGGTAGTAATTGGGCTGGTGCTTTAATTCCATGGAAATTAATTCATTTACCAGAAGGTGAATTAGCAGCACCCACTAATGATATAAATACAACAGTTGCTCTGTCTTTATTAACTTCAATGGCATATTTTTATGCTGGTCTAAGCAAAAATGGTTTAGGTTACTTTATGCGTTATATTGAACCAACACCTATATTATTACCCATTAATATTTTGGAAGATTTTACAAAACCTTTATCTCTTAGTTTTCGATTATTTGGTAATATTTTAGCTGACGAGCTTGTTGTATCAGTATTTACATTGTTGGTTCCAATTTTAGTGCCATTACCTGTTATGATTTTAGGATTATTTGCTAGTTCTATTCAAGCATTAATTTTTTCTACTTTATCTGCTGCTTATATAGGTGAAGCTATGGAAGGGCATGGTGATCATTAAATTCAGCATATCAATTTAATATACTGAATAGTTATATTTGAAATCTGTTAATTTTCTATATATTCTAATTATATAACGCTATTTATGGATTCTATTATTTCTGCTGCTTCGGTTATAGCTGCTGGTCTTGCTGTAGGTCTTGCTGCTATTGGTCCTGGAATTGGCCAAGGTAGTGCTGCAGCTAATGCTGTAGAAGGTATTGCTAGACAACCAGAGGTTGAGGGTAAAATTCGAGGTACACTTCTATTAAGTTTAGCTTTTATGGAGTCTTTAACAATATATGGTTTAGTAGTTGCATTATCACTTTTATTTGCAAATCCTTATACTGGATAAATTAGTTATTGACGCTTAGTTTTTATATTTCTATTATTGATTTTAGAATAAGAAACTAGGCGTTTTATAAAGTTACGATGATGAATTAGGTGTTGACAGTATTAAATATAAAATTAATATAAACAGGTAAATGATGGACTTTTCCTTTCTCTTATTTCAGATGTTAAGTACAAGTGAAGAAGGAGGGCTGTTTGACTTTAATGCAACTTTACCTTTAATGGCATTACAATTTTTGGCTTTAACTGTTGCATTAAATTTTATTTTTTATAAGCCAGTTATTAATGTGCTTGATGAACGCGATGAATATATTCGCAATAGTTTAACTACAGCTTCTACTTATTTAGTTAAAGCTGATGAGTTGACAAAACAATATGAGTATCAGTTAGCAGAGTCAAGAAAGCAAGCTCAAGATATTATTAAAGTTGCTCAAGAGCAGTCTCAAGAAATAGTAGCTGTAAAAATAAAAGAAGCTCAGTTGGATGCAGAAAAATTAGTTTCTGAAGCATATGATCAGTTAAGTATTCAAAAAGAGAGTGCGTTAAGAACTTTAGAAACACAAGTTGATGCTTTAAGTGATATGATTAAACTGAAGTTGTTAAATGATTAGTAAATAGTATAACTATAAAATTTTGTTACTATGTTAATTAATTTGTTGGGATATATAGATAAAATGACAAGCTTTATGCAACTTTTTAATATAATTGCAAATTTGGAGACAGAGGTGAATTCAGGTATTAGTTTTAATACAGATTTTTTAGAGGCTAATGTAATTAATATCCTGTTATTACTATCAGGTCTTATCTATGTATTAAAAGAATTTTTAGGCTCTATTCTTGTTACTAGACAGGAAAAAGTTTTATTAGCTATACAGGAATCAGAAGAGCGTTTACAGCAAGCTAATTTAAGATTGAGTGAGTCAGAAAAACAGTTAGCTCAAACACAAATGGTTATTACTCAAATTATAAAAGAAGCGGAATTAACTGCTCAAAAAGTTAGGCAATCTATATTAGATCAAGGAAAAGCAGATGTAGATAAGTTAATATATGCGAGTAAATCAAGTATTTCAACAGCTGAGATTCAAATTAAACAACAAATTCAGCTTCAAATTACGTCTTTAGCTATCAAAAGGGTTACGATGCAGCTACAAAATCAAATTACTCCTGCTCTTCAAACTAAAATTATGGATAATAATATTGCTCAATTAGGGGTGAATTTATGAGCAGTCAAGGATTCATGTCTAAGGTCGCTATGCCTTATGCAGAAGCTCTTGTAGAATCAGCTGGTGCGGCTTCTATATTAGATAAGGTAAATGAGGATTTATGCTTAATATCTGAGACACTAAAAGAGTCAAAAGAACTAAAAACATTTTTTTACAATCCTTTAATTACAACAGAGGTCAAAAAAAATGTTGTCAATGAACTGTTTAACAATCAAGTCCATAGTCTTGTTATTAAATTTTTGCTTGTTCTTATAGATAGGCGCAGAATTACATTATTAGATATTATTATTAGTAAGTATTTGGAATTAGTATATCAATTGCAATCAATAGTAGTAGCAGAAATACTAACGCCCATTATTTTAACAGATGTACAGCAAAGTGCATTGATAAATAAAATAAGAGATATAACTAATAGTAAAACAGTGAAACTTGTAATTACAATAGAGCCAATGTTAATTGCTGGTTTTATTATAAAGATAGGATCTAAAACTATTGATACAAGTTTACATGGAAGATTAAAGCATATAAGTGCTTATTTAAATTCAGCTTCAAGTATAAGTGTTTAAAATAAGATCTATAATAAATAATAATTCATAACTTTAATATGTTAAATATCAGACCAGATGAAATAAGTAATGTCATACGTCAGCAAATTGATAAGTATGAGCAAGAGGTTCAAGTAGCTAATATAGGTACTGTTTTACAAGTTGGAGACGGTATTGCAAGAGTATATGGCCTAGATGAGGTAATGGCTGGAGAGTTACTTGAGTTTGAAGATCGAACAATTGGCATAGCTCTAAATTTGGAGAGTGACAATGTTGGAGTAGTTTTAATGGGTGATGGAAGGGATATATTAGAGGGGAGTTCTGTAAAAGCTACAGGTAAAATTGCTCAAATACCAGTTGGCGATTCTTTTTTAGGTAGGGTTGTAGATCCACTAGCGCGACCAATTGATGCAAAAGGTTTACCAAATTCTTCAGAAACTAGATTAATTGAATCTTATGCTCCAGGTATTATCGGTAGACAATCAGTTTGTGAGCCTTTGCAGACTGGTATTACAGCAATTGATTCAATGATTCCCATTGGAAGAGGACAAAGAGAATTAATTATTGGTGATAGACAAACAGGTAAAACTGCAGTAGCTCTGGACACTATTATTAATCAAAAAAATCAAGACGTTATTTGTATTTATGTTGCTATTGGTCAAAAAGCTTCATCAGTTGCTCAAGTTGTATCTGCTTTAGAAGAAAAAGGTGCATTAGAATATACAATAATTGTAGCATCTAATGCAGATGATCCAGCTACATTGCAGTACATTGCCCCTTATACAGGGGCTGCATTAGCAGAATATTTTATGTATAAAGGCAAAGCGACTTTAGTGGTATATGATGATTTAACTAAACAAGCACAAGCCTATCGTCAAATGTCTTTATTATTACGTCGACCTCCTGGGCGAGAAGCTTATCCTGGAGATGTATTTTATTTGCACTCTCGACTATTAGAAAGAGCTGCTAAGCTCAATAATAAATTAGGTGGAGGTAGTATGACGGCTTTGCCTATTATTGAAACACAAGCAGGCGACGTTTCTGCTTATATTCCAACAAACGTTATTTCTATTACAGATGGTCAAATTTTTCTGTCTGGAGATTTATTTAACTCCGGTATTCGACCAGCCATTAATGTTGGAATTTCTGTTTCTCGTGTAGGTTCAGCAGCTCAAATTAAAGCTATGAAACAAGTCGCGGGTAAATTGAAGTTAGAATTAGCTCAATTTGCAGAACTAGAAGCATTTTCTCAGTTTGCTTCTGATTTAGATAAAGCAACGCAAAATCAATTATCTCGTGGACAACGTTTAAGAGAAATTTTAAAGCAAGCACAGAATTCTCCTATTCCTGTTGAAGAGCAAACAGCTATTATCTATACTGGTATTAATGGTTATTTAGATGATATTGATTTAGCTCAAGTTAAGGATTTTGTTCAAGCTTTAAGAGAAGATTTACGTAACTCAAAACCTGAATTCGGAGAAAGCATACGTACTACGAAAAAATTGAGTGAAGAATCAGAAGAATTGCTGAAACAGTCAATTGAAGATGTTAAACAGGCTTTTTCAGTATAGCTTTACTTATCAATATACAACCAATAATTAGGATGTTTTAGTTTTAGTATAATTATCAAATATCCTAATTTAATTTTGATTCATGATTTAGTAATGGAAATAAATAATTGTAATAACTAACATAAACCATTTGTTTTTAGGCTTATGGTTTATTTATATGATCTAGATACTTATAACCATGTTTTTCTAATTGATGAGCTATCTCTGAGTTACCTGTATATATTATATTTCCCTTATCCATAATATGTATGTAATCAGGAATAATATAATTTAACAATCGTTGATAATGTGTAATTATCAAAATGGAATTATTTTTGTTTTTAAATTGGTTAATTTGTTTTGCAATATTTTTAAGTGCATCTATATCAAGTCCTGAATCAATTTCATCTAGTATAGCTAGCTTACTATTTAATAAATCCATTTGTAAAATTTCATTTTTCTTCTTTTCTCCACCTGAAAATCCTTCATTAACATTTCTTGTCAAAAAGTTTGATTGCATCTGAATGGTTTGACTTTTTGTACTAATTAGTTCAAAAAAAGATAAAGGATCTAATTCTGAATGTTGATTAGCTTTTCTATTAGAATTGTATGCCAATCTTAAAAAGTCTATATTGTTTACACCTGGTATTTCTACTGGATATTGAAATGCAAGAAAAATACCTTTATGCGACCTTTTTGTTGCTTCTTCATAAGTTATATCTTGTTGATTAAATAAAATTTTACCTTCTACAATTTGATATTTGGGATGTCCAGCAATTACTTTTGCTAATGTACTTTTACCTGAACCATTTTTTCCCATTATTACATGTATTTCTCCTTTATCTATCGATAAATCAATGCCTTTTAAAAGCTTATCTTTCGTATGAATTGTAACTTGCAAATTCTCAATTTTTAACATAAGTTGCTTTCTCATTTTTTGTTTAATATTTAGCCAATAGTTCCTTCTAATTTAAGATTTAGTAGCTTATCTGCTTCCATTGCAAATTCCATGGGTAGTTCTTGTAATACTTCTTTGCAAAAACCACTAATCATTAAACTAATTGCTTCTTCAATTTCAATGCCTCGTTGTAAAAAGTAAAATATTTGTTCCTCTCCAATTCTTGAAGTTGAAGCTTCGTGTTCTATTTTTGCTGAAGGATTTCTAACTTGAATATAAGGAAATGTATTAGCTTTACATAACTTTCCTAACAATAAAGAGTCACATTGAGAATAATTACGTGAATAATTAGCTTTAGGACCGATTTTAACTAAACCTCTGTAGCTATTTACAGAATGACCTGCAGAAATCCCTTTAGATATAATCTTGCTTTTTGTATTAACTCCAATATGTATCATTTTACTTCCCGTATCTGCTTGTTGGTAGTTATTTGTTAAAGCAATTGAAGAAAATTCTCCAATAGTACTATTACCTGTCAAAATACAGCTAGGATATTTCCAAGTGATCGCAGATCCTGTTTCTATCTGTGTCCATAAAATCTTAGAATTGTCTCCTGAACATAATCCTCGTTTAGTAACAAAATTATAGATTCCTCCTTCTCCTTGCGAATTGCCTGAATACCAATTTTGTACAGTTGAATATTTTATGGTAGCATTCTCAAGAGCTATTAATTCTACAACAGCAGCATGTAGTTGATTATTACTAAATTGTGGAGCTGTACATCCTTCAAGATAACTTACATAACTATTTTTATCAGCAATAATAAGTGTTCTTTCAAATTGTCCAGCTTCTTTATTATTAATTCTAAAGTATGTAGAAAGTTCTAATGGACAATGTGTATTTGGAGGAATATAGCAAAAAGAACCATCACTAAATACAGCAGAATTTAGTGCAGCAAAATAGTTGTCACCAATTGGAACAACAGATCCTAAATATTTTTTGACTAAATTTGGATATTTGTATATAGCTTCAGTAATAGAACAGAAAATAACACCAACTTCAGCAAGCTCTTTTTGAAAAGTTGTCGCTATAGATGTGCTATCGAAGACAGCATCGACAGCAACATTAGTTAATCGTTTTTGTTCACTTAACGGAATCCCTAGTTTATTGAATGTATTTAATATTTCTGGATCAATCTCATCTAAATTCTGAATGTTCTTTTTGTATTTAGGTGTAGAATAATAGGTTATTTTATCATATTCTATTTTATTATATTTCAATTTTCCCCATTTAGGTTCATTCATTTTTTTCCATCTTTTATAAGCATCGAGGCGAAATTTTTTTAAATAAATAGGTTCGTTTTTTTTTGCAGATATACTTTTAACAATATTTTGATTTAAGCCCGGCGGCAAACTATCAGACTCAATATTCGTATAAAAGCCATACTTATATGGTTGATTTATAAAATTATCTATAGTCATATTATGATCTAAGTGTTTTATGTATCTTAAATATTTATAGTTAATATGAATTTTAAATTATATTATATATATTTACATAATTTCAAAGTCAAGTTCTGTGAATTATTCATGAATATTAGTAATATATAGCAAATGATTATTTAATTCTCTAGTATATAATACAGTAGATATTCTATAAATATCACTATATACATCTTGAATAAATCTTAATATTAAATAAATATAATATTTTAATCTAAATAGTTTAGTCATTTTTTTCATTCTTATACTAAGTAGTATATGTTTTATTTTTATTCCAATACTTTCTAATATTTGTGAAGCAAAGATAGAAATAAAAATAATGTGGTTTACTGTATTATTTCCATACTTTTTAAATAAATTAAGAAAAGAAAATATTATGTCTTCATATGTTGTTGTCATAAATAAAATATGTATACTGAAAAAATAGTGTATAAGAAGTAATGCTATTCTGAAATATAATATATACTGATTACATATATATGTAATTATATAATGAATATACGATACTTTTATTATATAAGTATTTGATTGCCATTTAATTAATAAAAATGTCATATAGATTACTATAAATAAGATATAAAATAAATTTTTTTTATAATTATTGTGTATTTTTTTAACATATAAAAAAAGGATCCAATATAAGCATAAACTAATAGTAATATACTTAGAATGACTATATGGTATAACACATAAGTATATAAATAAAAAATAAGTTTTATAGTACGGTTTTAATTCATGTAACCAATTTTTAGGCGAGTAAATATATCGATGAATTAAAATGCTTTCTATTAAGTTCATATAAGTTTATATTAATGGATATAAATGATTTTTGATTTTATAATTTGTATAATATTAAGGTAGATGGCGAAATTGGTATACGCATCATATTCAAAATATGACAACTTATAGTTATGAGGGTTCAAGTCCCTTTCTACCTATACTTTCAGCAATATTAAATATAAAATAATTATATGAGTTTATTAGTTTTAGGTGCAACAGGTACTTTAGGAAGACAAATTGTTAGACGCGCTTTAGATGAGGGTTTTCAGGTTAAATGTTTTGTTAGAAATTTTCGCAGGGCTGCATTTCTAAAAGAGTGGGGTGCAGAGTTGGTTTATGGAGATTTAAAGTTACCAGAGACAATACCTCCAACATTATTAGGCATTACAGCAATTGTAGATGCTTCTACTGCCAGAACTTCTGACTTATATAATGCAGCTAAAATAGATTTGTATGGTAAATATATTTTGATAGAAGCGGCTAAAAAAGCATATATCAAGAGATATGTTTTCTTTTCTATTCTTAATGCTCATCAATATTCTGAAATACCTTTAATTAAGATGAAAGTGATTATAGAAGATTATTTGATAAAGTCAGGTATAGATTATACAATTTTTAATTTAGCTGGTTTTTTTCAAGGCTTAATTACTCAATATGCTTTGCCGATTTTAGATAATCAAACTGTTTGGATTACAGATAATATTAAATCAATTGCATATATGGATACTCAAGATATTGCTAAGTTAACTGTTAGAAGTTTATCTTCAGCTAAAACTAAAAATAAAATTTTACCGATGGTTGGTTATAAATCTTGGAGCTCAATAGAAATTATTGAATTATGCGAGAAGTTATCTGGACAAAGATCGAAAATTTCTCGTATTCCGGTATTCTTTTTGCACTTATTTCGTAAATTAACATATTTCTTTCAGTGGAGTTGGAATATATCTGATAGATTTGCTTTTACTGTAGTTTTAACAAATAGTGATAATTTCAACACATCTATGAATGAAGTTTATAGCCTTTTACAAATCAATCAAGAAGAAACTGAAAGATTAGAAGATTATTTTAAAGAATATTTTAGTAAAGTTATGAAAAAACTAAAAGAAATCAATTACACGTCAATTAATCAATCAAATCGGAAGATCAACAAAAGTAATTTTTAATTATTTTATTATAGTACAAATTATATTATGAACACTTTCATTTGTACAGCTTATTTATTAAGTCAACCCAAATTAACAAAAGTGAAACATCAAAATTTTTGTTATATATTAATATCTTTACAAAATTTTTTAGATAATATTCCAAATATTAAAATTAAAGCATTTGCAAAGGGGAAAATAGCTAAGCAAGTTTTTGATTTATATAAACAGAAAAATAGTATAGTTATTGAAAGCTCTATTTATATTAAAAGAATAAAAACCTTAAATAATAATAAGAAAAAATCGAAAGTAATCTTTGTTAAAATTCATAAAATTCATAATTTATCTATTTAAATGTATAATAAACTTATTGACTTATTTTAAGTTGTTACAATTATTATATTAGGATATTAATTATGTTTACTTTAAAAATCTTTGTTTATACAACTGTTATTTTTTTTGTATCTCTTTTCTTTTTTGGTTTTTTATCTAACGATCCTTCTAGAAATCCTAACAGAAAAGATTTGGAGTAATTTATTTTACTCTATTTGGATAATAATTAATTAGAGATTTTAATTTCAGAGATAAAAGATAGAGCTAAATACTTCTGATTTTCTTTCAATACCGAAATAGTTATTTTGAATTTAGGATTAATTAAATAGATATACTCATAATATACTATTCTTTCTGTTACAGATTCAATTTTTATGCAATTATAGGTATAAATTTTAAATCTGTAATACTTAATTTGATCGTTTGTAATTTTATGTAATTTACCAAATTCACATTGTTCTTTTTGAAAAAATAAATAATATGTTTTTTGATTATTTTGGAGGTTATGCAGTTGATAATAATTTACTATATTATTTTCTTCTTGTGATATATTAATGTTGTGTATTTGCTTAAGTTTTATCTCTTGTTGACTATAACTTATTTTATTATGATGAATAAAATAATTAGTTCTTTGGCATATCCATTTTCCTTCTAATTTATTTACAATATTTTTGTATGTCATGTTGTTATAGAATATAATTTAACTAAAATTTGTACCTAAATATATTATATTTTCGTATTTATCATTTGTAAAATATTCAATAAATATAATGGGTTTTTCTTTAAATGAAGTATATAAATTTATTCCAATACATATTTGATTATGATTTTGATATATTAATTTTGATAGATGTATATTGGGTAAATATAAAATTTGATATGAGACACTTTTTATATAGTTAATCAATAAATATATTGCAATATACTGTGTTGGATATATTTTATATTTTATATTAAATAAGTAATTAGCTGTATTAATTAATTTAAAATTATATATATTTTTTTTAGTTGTATATTCATTTTTATTATAAAATGACTTTATAGACATTAAATTTTGAGTAATATCAAATATATTTATTTTGCCCTTTACTTGTATAGTATTTTTGTGTATCCAAGGTGAAATTGATAGTAAATTAAATACTCTATTATAAGCGCATGTTATATATGGGTATAAATTAAGTATGCAATTCATCCATTGATTTGTTGTAATATTATCGTAAAATAATAAATGTAAGTATACAGAAGAATACTTTGGAGTACCAGAGTACTGAAATGAGGTATGTCTTAATAGTAATAATAAGTATAATTCTTTTGAATTTTTCAATTTAGATATATTGTATGAGAAATGATTAGTGTTTATTTTGATGTTTTTATAAGAATAATTATAAATTGAGATAAAATGTTTTTCTTCATACTGTATAGCTAATTTTTGAATTATGTTTAGTCGATTTTGTAAATCATATTTCAATTTGATCTTTAAATTTCTTGTTGTTATTCTTAAATTCGATATTTCTTCAAGGAAAAAATTGGAATTAAGAATTTGTATATAATTATAGTTGTAAGTAAATTTATAGTAATAGATAATATAATAAGTGTATGAAAAATAAATATTAATGTAATACTTCACAAGTTGGAAGAGCGATAATTTAATATTGATTTTCGTTAAAGTTGTTGAGTTATTTAGTTGAATTTGTAGATTTTTTATAAAATTCCAGTGTTTTTCAAATTCTAATATATAAGATTTTCTAGATTTGAATACTATAAGTTTGTTCAGTAAATTTCTACAATATTTAAATTGAAATGCTTTTATAATATGTTTTGAAAATATAAAACCATTTTTTTTCCATATATTTATATTCTCTTGATCATAAATATACCTTATTTGATTATTCCATAAGCTATATTTTATATATATAATTAATCCTTCTGGATGAACAATTACATTATAAGTACAGTTTCTTATGATTCTTTCTTTTTTTAAAAATGATATGCTAGATTCCAATTGATACAAATTTAATATTTGTTTAGGTAAAAGAGCAAGATTTTTTACAATCAAATCATTCAATTTATTAAAGTTTTGTTTTTTTTTGTTTGTTTAGTTTTACATTGTACATGTACAGAGTGAATTCTTCCTTCATTAATCATTAAATGAAGGCTATTAACATTAACTTGGGGTATGACTTTTATATTAATACTTGACCATTTATAACCTCGCAATAAATACCAAGTATGTATTTTATGAAGAATATAATTAATTTGTAAGTGATTTTTAGGTAATCCTAATTGATATTTAAATAAACTTTTTAAAAACTTAGGACATATTTTTAATTTTTTATATTCTTTTATATTTATTTGATTTATAATAGGATATATATTTATATTAAATATAGTTTGTTTATATTTTGCATATAATATTGTATATTTATTAATAGCTCTAATACACCCAGAATTCTTTAATATATGTACATATTTTTCTAAATTTTTGTTCTTAAGGTTGAAATTTCTTATTTTATTATATTGAGTTTGTTTACAAGGTCTTATTTTTTGTAATAAATAGTTATTACATCGACTTATTTTTATTTGTGTAGGACTTAACTCAGGGGATTTTGATTTTTTTTTAAAGTAAACGCTGGATACCATTGCATAATAATCTAAATAACGTGTCTCTTTAGAATTATATGGCAATGAATAAGTAATAATAAAAAGTAAATGTAAAAGAATCAATAGCATTTAATGTGCAATCCTAATTGAAAATTATATTTATTGTGTTACTCAATTTATGTATAAGGTATTTATGCAATTTAATTATATATTAATTTTTTGTTGATTTATATTGTTTTATAGCAAATCATGAAATATTGGAATTTAAAAAAAATTAATCAGTCATCTTTAGATAAAACAGGTGTTATACCTAGATCAATTAGTAAGCTTTTTGAAAAATTTAAAAAAGAGTTAGATCCAAATGCAGAAGTTGAAGCAATAGAGGCTTTTAAAGTTGCAAGATATCAAACAGTTACATCAGTTAAATATCTTGTATTTTTATTTATTATTCCTATTTTTATCAACCAAGTTTCTAAAAGTTTTATTTTTGGTCCTTTTATTAATTATTTATGGAATAGAGATGAGCATATTATTTTTCTTAACCAATCACAAGAAGAAAGAGCATTTGCTGATCTGCAAAGGTTTGAAGAAAAATTGCATTTTGAAATTCTTATTGGTAAAATAGATCATCCTTCTTCCAATTTAATCAATTATAAAATGACAGAAAAAGCCTTAGAGCTAGCTGTAGATTATGCAAATGAAAGCTCTTGTGCTATTAAAAATATTTTAGCGGATTTGTTATCTATAGCTATTTTTATTTCTATTATTATATCTAGTAAAAGACAATTCTCTATATTAAGATCATTTGTAAATGAATTAATATATAGCTTAAGTGATACAGCTAAAGCTTTTTTAATCATATTATTTACAGACATGTTTGTAGGTTTTCATTCTCCTCATGGTTGGGAAGTAATCATAGAAATAATTTTAAGGCATTTAGGATTACCTGAAAGCAGAGATTTTATTTTTGTTTTCATTTCTACATTTCCTGTGGTTTTAGATACTATATTTAAATATTGGATTTTTAGGTATTTAAATAAAATTTCTCCTTCAGCTGTTGCAACCTATCATAATATGAATGAGTAAAATACTTGATTTTTTATATATTTCAGTTTACTATTATTCTTTAAGCATCTGTGGCCGAGAGGCCGAAGGCAGCGGACTCATGTGTGACCCGTTTTTAGGTGTTAACCGATCTATAATTTATTGATTTTAGATGTTAGCTAACTAAACATCAAATCTTGACAAGTTGATACTATAAAGCAAGATTTGAGTAAACTGTACTTTTTTTGTTGGTTCGAATCCATCTATTCTAAATCATGAATATAATTGATGAGTTAATTTGTTTATATGCTAGCCTTAATTATAAACGAATAAAGCAAACTCATTAAAAAGTTAATATGGTTAGGGAAACAAACCCTTGTAAAAAGTACTAATTATTATAATATATTTAGATGATAATTCTTAAATATATATATTGCCCTTAAGCTTTATTATTATGAGTTAATACAAGTATGATTTTTATCAGTGGCAGTTAGTATATAAAGAGGAACCTAAGTTAACAGAGGCTATGAAAAGTACGGAACGGAGAAACTGATAAGTATGAAACAATATACAAATTGTATAATTAATTATTTGTTAAATTAAGGCAAAGATACAATACTTATTAGCAAGAAGTAATAATAAAGTTGTTGATATAGTAGTTTAAACTATAATCAAAACAGACTTATTACGTCTATTGATTGAAATAACGCTTAGTTATACGAAATTTATATATAATCATGACTAGTTATATACTTGATGAAAAAACTAAATGGAAATTTTTACCATGGGATCAAATAGAGCAGAGAGTTTTTGTATTAAAATACAAAATATATCAAGCGTCAAAAATATGTAATAAAAATTTAATATATAAAGCGCAAAATAATTTAATTAATTCTAATGAAGCCAAAATGATGGCAACTCAATGTATATGTACATCTATAAAAAATACATATATAAACTGGAATAAAGAAAATTATAATATATTAGATATACACAAAACACATATTTTTCGTCTTCTATTTTGTGGTCAAAAGTTAAATGAAATATATATATCTTTTCAAGCTATAATACAAAAGATTGAGCAATATATAATCTATTTATGTTTAGAATCAGAATGGAATGCAAAATTCACATCTATTTTTGATACAAGTATCTATAATTATATATCATATAGAATAGAAGAAAAGAAATTTATATCTTATAACTATATGTATGATATGCAAAATACTCGATTAATGAACTTTAAATACTATATACCAAGTCAATATATTAATATTAAGTATATAAAAAAAAAATACAAACATGTTCATATTTTTTATCTAATATAATACAATGGTTGCGAATACAAACTTTAAATGAGCGATGCATAGCATCTAATGTTTCATACTTTTTAAATCCAGGTGAATTTATATCTTTTAATTATAGAATATATGCTTTAATATGCAATATATGCTTACATGGAATTGAATGGTTTAATTTTAAATTTGTATCTATATCAAAGATAGTGTTTAATTTAGGTAAAACAGATAACATTAATTATTATAATTTAATGAAGTATAAGATATGCAATTGTCATAATTTATACTGTAATCAGTATATAAAAAATTTATATATTGTATCTGTATCTATACGTAGTTATATTAGTTTATATATTAGCCAAGACACAAAATATTTAAAAAATCGAATTTATCGTTTTTATTGGGTATTTAAAACAAAATATAAATTATTAATTTACGATATATACTGGAGTTTAGAATTAAATAAACAAATATATAATCGTTTAATATATGAATGCAAGCATTTGTTATATAACAAAAATTCGTTGAAACGCTTGCGTTTAAACAATCATATACAGTTAAAGCAGTTCATACAAAAATTATTCCATTTATTAGCTATTTTTTTTGAATATTATAATATACTAATATCTTTTACAATAGTTGAACAAATGTATAAATTATTTTCTAATATTTTGTATTATTGGTATAAAAAAAAATATAAACGAATTTGTAGATTACAATTACATAACAAGTGGAATAGTAGATTTTTTATAAACTTCATAAGTAGTATTAGAGTAAATTTGCTATATATAACATTTTTAAAACAAATCAATAGATAGTAGCCGTATGAAGTGAAAATTTCAAGTACGGTTTTGTAAGAGAGATTTTTAAAGAAATCGACTCTAATAATCCGCCATCTTATTAAGGACGTCGCTGGTTCGAATCCAGCCAGATGCACTTTTGATCTAATTTAAATAAAGCGGGTAGCGGGAATCGAACCCGCATCATTAGCTTGGAAGGCTAAGGTTTTACCACTAAACTATACCCGCTGATAAATTAATAGTATCATATATTTTTATATTTTAGTTAAAATTTTTTTATATGTTACTTAATTTAAATTTCATTTATACCTTCAAGTACAACTCCTAAAAATTTTGCTAAAGATGCAGCTTGCTCTTCTATTTCTGATAAAAGTATAGGCTGTCCTACTTGCGTTAAAGGTATTTCTCTTTTATCCTTTGTTTTCAAATAAATTTCTCTTTTAGGTGTTAAACCTTCTTGTATACTAACTTTAATAGAATAGATTTCATTTATTTGATATTTTAATTGTAAAATACGATTTTTACCTGGAAAACCTAAACGAAATATGGTTATTAATCCAATATCACGATTAAATTCATTATAGCCTGAGCCTACATTCCAGATAATAGTTAACCATAAAAATAAACTGATTAATATAGCCGTTGTACCGTAAAATGTCATAATTATACCTTGGGGTATAAACAATAAATCTGCAGATTTTGTGAAAGGTAGTAATTCTATTTTCAAGTAGCTAGATAAACCAGCTAAAAAAAAGCTTAATCCTCCTATAAAAATTAGTGTAGCCCAACAATAATTACTAATTCGTCGAGATCCTAATATGTTATCTATCTTAATTTGAGGCATTGTGTAAATAGTTTTTTAATATAAAAGTTTAATTAATCATTTTGTTAAGTATCAAAAGATTAACTTTTGATACTACATATATTTTTTTTTGATAAGTAGCTATATTAATTTAATTGATTGCAAACCAAAATATAGACTTAGTGCTAATCCAGTAAATATAGCTGTAAATAGTATGTAACTAATCAAAATGTACATAATATTATTAAAACTCCTTTGGTAATTGATTAATTAAGATATATAGATTTATTAATATAATTAGGGCTATATGGAATAATAAGACTATTATAAAATATAATTAATGATTATTAATACTAAAACAATACTAATTATGTTTATAGATATGAATATATCGAATTTGGTATAATAAAATCAAGTTTATAAGTTATTATAAAAATTCAATAGATCATATTTAGCTATATATTATTTATGTCTTCTGGAGATACAGAATTATGTCAGATTTTGTTCAATCATATAATAATGATCCTTTCGTCGGGAATTTATCAACTCCTGTTAGTACGTCAACGTTTACAAGAGGTTTATTAAGTAATCTACCTGCTTATAGAAGAGGTCTTTCTCCTTTATTAAGAGGTTTAGAAATAGGTATGGCTCATGGCTATTTTTTAGTTGGCCCTTTTGATAAATTAGGGCCTTTAAGAAATACAGATGTTGCTTTATTATCAGGTTTTTTATCTGCTGTAGGGTTAATTATTATTTTAACTGTATGTCTATCTATGTATGGCAATGTTTCATTTGATAAAAATGATTCAAAAAATATATTAAAAACATCAGAAGGATGGGGACAATTTACTGCAGGTTTCTTGGTTGGAGCTATTGGAGGATCAGGTTTTGCTTATTTACTTCTAGCAAACATACCTATTTTACAAAATCTTGGATTAAGTTAAGGTTTAAAAAATTTGTAATAGTAATTAAATAGTAAAATAAGTTCACTACTGACAGTTCATTTTTTAAGCTAGTAAGGGGACTTGAACCCATAACCTGCTGATTACAAATCAGCTGCTCTACCAATTGAGCTATACTAGCGTTTCATGATGGTATTACAAAATATTTTGTAATACCGTTTTGTTTTTACTTATTTTAGATATGAATTAATTATTATTAGTGTCATCTTGATTTTCTCTATCGATAGAGTGCGAATTGCAATCTATATAGTAATGAATTGTTTCACTAAAACAGGTAGATGACCAACCTATAGGTGTTTCTGATGATAAATCATCTACATTTAAATCGTCATTTATATTATTAATGTATTGCAGTGATTCCATAATTTTTTCTCCCTTTACTCTCTAATTTATTAGCATGATATACTATAAATATTATCACAATTCACTTCAATTGTCACTACTTGTAGTTAATTTTTTATAAAAAATATAGACTTATATTTTTAATTTATGTAAAGACTTCATTGCTTTTGTACATATTCTGATTTTAATCCAGCGTTTTTGCTTATATGACCATATTTTTTTAGTTTGTAGATTAATATTTTGTATTTTTTTAGTTCTTACATGAGAATGTGAGATTTTATAACCATTATTTGACTGCTTATGTGTTAACATACACTTTTTTACCATATTATTGTTTTTGACTCCTTAATATATTATCAATTATATTAATTTTTACTGTTAGTTACTATTTTTAATATATTTATTTAAAGTAGTTGCAAGAGTCGATTTAGGAACAGCGCCAATTACAGTATCAACTCTTTGACCTTCTACAAAAATCATCAGTGTCGGTATGCTTCTTATACCATATTCAGTAGTTATGCTAGGATTTTCATCTGTATTAAGTGTAACAACTTTAAGTTTATCTTGATATTCATTAGCTATTTGATCTATAACTGGTGCAACCATACGACATGGACCACACCAAGGAGCCCAAAAATCTACTAACACTGGACAACTTGATTTTATTACTTCTTCATTAAATGAAGCATCAATAACTTGTGGTACAGACAATTTATTTATCTCCTTTATTTCTTACTTGAAAAATATTAGCATAAAAAATACTTCATTTGCTAATATTGGTAATTTGATTATATAGATTTTTTATATTATGCATTTTTTGATATTAATAGAAATTATCATTACTATAAATAATTTTGCAATTATTTGATTCATATATAATGTTAAATTTATATATAAGGTTAATTAAACATAATATAATGAGTATACTAATATTATGAAACGAAGTTAATATTAAAATATTGAATATATTTTTTATTCTAATTATTCTAATATTGACTATTCAACTAACAACCTAATGATACTGCCTTAAATTCAAGGAGGAATAAATGTCACAATCTGTAGAAGAACGGACAAGAATTAAGAATGAACGTTATGAGTCTGGTGTAATTCCATATGCAAAAATGGGATATTGGGACCCCAACTATGTAGTTAAAGATACGGATGTACTAGCTTTATTCCGTGTTAGTCCACAACCAGGAGTTGATCCAATAGAAGCTTCTGCTGCGGTTGCAGGTGAATCATCTACAGCTACTTGGACTGTTGTGTGGACAGATCTACTAACAGCTTGTGACCTATATAGAGCTAAAGCATATAAGGTAAATGAGGTTCCAAATACTACAGATCAATATTTTGCTTTTATTGCATATGACATAGACTTATTTGAAGAAGGTTCAATTGCTAACTTAACAGCTTCAATTATTGGTAACGTATTTGGTTTCAAAGCAGTAAAAGCTTTACGATTAGAAGACATGCGTATACCAGTCGCTTATTTAAAAACTTTCCAAGGTCCTGCGACTGGCTTAGTCGTAGAACGTGAGCGTATGGATAAATTTGGTCGTCCGTTTTTAGGTGCAACAGTTAAACCTAAATTAGGTCTTTCTGGTAAAAATTACGGTAGAGTTGTATACGAAGGTCTTAGAGGTGGATTAGACTTCCTAAAAGACGATGAGAATATTAACTCTCAGCCTTTCATGCGTTGGAAAGAAAGATTTTTATACTCAATGGAAGGTGTAAATAGATCAATTGCAGCAACTGGTGAAGTTAAAGGGCATTACATGAATGTTACAGCTGCTACTATGGAAGATATGTACGAAAGAGCTGAATTTGCTAAACAATTAGGGACTGTCATTATTATGATTGACCTTGTTATTGGTTATACAGCAATTCAGACTATGGCTATATGGGCACGCAGAAATGATATGATTTTACATTTACATCGTGCTGGTAATTCAACATATTCTCGTCAAAAAATCCATGGAATGAATTTCCGTGTTATTTGTAAATGGATGCGTATGGCTGGTGTAGATCATATCCATGCGGGGACGGTAGTTGGTAAACTTGAAGGTGATCCATTAATGATCAAAGGCTTCTATAATACTTTGTTACTAACACATCTAGATGTTAATTTACCTCAAGGTATATTCTTTGAACAAGATTGGGCTTCTTTACGTAAAGTTACACCTGTAGCTTCAGGTGGTATCCATTGTGGACAAATGCATCAATTATTAGATTACTTAGGTAATGATGTTGTTCTTCAATTTGGAGGAGGTACAATTGGCCATCCAGATGGAATACAAGCTGGAGCAACAGCTAATCGTGTCGCTTTGGAGGCTATGGTAATAGCTCGTAACGAAGGTCGTGATTATGTTGCAGAAGGCCCACAAATTTTACTTGATGCTGCAAAAACATGTGGACCTTTACAAACAGCTTTAGATTTATGGAAAGATATTACTTTTAATTATACTTCTACAGATACAGCTGATTTTGTAGAAACTCCAACAGCTAATGTATAGTATATATCTATTCTTTATCTTGTGATCAGATTTATTTGCATAATATTATTAAGGAGTTTTTAATAGTGAGATTAACACAAGGAACTTTTTCTTTCCTTCCAGACCTGACAGATGATCAAATTACTAAACAGGTTCAATATGCTATGAAGCAAAATTGGTCTATTAGTATCGAATATACTGAAGATCCACATCCACGTAATAATTATTGGGAATTATGGGGATTACCATTATTTGATATTAAGGATCCTGCAAGTGTGCTATTTGAAATAAATAGCTGTCGTAAACAGTATCCAAATTTATATATCAAATTTAATGCATTTGATAATACTAGAGGAACAGAAAGTTGTGTATTATCATTCATTATCAATAGACCAGCTTATGAACCAGGCTTTGAGTTAGTTAGAACAGAAGATAACGGCAGAAATCAAAGATATAGTTTCCGTAGTTATGCAACAGCTAAACCAGAAGGTTCTAGATATTAATTTGAGTTAACCATGTAAAAAGAGATTAATCCTGTTAATCTCTTTTTATATTATTTAAATATAATAATTAAGTTATTGATAGAAAAATAAAAATATGATTGACAATACTTTAGTAAATTTACAAGAAGAATATAATAAAACTCAAATACAAGAAGTTTTAGATGAATTACAGCAAGAACTGGTAGGTCTTCAACCAGTAAAAACAAGAATTAAAGAAATAGCTGCTTTATTATTAGTTGATAGATTGAGAAATAACCTCGGATTAGTATCTGGAAGCCCTGGATTACATATGTCTTTCACAGGAAGTCCTGGGACTGGTAAAACAACAGTAGCCATGAAGATGGCTGATATTTTACATAGATTAGGTTATATTCGGAAAGGTAATTTAATGACTGTAACTAGAGATGATCTTGTTGGTCAATATATCGGGCATACAGCTCCAAAAACGAAAGAAGTTCTTAAACAAGCTATGGGAGGAGTGTTATTTATTGATGAAGCTTACTATCTTTATAAACCCGATAATGAAAGAGATTATGGAGCAGAAGCAATAGAAATTTTACTGCAAGTTATGGAAAATCAAAGAGATGATTTAGTAGTCATTTTTGCAGGCTATAAAGATAGAATGGACAAATTTTATGAATCTAATCCAGGTTTATCATCGAGAGTAACAAATCATGTAGATTTTCCAGATTATACAGCGGAAGAATTATTAGCTATCGCTAAGCTTATGCTAGAAGAGCAACAATATCGTTTTGCGCCGGACGCAGATGAAGTTCTATTAGAATATGCTGGAAGACGCATGAAACAACCTCACTTTGCTAATGCTCGCAGCATACGTAATGCAATTGACAGAGCTAGAATGAGACAAGCAAATAGAATTTTTATTAGTGGAGATAAGATTTTAACTAAAAATGATTTAGTAACAATTAAAGCAGAAGACATATTGAAAAGCCGCTTATTTACTCAATAAACAATATTCCTATTTATAATTTATTTTATTGACAAAGTATAGCTTTTCATATACCATTAGTTTTAATAGAAATTACGGCGATATAGCCAAGTGGTAAGGCAGAGGATTGCAAATCCTTTATCCCCAGTTCAAATCTGGGTGTCGCCTGCTCAACTAATTATAAAATATAATTGGGGATGTGGTGGAATGGTAGACACAACAGACTTAAAATCTGTTGATTTTTTAAGAATCGTGAGGGTTCAAGTCCCTCCATCCCCAATAAAATAATATGATTAATATATTAATTTACATAAACTTACAATATTTATTATGTGTATATGTGTAAACTGTAGGCATGTTCATGATTGTGTTACTTATCATCTAATCCAAAAACAACATAATTACAGATATAATAACAAAATCATTAGTAATTATTTTATACCAAAAGAAGCATTAATTCATATTAATATTAATACTAATAATACTGACAAAAATATATGGTTTGACTGGGATTTAATAGAATGTTTATCATTTGTTGAAATTCCTGGTTATTGGATAACTTCATAATATCTTTTATAAGTTTTACCTATTATATTTTTGTAATTATGATAAGGAATACTTGTTTAAGCTTGTTTTCAGTATTTCTGTATTTACATTTGATGTTCTAATTAATGCAATTCTACCTGTACGAGCAATTTCAATAATGCCATATTGTTTCAATAAATTTTCAATAGCAACCATTTTTCCTGGATCACCTGTTACCTCTAAAATTAAATACTCATGAGCCATATCAACAACTTTTGCTCTAAATATATGTGCAATTTCTAATATAGATGATCTATTTTTTATCAAAGCATGAATTTTTATCAAAACCAATTCTCTTTCTACAGAAGGTATATCTGTAATATTTTGAACTTTTAGTATATTAATTAATTTATATAGTTGTTTAGTGAGTTGTTCTATTGTTCTATTATCACCATTTACTATCATAGTAATTCTGGAAATACCTGTTTCTTCTGCTGGACCAACAGCAAGACTTTCAATATTAAAGCCACGTCTAGCAAATAACCCAGCAATTCTAGATAAAACTCCTGCTTCATCTTCTACAAGAACAGATAAAGTATGTTTCATAAAGCATCTCCTGATTTTTAATAAGTTTTTAAAAAACTTAAATTTATTGTTATTTCTAATTACCTATGTAATGTTATAATAATTTGCATATATTTAACAACATTATTTATAAACCTAAAAACAAGCAAATACCTATCTGTGTTAGATAAATCGAAAAAAGAAAGAAAAAGAAATGATATAGAACCATTAATAAATGCACAAATTAAGTATAGTCAAGTACGTTTAATTGATGTTTCTGGATCTCAATTAGGTATATACTCATCTAGCGAAGCTTTAAATATGGCATTTAATGCAGGTTTAGATTTAGTATTAATTAGCGAAAAATCTAATCCCCCTGTATGTCGTATAATAGATTATGGAAAGTATAAGTTTACCCAAGAAAAGAAAGCTAAAGAAGCAAAGAAAAAACAACATAATGTTACAATAAAAGAAGTGAAGATGAGATATAAGATAGATATACATGATTATAATGTACGTATTAATCAAGCATTACGTTTTTTACAAGCTGGCGATAAAGTTAAAGCTAATGTAATATTCAGAGGTAGAGAAATACAACATGTTAAATTAGCTATTGAATTGTTAGATAAAATGGCAAAGGATTTAAGTCATATAGCAGAAATTCAACAACCCGCTGCAAAAGATGGAAAAAATATGATTATGATTTTATCACCTAAAAAATTATGATAATAATAAATTAGATGTTAATTATATGTTTTGTAAAATATAATCTATCTTGCATTTATCTATTCTATTAGATAAGAATAATTTGTATATAATATTAATAATAAGGACAAACAAATGTCTCGTTATAGAGGGCCTAAGCTACGAATATCTAGAAGATTAGGAGACTTGCCTGGATTAACACGAAAAACTTCAAAAAAACTTGCGCCTGCAGGTGAACATGGTCAACAATCACGTAAGCCTTCAGAATATTCTTTAAGACTAGAAGAAAAACAAAAGTTAAGATTTAATTACGGATTAAATGAAAGACAGCTTTCAAAATATGTTAAAGCGGCTAAAAAAGTTCCTGGTTCAACCGGTTTAATATTACTACAAATTTTAGAAATGAGGCTAGATAATGTAATATTTCGTTTAGGACTTTCACCAACTATTCCAGCTGCAAGACAATTAGTTAATCATGGTCATGTTTTAGTCAATAATAAAAAAATATCTATATGTAGCTATCAGTGTAAACCCGGTGATATTATTCAAATACAAGCCAAAAATTCATCGCAAAATTTAGTTAAAAAATATTTAAGTTTTCCTACTTTAGCAAGTATACCTAATCATTTAGAATTAAATACAAAAATGCTAAATGGAAAAGTCAATGCTATAGTCGAGCGAGAATGGGTTGCCTTACAAATGAACGAGCTGTTAGTTGTAGAGTATTACTCAAGAAAGTAATATAGTTAAAATAAAAATTACAGTAATCAATTAAAGTTTTGTATATTTAAGAAAATAACAAGAAAAATTATTTACCAATATATAGGTTGTCTACTTGTTAATGACCAAATAATTCTCTGACTAAGTATTTTAAAGCCCAAAAACTTATTAGAGAATATTCGTTGTATTTTATTTTTGTTCTTAACAAATCCATAATGTTTGATAAAATTATATGATTTTTGAGAAGGAATAAATAAAATATTTCTTGTTTTTATTTCTTGATTATATTCATGTGTTCTAATAAAATCTTCAAGATTATATACAAAGACTTTAGGCTTGCTCGGTATTTTATAATCTGTTTTTGTGCGTCTAAATTGACGCCAAGCTCTTAACATAGTTGCGTAATTAGTAAATATAGCCTTATATTCAATTATATTGTTATCTATATTAGACCTATAATAATAATTTAATAATTGCATTCTATTCGTTTTCTTATTGTACGCAAAAAAAGGTTCAATCATATATATAGGTTGTCCTTGAAAAAAACTTTTACTATGTTTTTGGTATTTATGAAACTTCAAATCTCGGTAATATTTATATTCATATAAAAGTTTAGATATTTCTTCAAGGTCAGGTATTAATCGAAATTGTAAATTTTTTGCATTTATTCGATTTAATTTATAATAAGTAGATAAATTGCTCGAAAAAAGAGTTAATTGATTCGTTTTATTTGAAGTATTATATTTACTTTTTATATAATTAGCGTATTCCACAGCATCTGTTGGATGTACAAAAAACAGCCCATAATACAGAGGAAGTTCTCTATAATCTGTGATGAATTTACTACAATACCATTTATAGATTTTATCTATAGCATTAAGATTCCCTGTATTCTTCTCTGAAGAATCAGCTAATACAATCTGATTCAAATTATTTGTTATTGTAAACAAAGGAAAAGGTTGATTTTGTAAATGATTTATAAACATCCATTCATTTTTATTTAATGATAAACTATCTTGATCAAATAATGAAAAAATCCATTTTTTCGGTAAAGGAAAATTAAAACCCTTTTTCCAAATATATGAAATATACTGATTATTACTTGAGTTTACTTCACTAAAATTGAAACATGTTTCAATTCTACCTGATAGCAAAGCTCTACTGAAATCAAGCAAAAATTTTTTTTGTTCATTTTTATAAATTAAAATACCTTCTAACTTCAATTGATTAGTGTATTTTTCCGAATGGGTACTTGAAACAGATAAAAAAATTTTTTCTTGCCAATATTTATTAATTAATTTCCCTATAAATGGACGAGAAACGAATGATTTACTCATTGATGTAATATGAGGATCATAACTAGATGAAAAGACATTTTTTGCAAATAACAAAGAATATAAATGTGTATTAATATAGTACATAATTGAAAAATGAATTAGATATAAAAATCATATATTAAATTAAGAAATAAAGATGAAATTTATGTCATATTTTGCATAAATATTAATTAATAATAATGAATATTTTTTCTTAATATTGTTATTAAATCCAGAATATAATAAAAATGATTATGGAACTGGCGGGAATTGAACCCACGTCCATAATAATACATTATATATAGTATCATCATATTACCACTTATTAAGTAAGTAATATAACTTAAAAAAATATGATTTAATATTATAGGAATTTATTACTTATCTTATATATCAATTTCTTTATTAAGATTAGTTAAAGGGCAACCCATTTTAATATACCAAATAAATGTATAGGTTTACATCATTTGAATTCTAGTAAAAGTATGTGATTATAACATTTTCATTTAATAAAATAAATGTGTTAGTAATTTAAGCACAAACTAATTTTCTAGATAAAGTCAATATGTTATTTTTAGCATTTATTATTAGTATTAATAAAGCTTATATTTATAGCATAATATATAATATATTATATGTAGAAACCTTGCAGTCCCTCTTTTTTATCTAAAGGAATTATAGATAAATATTAATATTTTATATTATACAACAATAAAGTAAAATTTTTTTTACTTTTTATTGATATTCAACTAATTAATTAAAAGCCTTGTTCTATTTAAATAAAAATTTAAATTCTTTTTGAATTATTAACTTTCATCTAATTTTATATAAAAATAAAATACAATTAGTTGTTTAATATATATCAAATATATTCTTCATTTATACTGAATGGGCATGGAAGGAATTGAACCCTCGACTTTCAGAATCGGAATCTGACACTCTATCCTCTGAGTTACATGCTCTATTTTTACTTATTTAATTTAATATACTATAAAATGTCTCTGAACTTTTTGATAAATTATTATAATTATAAATTGTATCATAAAATCTAAATCACATAAACAACTAAAATTGATATAATCTATTAAGATATATCTAAATTTTTTTACTCAAAAATATTAACTCTGAATATAAGTTTGAGACAATAATAAACATAAATTTGCTTTATATAATTCCTTAGATATATACTGTATATGCTGTATAGATAATAGTTTTATATAGTTATGTTGAGCCATTAATTGATTAATTGAACTATAATTATATGCTGTCAGACAAATAGGATAATTACGAAAATAAAAATTATTTTTTCGGAAGATAAAACAAGCAATTTTATGATTATTTATAATTTTAATTAGACAATAATAAGAATCCATTAAATATATGATTATATTTTATATTTGTTAAAATTTAATTATACTATATAGTTTGTCTTTCTAATTTATAAATAGTTATACGATATCTCAAAATGATCAAAATCAAGTATAATATCTATGTTAGTTCAACTTGATAGGAGATATAAGTAATGCAAGATGCTATTACTACAATTTTAAATCGATATGATTTAACAGGTAAATATTTAGATAAAATAGCGATAGAAGAATTGAATAATTATTTTGTAACAGCTTCAAAGAGAATTAAAGCTACAGAAATAATTAACTGTAAGGCTTCTAAAATAGTTAAGGAAGCTGCTACACGATTATATGAAGAGCAACCAGAACTTTTAAGGCCTGGTGGTAATTCTTATACAACTAGAAGATATGCTGCCTGTTTACGTGATATTGAATATTATTTAAGATATGCAAGCTATGCAATAATTGCTGCAAATACTAATATTTTACAAGAACGAGTTTTAGATGGACTACGAGATGTATATAATTCATTAAGTGTACCTATTGCACCAACTATTAGAAGTATAAAACTTTTACAAGATGTTACAGAAGAAGAAATAAAATCACAAAATATTGATGCAATAAAGCTTATTATTGAACCATTTCAATATATGATTAGCAGTTTAAGTGAACAAGACATATAAATTATCCTAATTAAAACAAGCATTGTGCACATTATCAATTAATAACAGCATTTGATCTGTATATATAATTCCATTTTAATATTTATACAGATCAAATATAATTAATAGGAAATAAAAAATGCTCAAAGAAAATTTAAATGCAGTAATAATTCACTTAATTGGTTTATTTTTAGGTTTTTTTTGTCTACAGTTTTTTCGACTATTCCTTCACAAACAGGTGATTGGGGAATAATAGCTGCATCTATAATAGTAGCTGTTAATGAAATCATAAGTAAAAACATATACAAACATTTAAAAAAGAATCATAAATCTTTTCGCTTATACGTATTTAATTATATTCGAATAGGTATCATTTATGGATTATTTGTAGATGCTTTTAAACTAGGCAGTTAAAATCAAATACTAAAAACTATGCAATCACTCGCAAAATGAGATTCATATACATTTCAGAATATAATTTTTAAGACAATTCTTAAATATACTAACTCAGAATTGTCTAAATACTAAAAAGCTACTATTATATTAATTGTTTAAGAAACATTTTTAAAATTTTTCTAATTTGAGCAATACTTAAATATCATTAACCATATTTAAAAATAAAGCTGGATCTCCTGCTTTTGGCTGTTGTTCTTGAGGTCGAAATTTTCTCACTGGTCCAGCCCATAATAATTGTGGCATGCCTTGTTTAGAGGTGAAGTTTTTACCCATACGAGGAGTTTTTAAGTTAAAAGGTACTTCACCTTTACTTCTTTGTGCAATTACTCTTCTCCTTTGGTAAGGAACTGTATTATCACCAAAATTTTCCATATATTCATCACTATCCAATAAAATATTGAAAAAAGTTTTCAAACCTTTGGAAGCAATTATAATTGAAAAAGCCAGTTTTTCCCTTTGATTATAGATGTCTCTTCCTAATACTCTTTGAATACACATTTCCACAAAACGGTAATTATTATTAAAATTGTAGTTAAAAGTAAGGAATGGTTCAGATAACAATAATCCCTTAATAAAATCTTTTACCTTAATTTGGTTAAACCTTAATTGTGACTCTAAAAAAGGTTGAGCTGTTCTACTTAAAATTTGATGTTCACTAAATATTTGGCGATACGCAGCCCAAATTATTTCATCCATCTCCTCTGCTGCTGGAACATCATCTGTACTATATATTTTAGGTTGTTCTTCACCTGGCAAGTATTCAAAACCATCTACTCTTTGATTTTGTGTAGATAATGAGTAATTTAGTAAAGGTATAGACATAAAAACCTCCTAATTGATCTTATAGACAAAATATTGACTTGAATTTATATAAAATATATAAATAATATAGCAATGTAACATGTATAATAACTGTTTGTACCCATAATTTTAGGCTAGATATTATTATATACATGTTCATAATACAATATTATACTAGAATTAATAAACGAAATCATTTTCAATCAATTGATATTCACAAAATATTCTTAATTATTTCTCAAGATTTCAAGTTTAAATTATATATGTTTTATTATCACAAGTAAAAATTAATAAATAATATGGATACTAAAAACCCATTAACTCTCGAACAAGAATTTAAGCTAACTATCTATCGTAAAAAAGTTTATAAACTAAGTGATAAACAAATTAGGCACCATCTGATATTAACCCTAAAACAAATGATAATCAAAGATAATATAATTAAATTTTTTATTAAAAACTCTCTATCTTAATTAGTCTAAATATACTTAACTAGATTAAAAATATTAAATAATGTTAATTTGTTATGGATATGATTGCTTAAATACCTTATATTATATTCACGATACTAATACATCAGCTGAAAAAACATAACAGCTGAAACAGCTAAGTCCTTTATATTAAAATTTAAGGAGAGTTCCATGCTTGATGGATTTTCTAGAGTTGTAATGAATGCAGACGCCAAAGCTGCTTACGTAGGTGGCAGCGATCTACAAGCTCTTAAAACTTTTATTTCAGAAGGTAATAAACGATTAGACGCTGTCAACTCTATTGTTTCTAATGCTAGTTGTATCGTTTCAGATGCTGTATCAGGAATGATTTGTGAAAACCCAGGACTTATAGCTCCTGGAGGTAACTGCTATACTAATCGTAGAATGGCAGCTTGTTTACGTGACGGAGAAATTATTTTAAGATATATTTCTTATGCTCTTCTTGCAGGAGACGCTTCTGTTCTAGAAGACCGCTGCTTAAATGGCTTAAAAGAAACTTATATTGCTCTTGGAGTACCAACTAACTCTTCTGTCAGAGCTGTTAGCATTATGAAAGCTGCTGCCGTTGCATTTGTGACTAATACAGCTTCTCAAAGAAAAATTGATGTAGCTAGCGGAGATTGTTCTGCACTATCTTCAGAAGTTTCTAGCTATTGTGATAGAGTATGTTCTGCTATTAGCTAAATACTATTGAGTATATAAAAAGAGTAAACATAACCTACACATATCTTAATCTAGAGGAGATCAATTATGAAATCAGTTATTACTACAGTAATTAGTGCAGCTGACGCTGCTGGGCGCTTTCCATCTAGTTCAGATCTTGAATCTGTACAAGGAAATATTCAACGCGCTGCTGCAAGGTTAGAGGCAGCAGAAAAACTAGCTGACAATCATGAAGCAGTTGTAAAAGAAGCAGGTGATGCTTGTTTTGGTAAATATTCTTACTTAAAAAATGCAGGTGAAGCTGGAGAAAATCAAGAAAAAGTTAACAAATGTTATAGAGATTTAGATCATTACATGAGATTAGTGAACTATTCATTAGTTGTAGGTGGTACTGGTCCTCTTGATGAATGGGCTATAGCTGGATCTCGTGAAGTATATCGCACATTAAATCTTCCAACTGCAGCTTACATTACATCGTTTGTATTTACTCGTGATAGATTGTGTGTTCCTAGAGATATGTCTGCACAAGCAGGAGTAGAATATACAACTGCATTAGATTACATTATCAATTCTTTATCATAAATGTATATAATCTAATAAAAGATATGCATAAAAAAATTATTATCTAGCAATCAAATTGTCTTACATTAGATAACTTGATTAACAATTAAAACAACTAAAATTAAATATTTTAATTTTGGTTGTTTTTTTATAGCGAATTATTAACGATATATTAATTTAATTAGAATAATATTCAATTAATATATGATATATTTATGATTAATCTGAATTAATCTGAATAAATATATGAACAGCATATTAATGGAAAACAATTGTATCAATATATCTTTCGCACTGTTTCTTGTGAATTTAATGATATATTGGATTAATATAGCATTCAAAAGATCAAAAGTTTTATATAAATTAGGTAATATTATTACTATTAGTATCAATGTATTAATTAGTGCTTCTTTAAGCTTAAGATGGATATCCAATGGCTATTTTCCTTTAAGCAATTTATACGAATCATTAATTTTTCTAACATGGGGACTGAGTTTTTTACAATTAATACTAGAACAACAAAATAAAAGCCCGTTTATTGGTTGTATTACTACACCAATAGGTTTATTTACTATAGGATTTGCAAGCCTTTCATTGCCTAAAAATATGCAACAAGCCTCTCCACTAGTTCCAGCGCTTAAATCTAACTGGCTAATGATGCATGTTAGTATAATGATGATAAGTTATGCAACATTAATACTAGGCTCTTTATTATCTATTCTATTTCTTATTTTATATAACATAAGAAATAGAACAAATAAGAATATGCAGTCAAATAATTCTACACAACAATTAAGTAGAATAACTCTTTTACAAAGTATAGACAATTTAAGTTATCGAATAATTGGACTTGGCTTTCCTTTATTAACTATAGGAATTATAGCTGGAGCTGTATGGGCTAATGAAGCTTGGGGTTCTTATTGGAGTTGGGATCCTAAAGAAACATGGGCTTTAATAACTTGGCTAGTATTTGCAGCATATCTACATTCTAGATTAAATAAAGCATGGAAAGGTGAAAAGCCTGCTATTTTAGCTTCAATTGGTTTTGTGGTTGTATGGATATGCTATTTAGGAGTTAATTTTTTGGGCCAAGGGTTACATAGTTATGGTTGGTTTTTATAAAAATAAATATATTATGTTAATTCTTGTCTAATTTTTACAGAAGTATATAAGATCAACATATAATATAAAATATACTATTTATTAAAATAAAATTTAATATAACAATGAATACACAAACTTTAATTAGTATTATTCCACATACATCTTCTTGGTCTGTATCAAGTTCAATTATTATGATTACTTGTAATCTATTATGTATAGGATTAGGAAGATATGCTATAAAGATTAGAGGACTGGGCCCCTCTATACCTGCCTTAGGTTTACAAGGATTTGGTCTTCCTGAACTATTAGCAACAACAAGCTTGGGGCATATTGTTGGAGCCGGTGCAATTATTGGTTTAAGTAGTATAGGAATAACAAATTAATATAGTAAGCTCGTAATTATTGTATCTTCAAGAACCATATTAAGTAAAGATAATACTAACATCCTTCATAAAAAGTCCCTATTTTACGAAATTTATTATATCTGAGTTTTTTTCTATTGGATGGTAACAGTTTTAATAGAATTTCCAATTCAGCTATTAAAGACTCTTTTAAAATATATGCTGCTTGAGAAGGATTAGCCTGAGATCCACCTATAGGCTCTTTTACTACTTTATCAATTATACCTAATATCTTTAAATCAGCAGAAGTTATTTTTAAGGCCTCTGCTGCATCTAAAGAACGTTTACTATCTTTCCATAAAATAGCTGCACAAGCTTCAGGAGTTGCTACAGTATACACTGCGTATTCAAGCATTAAAATTTTATCACCTATTCCTATTCCTAAAGCACCTCCTGAACCACCTTCTCCTAAAATTGTACAAATAATAGGAACATCTAAAGAGAACATTTCTCTCAGGTTGACAGCAATAGCTTCACCTTGACCTAATTTTTCTGCTTCCATGCCTGCCCATGCACCAGGAGTATCGATAAAAGTCAAAATAGGGAAATTAAATTGATTTGCATGCTTCATTAAACGTAAAGCTTTACGGTAACCTCCTGGAGATGCCATGCCAAAATTTCTTAATACATTATCTTTAGTATCTTTACCTCTTTGATGGCCAATAAAAACAACTGTACGATTATTTAATTTACCTATACCACCAACTAAAGCAGGATCATTTGTCCCTCCTCTGTCCCCATGCAATTCAAGCCATTCATTCATAATATAAGGCACGTAGTCTAAAGTCGTTGGCCTATCTGCTTGACGCACTAAATGCAATCTTTGTAGAGGAGTCAAAGACTGGAATACATCATATTTTAAAATAGATAGTTGTTCTGTAAAGAAAACCAACTCTTGATCTAAAGAAACTGTGTGATAAGTAGATATCTTACTTAGCTGCTGTATTTGGTATTCTAACTCTAGTATAGGTCTTAAAAAATCCAGGGATAAAGCTTTGCGAGTTGTCATAATAAATAAAATGATAACTTAAAAATACTGATTTATAAATTATATTTGCCAGTCTACATCTGGCTAAAAAAGATTTGATACAAATAATCATAAATTAGAATAGTTGTATCAACTATTCTGTCTGTAAGTTCTATAAGCTCATTGGAAATATAAATTGTGTTCTGCAATAATATATTTACCAAATTAAATAATACAGGATCATCAAAACGTTGAGAAATTCTTGTTGCAGCCCTTACTAAATCATCATAATTTAATCCTCTCTCACCTTTTATATAATCATAATGACATAAAAATGAAGATTTCACACAAGACTTAGCAAATACATTCGTATTTTCTATATCTTGACTACTTGTATTATATAAAGGAGTTATATCAACTACTGTATCGTTTAATAAGCCTGTTTGAGTTGTTTCAACTAAAGAATTTTTTGGAATTAGTATAGAAGACATATTAATATTTACCTTAACAAGTACATAATTATATTTAACTTGAATTTTATTAACATAACCAATATTAATACCTCTCATTAAAACTTCAGATCCTTCTTTTAAACCATACCCATTATGAAATAAAATAAAAAAAGAATAACCAGTTTTTTTTTTATATTTAGAATAGAAAACATAATAACCAAAATAAATACAAAAACATAAAATACAATTACATTACTTAAATATTTCCATGTTTGATTTACTTTTGCTTTAATCATAAAAATTCTAACTATACCTTGTAAACAATAAACATAAAAAATAAAATATTCAGTAATGATATCAGTTAACAGGCTATATAGTTGATATCATTTACATGAAATAAGTGCGTGCTTACTATAGATTTATTAGAAGAAGCCTTAATAGAGCATACTATTTCGTAAATATACATAGCCATATCATAAACTGTATCATACTTAGATATTGCAGAACCAATCCCTACAACAGAGGCGCCGTACGAAAATGCTATAGGAGCGGATAAACAATTTATACCAGAAGCTGCAATAATAGGTATATCAATATACTTAGACATGACATAACTTGAAGAAATTGCAGAAGAAGAATTGGTCATTGATGTCATAATACTGGAATTTTGATAGTGCATACTATTCTTTGTTGAATAACCTTCTGTTTGTATTAGAGACACTCCGATTGTTTCAAGAAGAACTGCAAGACGAATTTGCTCTGACAATAATAATGTATGTGGTATAGTTACACATATTGGGGTATTAGGCATTAATTCTCTTGTTTCTTTAGCTAAGTTTAATATTTGTTCAGAAGAAAAAAAGATTTGCCTATCATACAAAACATCAAAATTACCTATCTCCACAATATCAGCACCGTTCATAACACAATCGAATAATTCTAATGGTTCTATTGAAGAAACACAAACAGGAAAACTAGTTACAGATTTAACTATAGATATTATTTTAGGATTAGCAGCGATATCAACATAACTGGCTTGACCGATTTCTGCTGCTTTTGCTATCTTAACTATAGAATCAATAGAAAAATTATTTAATCCAGTTATAATTTTAACTGCTTTTTGTTTAGAAATCTTTTGCTGTAATTCAAATGGTAATAAATTTTTCATAGTTGAAAAAATAATAATTTAGACCTTTAATAAAAATATTCATAAATTTATAATTTACATTAAACTATTTACGAAATTAATCTATTAGATTATTATGCCTTTAACTATGGATAATAACTAATAGATCCACTACATAAATTAATGTAATTATTTAGTATTATACAAATTTAATATGCTAACCCCATACTACGTGTAGTTTCAGCACCTAAATAAACCCGCACACTTAAAAAGTCTGTTGGACATGCTGTTTCACAACGTTTACAACCTATACAATCTTCTGTTCTAGGAGCAGATGCAATTTGACCAGCTTTGCAACCGTCCCAAGGAACCATTTCTAATACATCACACGGACAAGCACGTACACATTGAGTACAGCCAATACAAGTATCATAAACCTTAACATTATGTGCCATGGGATTAACTTTACCTTAATAATAAAAATAACAATAAATCTAATAATATAAATATTATATACAATTAACAGTTCTAAAAATAATTCTTGACCATCTTGCAAAGTATCTTAATCTAAAGTATGCATCAATATATAATAAAAAATTCAAAACTTCATAAAACGTCAAATGATATATCGATTAATTGAGTATCAAACTTTCAGATTATGTCATTTCATGTATAATTGCACTATAAGATGAATAAGAGCTATCAGTCAAAGCTGTATTACCCTCTGATGGTGGAAAAATTTGCCAAAACATAGGTAAAAACTTTGACCAATTTTGCAAAATATATTTAGCCTTCAAACTTTTTGTCTTTATTTCATAAAGCTCTATAAAATTTTTCAATTGCTTTTCACTTTCATAAGTTGCAATTCTCTGATGCTTAACAATCTGACTATTAATTTTAGATACTAAATCATTATTCTCATCTAAAAAATAAGCTAAACCACCAGTCATGCCAGCACCAATATTCCTTCCAGCAGATCCTAATACAATTACTATACCTCCTGTCATATATTCACAAGCATGATCACCAACCCCTTCAATTACAGCCTGGGCTAATGAATTTCTGACCGCAAATCTTTCACCTGCTTGACCACTAACAAATAAATAACCTCCTGTAGCTCCATATAAGCATGTATTGCCAATAATAACTGGTTGCATTTGATCAAGCTGTGTAGTCACTTCTGGAACAACAATTATTTCTCCTCCATTCATGCCTTTACCTACATAATCATTTGCTTCACCTATCAAACTTAAATGCATACCTTTTAAAATGAAAGCACCAAAACTTTGGCCTGCTACACCTTTGAAATCTAATTGTAAATTACCCTTAAAACTATTATTGCCATATTTTTTAGCTATAAAACCAGATATCCTCGCACCTACAGTTCTATCAGTATTGGCAATATTAACTTTCTTAATTACATCTTCCTGCTTCTCAATAGCTTGCAATATAAATGGGTCAACTAATAATAAATCATCTAATACATTACCATTATTATGTATTGAAGTATGTGAACGAAGATTGTAATTATATGGAGGAGAGTTCAATAATGGAGCCAAACTTAAATAATTTGTCTTATATAAACCTCGATATTTATATTGAATTAATTCTGTATGACCTATAATCTCTGCTAAAGATGAATAACCTAAATGAGATAAAATACCTCTGACCTCTTGAGCAATATAAATAAAAAAGTTAACTAAATCAGCTGGTATACCAGGATAACGTTTACGTAAATCTTCCCGCTGAGTTGCTACACCTACAGGACAATTATTAGTATGACATATACGAGCCATAATACAACCAGTCGCTATCATAGCGACTGTTCCAAAACCAAATTCTTCTGCACCCATTAAAGCTGCTAAAACTATATCTTTACCTGTTCTCAAACCACCATCTACTCTTAGAACAACTCTATCCCTTAACTGATTATCTACCAAAGTTTTATGAACTTCTGATAATCCTAATTCCCAAGGAGATCCCGCATGCTTAATTGAGCTTAAAGGAGATGCACCCGTTCCACCATCATGCCCAGAAATCTGAATAATATCAGCATTAGCTTTTGCAACACCTGCAGCAATGGTCCCAATTCCTATTTCCGCAACTAACTTAACAGAGACTTGTGCCTCTGGGTTGATTTGATGTAAGTCAAAAATAAGCTGTGCTAGATCTTCAATAGAATAAATATCGTGATGGGGAGGAGGAGAAATCAAAGTAACACCAGGTTTACAATTACGTAATTTAGCAATATAAGGGCTGACTTTTTTGCCAGGTAACTGTCCGCCTTCTCCTGGTTTTGCCCCTTGAGCGATCTTGATTTCCAGCTGTTTAGCATTCATTAAATATTCAGGTGTAACACCAAAACGTCCAGATGCAATTTGTTTAATAGCTGAACTAGCAATATCATTACTTTTAAGACCCTTTAAATGAGAAAAACTATTAGACATACCTGAAGAATCTATATCCAAAATAGGGTAAAATCGAGTATGATCTTCTCCACCTTCACCAGAATTAGACTTTCCGCCAAGTCTATTCATAGCTATAGCTAAAGTTTCATGTGTTTCGCGAGATAATGCTCCTAAAGACATCCCACCTGTACAAAATCTTTTTACAATAGATTCAATTGATTCTATTTCATCAAGTGCTATTGAATTTTTATTATTTACAAAGTCTAATAAATCTCTTAAATTAGTAGGTGGACGATCTTGCAATAAATTCTTATACCTATTGTAAAGATTAATATCCTGATTACGAACAGCTTTATGTAATGTTTTAGACATTTCCGGATTATTTACATGATACTCAGCACTTGGTCTATATTGTACATATCCTAGATTAGGCAATTTTTTAGATTTCTTCAAGTTAATTATATTCTTATAAGAATCCAATGTACTAGCAGCTAATTCTTTTAAGGTAATACCATTTAAAGATGAAGTTGTACCTTTAAAAGCTAAATTCACTATATCTTTACCTAAACCTAATATCTCAAATATCTGAGCACCATGATAGCTAGATAATAAAGAAATTCCCATTTTAGATAAAATTTTCAATAAACCTGTTTCTATGGCACAACGATAGTTATGTTGTGCTTCTGTCAAAGTAATTTTAGACAGTTTATCTATAGACATCAATTTTTGGGTTCTTGGATTATGCCACCATTGTCGAACTGTCAAAAATGCCATATATGGGCATATAGCGCTTGCTCCATAACCTATCAAGCAAGCAAAATGATGAGTACTCCAACATTGAGCAGTCTCAACAATTATGGATACCTTATGCCTTAAATTTTGAGATATTAAATAATGATGAACAGCACCAACTATTAGTAGTGGTGGTAAAAATGCTTTTGTTTCATCTATTACATCTATACGATCACTTAATATAATAATTTCAGAACCTTGATCTATTAATTCAACCGTTTTTTCACAAATCTCTGTAATTCTATTAATAAAATTCATATTATCAGAATTTTGTATAAAAAACGTACTAATCACAGAAACAACTAAACCATATTGACTTAATTGTTCAATTTCCATTTCATTTAAAATAGGAGAATCTAGTTTTATAGATTTAGCCATATAATCATTAGGTTCTAAAAAATTGCCCTTAGATCCTAAATAAGTTGTTAATGACATAACTAAACTTTCTCTTAAAGGATCAATAGCAGGATTAGTTACTTGAGCAAAACGTTGCTTAAAAAAATCGTATAGTAAATGAGGCTTTTCTGACAATATAGCCAAAGGAATATCATCTCCCATACAAAAAGTAGGTTCTTTAGCTGAACTAGCCATATGCTCTATTACTAATTCTACATCTTCATTTGTATAACCAAACGCTGTATGCAAACGCATCATTGTAGAAAAGTCAAGAATAGAATCTTGTATATAATTTTCCGGCTGTAAATGTTTTTGGTATGTATCAAGCCATTTTTTATAAGGAAATTTATTAGCAATAGATTGTTTAACAGTCCAATTATCTAAAATCAGATTGTTGACCATATCAACACATATCATCTGACCTGGGCCTAACCTACCTTTATGAGTTATTTCACCTAAATTTTTATCTAAGACACCAACCTCCGAAGACAAACTAATAAAACCATTATTAGTAATAATATAGCGAGCAGGCCGTAATCCATTTCTATCTAAAGTTGCTCCAACAATTTTACCATCACTAAAAACTACTAAGGCAGGTCCATCCCACGGCTCTTGAAGATTATTATAATATTCATAAAAATCTACAATTTCTGGAAAATTTTCTAAAGCTGGTTGATTTTTATAAGCTTCCGGAATTAAAATCATTAAAGATTCTTGAGGGCTTTTACCTGATTGTATCAATAATTCTAATACAGCATCTAAATTTGCTGAATCACTATTATTAAAATTAGTAATTGGTCTTAAAGAATCAAAATCTTCTGAAACATAGCTTTGTTGAAACAAAGATTCTTTTGATTGCATCCAATTAAGATTACCTAATAAAGTATTAATTTCTCCATTATGTGCCATAAACCTCATAGGCTGAGCTAAAGGCCATTTAGGCATTGTGTTAGTACTAAACCTTCTATGATACATTGCAAAATTACTTTCATAATTGATGTTACACAAATCTAGGTAATATTTAGATAAAACTTCAGATTGAACCATTCCTTTATAAACAATAATACGAGAAGAAAAAGAACAAAAATAAAACTGTTTATTAAGATTTAAATGAGACTGAGAAATTAATTTTTCTATTTTTTTTCTTGTAATAAATAAAGATTTTTCTAATGTATCACCAAATAAATTTTCAGAATGTATAAAGAATTGCATTACTAAAGGTTGATTAACTTTAGCTTGAATACCTAATACACTTTCATCAACAGGAACAATACGCCATTTCAAAAAGCTAAAACCATTTAAACCAATAACCCATTCTATTATATTTTGTATAGATTCCATTTTGTCTCTTGGCATAAACAACATAGCAACACCAATTTGATTAATTTTCTTGTCCGTTACATAATCTGATAACATTTTCCATGGAATTTGAGTCATAATTCCGGCTCCATCTCCAGAAACTCTGTCAGCACTACAACCACCCCTATGCTCCATACAATTTAATGAGTTCAAAGCTTGTTGAACAATATTATGAGATGGCGCATGTTCAATACGGGTTATAAAACCAACTCCACAGGCATCCCTTTCAGAAAACATAAAAGGATATTTATATAAGTTATTCAATTGATAGTTATAATATTTTGATGCTTGCATATGTAATTCTTATTTTTTGTTTTATTTTAAGATTATATATTGTTCATATATTATTAAACCTGAATTGATGTTTTTAGCAGTTATCATAGATATACAATATGAAAAATATCTAAACTCTTAAAAACAATACAGTAGAAATAAAAGATTGTTACTGTATTTCATTAAAAATAAAATATGACTATTGGTATAGTATTACATATATTAAAATAAAAGATGCATATGTAAGACTAAATTCTAATCTTTAAATAACTTATTTATAAATACTAGTTAATTAATTCATTTTAATTTTAAGAAATATCAAATATCAATATGTATAATCAAATCAAACTACATGAAGTTATATATAAAACAGAAGAGTTGTTAAACATGTCTGATAATCGTTATAAAATAACTATTCAAATAGCAAATCGGGCTAAAAGAAAGAAATATGAAGACCTAGATATTATAGACGACCCAAATATTAAACCTATTATTCGCTCTATACTAGAAATGGTCGATGAAATAAAACAGCCTGAAATCATAGGTGATTAAATGTATTAATTATTACAGATGGTATGCACTTGTAATATTTTGTAAAAGAAAAGTTACTATATATGAGTATAATAATTTAATAAGTACTAATCAATATAAATTAAAATTTAGATACTATTATCTATGCAAATCTCAGATTAGTTCTTTGTTATTAAATTATTACAAATATTTCTAGTTCAAGGAGAATATTGATATGTTAGACGCATTTGCTAAAGTTGTAGCGCAAGCTGACACTAGAGGAGAATTTTTAAGCAATACACAATTAGATGCTCTAGCAAAAATGGTCGCCGAAGGCAATAAAAGACTTGATATTGTAAATAGAATCAACTCCAATGCTTCTTCTATTGTAACAAATTCTGCACGTGCTTTATTTGCAGAACAGCCACAACTTGTACAACCTGGAGGTAATGCATATACTAGTCGTAGAATGGCAGCTTGTCTAAGAGATATGGAAATTGTTTTAAGATATGTCAGTTACGCTATGACTGCTGGTGATTCAAGTGTACTAGATGATAGATGTTTAAATGGTTTACGAGAAACATATCAAGCTTTAGGAACTCCTGGAACATCTGTTGCTGTTGCTATACAAAAAATGAAAGAAGCATCAGTAAGTTTAGCAAATGATTCAAATGGAATAACCACAGGAGATTGTAGCTCTTTAATAGCTGAATTAAGCGTATACTTTGATAGAGCGGCTGTTGCAGTCGTATAAAACTTTACAATAATAAATCAACTCTACAACAAAACTCGGAATCATTAGAACAAGGAAATTAAAATTATGAAAACACCTATAACAGAAGCAGTTGCATCAGCAGATAGCCAAGGTAGATTCTTAAGCAATGGTGAATTACAATCAATTAATGGACGTTATCAAAGAGCATCATCTAGCTTAGAGGCGGCAAGATCATTAACAAGTAATGCTCAAAGATTAATTACAGGAGCTGCTCAATCTGTTTATACAAAATTTCCATTTACTACTCAGATGCCAGGACCAACTTACGCATCTAGTGCAATAGGAAAAGCGAAATGTGCACGTGATATAGGATATTACTTAAGAATGACAACATACTGCCTTGTTGTAGGAGCAACTGGACCTATGGATGAATATCTAATAGCAGGATTAGAAGAAATTAACCGTAGTTTTGAACTATCACCAAGCTGGTATATAGAGGCACTACAATATATAAAAAACAGTCACGGTCTCTCAGGACAAGCTGCTAATGAAGCAAATACATATTTAGACTATGCTATTAATGCATTAAGCTAAATATATTTATAATTTAATAAAAATTACTATTAAAAACAACACCATATGTATATATCATTATATATGCATATGGTTTATATAAAATTTAATTGTTTATATCAAAATAAAATATTCAAATTAAAATAGTATATATTATAGTTAACAAAATTTATATTTTTGATAATATAGATTTAAATTTAATTAATAAACATAATTAAGATATTTTTGTTTTCAATAGAAAGTATTGCTATAAATTTTCATTCTTATTTTATACTATGAAACCTATTATTTTAACTATTCTTGACGGTTGGGGATATTCAGAAACAACAAAAGGAAATGCCATTCAGCTAGCAAACACGCCTACAATAGATAAATTATGGGCGAATTGCCCACATACCTTATTAAATGCTTCAGGACAAGATGTAGGATTACCTAAAGGACAAATGGGCAACTCAGAAGTAGGACATGCAACTATTGGAGCTGGGAGAATTATTAACCAAGATTTAGTGCGTATCAGTAAATCTATTCAGGACCAATCATTCTTCAATAATAAGACTATTAAAAATATCTGCGAACAAATCAAAAAGGATAATACAAAACTACACTTAATTGGACTTTGCTCAAATGGAGGGGTACATTCTCATATTACACATTTATTTGCGTTACTTGATATAATTCAAAAATATAATATTGAAGTTTGCATACATGCTATTACGGATGGTCGAGATACCTCACCATATAAATCAAAAATATTTATTGAGCAAATTTGCAATTATATTAATAAGTTACATAATATAAACATTTGCACATTAAGTGGAAGATATTACAGTATGGATAGGGACTGTCGTTGGTCAAGAACAGAAAAAAGTTATAACTTGTTACTTAATGATAAATTAGAGTATAAGATGAATGCTGTATTAAAGATTAATGAATATTATAAACAAAATATATCAGATGAATTCATACCTCCTACTAGATTGCATAAAGGAAGCATTGACAATAATGATGGTATTATTTTTTTTAATTTTCGGCCAGATAGAATGCGTCAATTGTTACATTCATTTACTAAATCTACATTCAAAGGATTTAATACAAAAAAATTTAACAATTTAAAAATTGTTACACTGACACAATATGACCCTAGTTTAAATATAAAAACAGCATTTCCTCCGCAAAAAAATATCAACTTTATTGGACAAATAATTTCTAAACATGGTTTAAAACAATTAAGATTAGCTGAAACAGAAAAATATGCACATGTTACTTATTTTTTTAATGGTGGCATTGAAGAGCCTTTCCCTGGTGAGGATAGAGAACTCATACCCAGCCCACAAGTTGACACCTATGACTTGTCCCCAGAAATGTCGGCTGAAGAACTAACTTCAAGAGCAATTAGTGCTATAAATAAAAATATATACGCATTAATTGTTATCAATTATGCGAACCCAGACATGGTAGGTCATACAGGTAATCTATCAGCTACTATACAGGCTATTAATACAATCGATAAATGCATTAAGAAAATTTGGACAATATCTCAAAGTATGAACTATACACTTATCATCACAGCAGATCATGGTAATGCAGATCATATGCTAGATGAATCGAATCAACCATGTACATCCCATAGCACCAATCCTGTTCCATTCATATTAGCAGAACCATCTAATCAATCTAGTTTGGACAATAATGATTTAAGAAGTAACGGCAATTTAGCAGATATTGCACCAACTATTTTAGACTTATTCAATCTAGATACTCCTGATGAGATGAATGGTAAATCGTTATTAACAACTAAAAAAATAATCACACATAATTAATTTTTTATAAAATTTTATCAATACACATATAGAAAAATTATCATTTTTAGATTTTCAGAATTACAGTAATAAAATAAAATATATATACATGAACTTATCTAATTCATTTAATTATATCATCAATCTACCACTGGATAATTTAGACTCATTTAATGAACAGACCTATCATTTAATCCCTCCTGAATGGAGATTTATACTTATGAGTGACGGATCATTTACTCAAAATTTAAACTCATTAACGGGACAACAAATTATCACTTGTCCAACATATATTAAGCGGCAATATATAACCTCAAAAATGAAAATAAGAAAAGTTTATTTACAAGATACTTCAAAAAGAAATCTCGCATTTGCTCAATCTAATTGGGTATTACAAATAAATAATAAAATATATAAAACTTTAAATAACAATCAGCCTATAGGAAAATCTTTAATAAAACATAAAACAGATATTTATAAAGACATACATGAAATATACTATGTATACTCTATATATTTAGAGCATATATTTAATAGTGCAGAACCTATCTGGGGCAGAAAATATACTATATATCATGAAGCCCAACCTATTACAACCATACAAGAATTTTTTTCTCCTTATATCATATCATTTTTCTAATTTTAATTATTAATATGCTAAATTTTTTTAAAAAAAATGAGTTAAATAAATTTCAAAATACAATTGATGAAATTAATCAAATAGGACATGTATTACAACATTACTCAAACTTAAAACTAAAACAACAAACCGAAAAACTGAAAAAACAACTGAATCAAAGCTATAATTTCACACAAATATTACCAGAATCTCTTGCAACTGTTAAAGAAGCTATTAAAAGATCTACAAACATGACTTTATTTGATGTACAATTAATAGGCAGTATTGTATTGCATCAAGGGAAAATAGCAGAAATGAAAACAGGAGAAGGGAAAACTATTGTTGCTATTACTACAGCATACTTAAATGCTTTAACCTGTCAAGGTGTACATATTATTACAGTTAACGAATATTTAGCTCAACGAGATTCAGAACTAGCTCAAAAAATCTGTTCATATCTTGATTTGAAAGTAGGATTAGTAACACATTCGATGAGTTATGAAGAAAAACAACAAGCATATAATTGTGAAATTACATACATTACAAATAGTGAATTAGGATTTGATTATCTTAGAGATAATATGGCAATAGACATTAATCAAATAGTACAAAGGGGGTTTAATTTTGCTATTATTGATGAAGTAGATTCTATATTAATTGACGAAGCAAGAACGCCACTTATTATATCTGGCCCTTTTGACATAGAAGCAAATAAATATGAAAAATGTACCTCTATAGCCAATTTACTCGACAATAATCTAGATTACCAAATAGATGAAAAAACAAAAAATATTACTCTAACCGAAAAAGGTATTAGTAAATGTGAACATATTTTGAATATTGATAATCTTTATAATATTAATAATTCTTGGATACAATACCTATTAAATGCTTTAAAAGCGAAAGAACTGTTTTTAAAAAATCAACATTATATTGTTAAAAATAATGAGATTATTATTGTTGACGAATTTACAGGTAGAATCATGCAAGGTAGAAGATGGAGTGATGGATTACACCAAGCAATTGAATCAAAAGAAGGCATTCCTATTCAACAAGAGAATAGAACTCTTGCATCAATTACATATCAAAATTTATTTTTATTATATAAAAAATTATCTGGCATGACTGGTACAGCTAAAACAGAAGAAACTGAGTTAGATAAAATATATAATCTTGAAGTACTAGAAGTGCCTACAAATAAGCCATGTAGAAGACAAGACTTGCCAGACTTAGTGTATAAAACAGAATACAAGAAATGGCAATCCATAGCAAATGAATGTTTTGATATGTATCATATAGGTCGACCAACACTTATAGGTACAACTAATGTAGAAAAATCTGAATTACTAGCGAAGATATTAACAGCATTCAAAATACCCTTTAATTTATTAAATGCAAAACCTGAAAATGTCGCACGAGAAGCAGAAATAATCACACAAGCAGGAAGAAAAAAAACTATAACTATATCAACAAATATGGCTGGTAGAGGGACCGATATTATCTTAGGCGGAAACCCTGAAGCTCTGTCAAAACTTATACTAAACCAGTATTTACAAAATAAACTAGGATTAACTGTAAAATATGCACTCAATAGAGTGGATAATAAAATTCATACTATAATCAATAATTATATATTAAATATACACAAATTAGATATTTCTAAAGATAAACATATAAATTCACAAAAAGTAAATAATTATATCGAGAAAGTAATTAGTAATAAACATATAATAAACAATGAAGAAAAAAATTTACAACAAATTTATTTACATATCTTAAATGAATATAATCAGATCTGTTATCAAGAAAAACAAGAAGTTTTAGAATTAGGAGGACTATATGTAATCGGTACAGAAAGACATGAATCGAGAAGAATAGATAATCAATTAAGAGGCAGAGCAGGCAGGCAAGGAGATATAGGTGCATCACGTTTTTTTCTAAGCTTACAAGATAATCTTCTGAGAATTTTTGGTGGAGATAAAATATCTCAACTTATGGAGAACTTAAATATTGATGACGATACTCCTATAGAATCCATTATCTTGAGTAAAAGCTTGGATTCTGCACAAAAAAAAGTAGAATCTTATTTTTATGATATAAGAAAACAACTATTTCAATATGATGAAGTAATAAATAACCAGAGGCAAGCAATATATGCAGAAAGAAAAAGAATATTAGAATCTAACTTTACTAGGGACTGCATAATAGAATACGCTGAAAGTACTATAGAAGAAATATTAATTACATTTTATCAAGAAGATAATATCAAAAACAAAAAAAATATTATCAAAAAAACATATAAATTACTTAACTTAACTGAAAATTTCAACTTAAAAGCTTGGAATAGTATGAATTATAAGCAAATTAAAGAGTTCTTATATGAGCAATTACGTATTAGTTATGATCTTAGAGAAAGTTATTTAGAACAACTAAGACCTGGGTTAATTAGAAAACTAGAAAAATATTACTTATTACAACAAATAGATAAAGCATGGCAAGATCACTTAGACAAAATGGCTGTACTCAGAGAATCTATTGGATGGAGAAGCTATGGTCAACAAGACCCTTTAATAGAATATAAGAATGAAGCATTTTCCTTATTTATTAATATGGTCACATACATAAGACAAACTGTTACATACTTAACTATGCGTTCACGTTTAATTATAAATATAAATAATTAAAAAATTTATTATATTTTTCTTTTTACTCCAAAACTTGACATAACTCATAAAATTTATTAATGTATGATCATATGAAAAAGAGTACAAGTATACCTTAACACACAATTAATAAAGCCCCCATCGTCTAGAGGCCTAGGACATCTCCCTTTCACGGAGGTAACGGGGATTCGAATTCCCCTGGGGGTATTAATACTAAATCATAAATAAACAAAGTAAAATGTATATATTCAGATATATTATTTTTTTGTATTTTCTATATTTATACAAGTCTTCAACTGCTGACAAAATCTTCCTAACGAATCTAATGTTTCTTGTGGAAATTTACCCATCATTTGACTAATCATAGCACTACCAACCACTATAGCATCTATATTCCAATTCATGATTTGTTGTACTTGATCAGTAGTATTAATACCAAAACCTAGCATTATTAACTTACTTGTTTTACTTTTAATACTATCAGCTAGATGCTTGATTTTTACATTAATATCATCTCTGAGACCTGTAACTCCATAGCTACTAACTAAATAAATACAGCCTGGTGATTTAGATAATATTAATTGAATTCTAGATTCCGAACTAGTTGGAGCAATAAATAATATTAACTCTATACTATAACAATCGCATAATTCTATTATATAATCCACTTCTTCTAATGGTAAATCTGGAATAATTAATCCTTTCGCACCAGCTGTAGAGATTTCACTAATAAACTTATCAACCCCTCTAACTAAAATAGGATTATAATAAGTAAATATAATTATAGGAGCATTTACATCAGGTATTACTGTTTTCAAAATATATAATACTTGCTCAATATATATCCCTTGCTGTAAAGCAACCTGAGATGCTTCTTGAATAATAGGGCCATCTGCTAAAGCATCAGAGTAAGGTATACCTAACTCAATAATATCTGCTCCCTTTTTATCTAAAACTTTTAAAGCCTGTATACATATATTAATATTTGGATAACCTGCTGTAATAAATGGAACTAAAGCACAAGAAGAACTTTTATTACGCAAACAATTTGTTATTACATTCATATTCTGATTTAGAAAAAATTAAAATTTAGAAATTGGGTTGCCCGGGATTCGAACCCGGAACTAATCGGTTAAAAGCCGAGTACTCTACCATTGAGTTAGCAACCCTCGAAACTATATATCAAATAAATAACACAGTATTGCTATAATAGCAAGTTTTTAGAATTAGCTATATTATTCAAAAAAAGGTATATTTTCATGACTACTACCTATTTACATGATAAATTCATAAGTATTATACTAAAATGTCAACAATTAAGCAAACCTATATCAATATTAATTGCTCTATCTGGTGGAAAAGATTCTTTATGCTTAATAAAATTAGTAGAAGACTTTAATAATCTTTATAATTACTTTCACAAGATAGAATATATTTATATTGATCACCAATGGAGAAATGATTCACGAAAACATATTAAGCATTTACTGAATTATACTAATACAACAAGTAATAATACATACGTATATCAAATACATATGATACATATGTCAGAATCAACTATAAGAAGAATAAGATATCAAATTATAATTCAACATGCTATTAAAAATAAAACACAAATTATTTTTACAGGCCATAATGAAACAGATCAATTAGAAACATTTTTATTGAATTTAGTTAGAGGAACAGGATTAGAAGGGCTAAGCAGCTTACCATTAATAAGACAAATAAAACATTATATACAAATTATTAGACCTCTAATTAAAATGAATACAGGGGACATATTATGGTTTTGTCATAAATTTAATTTACCTCTATGGTCTGATAAAACAAATTTTTATTACTCAAACTGCAGAAATCGTATAAGATATGAATTATTGCCTTATTTGAAGGCATATTTTTGTCCTAAAACAGAATATAATATTATTAATTTCTTAAATCTATCATCTATAGAAAATGAATATATCAAACAGAATGCTATAAAATTATATATTACTAGTCGACATTCATACTATATAGCAATCAATTATAAATTTATAAAAGATCAACATCTTGCTTTAAAGAGAAGGACACTTTATTTATTTTTTTACTATAATTTCAATAAATATTTGAATAACAATATTTCAAACCAATTACTAGAATATATGTATATAAAACACCAAAGAAAAGCAAGAATAATATGGGAACAATTAAGGATTACCATATATAAAAATTGGATTTACGTTCAATAATTGCAATACATTTGTATACTTCATCAGTTTAAATAAATTTATCTATTCATAATAACTATTGAGAACTTTAGAGATATTTATTTATTAAGTCACATAATTCTTATAAAAAAATAGTATAATAAATATAACATGTAGTATAATATATAAATTTAAAGGATAAGCAGATTATGATTAATTGGCAAGTTATAGGCCAACTAACTTCACTAGCTATTATTGTATTAGTAGGGCCAGCTGTAATTATTTTATTATCATTACGTAAAGGTAACTTATAAAAATATCTTTTTAAACACAATAGAAATATTAATGTAATAATATGCAGACAAACTATAAACTTAGTCTGCATGCAAGCTGACAATTAGTATACTAACACTAACCTATGCAATCTAATAAAACATTAGTATTAATTTCTTGATTAGTTCCAGCAAATTCACTATCTCGAGACAAAAATAACATACAATGACACTCTTTTCTTTCTCTCATAGGTACACATGGACAATTCCAATATGAACTTAAAACCTCTTTAGATTTGTCTTCATAATGTCGACAAGGACATAAAGGAGAACCATAGGAATCTTTATGCCTAGCTAAACCTTCTATAACTACAGCTGTTACACTAACATCCGAACAAAAAAATGTACCTGTTCTTTTAGCGTATGCTTCTGAGAACTTACGCATAGCTTCTAGACTATCAGGGAAAAATTTAGAATTCATGTTTTTATAAATAATACTTATATGCAGATAATAATTTATAACTCTTTGTTATATTATAATTATAACAATCTATTATAATTATATTATTTTCTAAATATTAAATTTTGCAATATTTGGATTATAAAACAAAATAAACCTAGTATTATTAGATTAACAACAATAATAATTAACCATAAAATTAATTTAAAATACAAATATTATTGTTTAATAAGCAATTAGAATAATTTATAATTTTTTCTATTATCATACTTAATATGACAGCATCTTATTTACCATCTATATTAGTACCTTTAGTAGGGATAATCTTTCCTGGTATAGGCATGGCTTTACTATTTCTATATATCGAACAAGAAAACATATCTTAGATATATAATTCAGCTGAAGTCGCAAATTTATAAGCCACCTTTATATTAAAATTGAAAGGTGGCTTCACTATATTTACAATTTTAAAACCCTATAACCAATACAGAAATCTTATATACTTATAATGAAGAGCCAATACCAGAGTAAGAACCATAAATAAAAATTCCTAAAACAGTAATTACTGCAATACCACCCACTGTAGCAACTAACCACAAAGGCACTCTACCTGTACCTGCCATTTTTTTACCCCTAATTATAATAAAAATTAACTATACGAATATATTGATTAATTAAAAAAATAACTTGAAAACAACACTGCAAGCACAAAAATCAATAGTAATCCCCAAAATAGAGATGTACGATTTAATTCTACAGGCTCTTTATTTGGATTAGGACCACTCATGTTATATCTCCTACCTTTATCTTTGAATAAATTGCATAGATGTAATCGCACCTAAAAAAAAGACTGTTGGTATAGCTATTCCATGTATAGCTAACCATCTAAAAGTAAAAATCGGATATGATATTGGCTGATTTGAATTACCTCTTGTCATATATATTATCTTAATTCCTTATATTTAAATTAAATACCTTTAGTTAAATCTTCTAATTCTTGTTTAGCACTAAAACGATCGTTAACTAATGGAACTTGTTGACGATCTTGAGTAAAATATTCATTGGGTCTTGGAGTACCAAAAACATCATATGCTAAACCGGTACTAACAAATAACCAACCAGCAACAAATAGTGATGGTATAGTAATACTGTGAATAACCCAATAACGTATGCTAGTAATAATATCAGAAAAAGGACGTTCTCCAGTTGATCCTCCTGACATAATCAATACCTCCTATAAATAAGAATACAGAAACTATAATAATATAATTTATTAATTTAAGTTAAATTAGAAAGCAAATACTAATAGAAATAATATATGTACAATCTAATTTTATAATACACTTTATATTTTCGTCGTTATAAATATATATATATTATACTAGCTCAATAAATAAATCCAAACAAAAGATTGCATATTCATCGAATAAAATTAATATATATTTTCTAGCTTATGTATTTTAAATTAAACCAAATACTAGTGCCGACATTTAATTGACTTTGAACAACTACATTAATATTATATTTACATAGTATATTTTTAACTATGGATAATCCTAAACCTGTTCCTTCTAAAGTATGAACATTATTTTCTATCCTTACAAATCTATCAAAAATAGCTTTTTGATCTTCTTCAGCAATACCAATTCCTTCATCAATAATTTCAACCCTAACTACGTTTTGAAGATCTATATCTAAATAATAGCCATAAGAATATATTAATTTATAAACTCTTAAAACAATTTTGCTATTACAAGGAGAAAATTTCAAAGCATTATTTAATATATTAGATATTACTTGCACGATAGAACTTTCATGTGCTAAAACATAATTAACATCTTGATCTAATTCAATTATCAACTGAATATTATTCTTATTAGCTACAATTTGAGAAGTATTGACAACATTATACAAAGTTTGAGCTAAATCTATATAATCTAATTTATAATCATACTCGGATTCTAAAACAGATAAATCTAAAATATCATTAACTAACGATGATAGACGCTTAGTTTCGTTATTAGCAATAGTTAAAAAGTTAATCTTTTCTGTTTGATCCAATGTGTCATTATAATCAATCAATGTCTCAAGAAATGAACCTATGTTACATAGAGGTGTTCTTAATTCATGGGATATATTACCTATGAACTGATTCTTAGCTTCATTTAATTTTGCTTCCTTACTTATATCCTGTATTATTATAACAACACCCGTTAAAACCTTTAATATTCTATCTAATAAAGTTGTCAATAAAAAACGACAGATTCTCTTTGAATTATAGTCTAAATTAATATAAACTTCTTCTGTTTGTGATTTGTTGGTACTTATATAACTTGACTCAACTAATTTATTTAATATTGGTAAAAGAGCTTCATTGACATGAATAGGCAAATAATTACAAATAGATGCTCCTGTTAAATCAATATTAAACCAGTCAAAAATATCTTGTGCTGTTTTATTCACAAACAATATTCTAAGTTCAGCATCAACTAAAATAGTACCATCCGCTATTATAGATACAATTGTCTCTAATTTATTTTTTTCTGATATAATTTTATCTACATTTTTCTTTTCATAAGACTGCAATTTTTCAGCCATCTCATTAAAACTGGTAAATAAGACACCTAATTCACCATTAGTGGGTAAATTTAATCTTTGATAAAAATTACCTGAAGCAATATTTTGAATACCTAATAAGAGTTTCTTCTGGGGAGCAGCCATTACTAATGCATTGAATGCAACTCCTATAAATAACATTAACCAAACTAATACAAAAACAAAAATACTCAAATCTCTTATTAATCTAGATGGAGAAAGTCTTGTATTTAAATCTATACCTAAATCTAAACTACCCAAAGTATGTCCTGATTTTGTTAAAGGAATAAGCATATCGATAATATCATGATTTAAGATTTTGTTTGAATTAATCAAAGGTATATTAAATAAAAATTCTTTATTTTCTAACTGCAATAAACTTTGATGTAATTGTAATATATTTTGAATTTTTGTGTTATATATAGGTAATCCTAATAATAAATTGCCATATTGATCAAAAAACAAAATATATCTAATACTAGATGTACTTAAATATATCTTTTCTAAAAAATAAGCTATATCTTTTTGATCATTAAGATCAATTGAATCTATAATATTAGAAGCCAATAAAAGACCTAAATCTTTACAAAACCGTCTGCCTGCAATCATCGAATCTTCTTGAAATATAGTTAAAGACCAAAAAGTCAAACTACTCATAACCACAGAAATCATTAAAGTAACAAGGACTATAAAGCGATTGAAACTAATATTAAAATGAAATTTAGAACATGTTTGAAGTATTTTACGATACATACCTTTAACTCATAAATATTATGAACTAATAATTCTATAAAGCTTTAACTGAACTTCCTATTTTATTAAACATAATATAAGATAATAAAAAATCAAAAATAAAAATACTTAGTAGAGATGTAACAACTGATAAAGTGGTTGACTGCCCAACCCCTTTTGCACCACCATTAGCTGTTAAACCCCAAAAACAACTAATTAAAGAAATTAAAAAACCAAATATTAAAGTTTTAAATAGAGATTTAAATATATCTTGAATGACTAAAGATGATAAAGAAGATAGAAAGAATATCTGAGGATGTATATTGTATATAGTAAAACAAATAAAAGAACTACTAAATAAACTCGTAGTAAAAGAAATAATATTTAAACATGGCAGCATTAAAAGACAAGCTATAACTCTTGGAAGTACTAAATAACTTAATGGATTTGCTTCTAATATATAAAGCGCATTTAATTGCTCTGTTATACTCATAGTAGCTAGTTCAGATGTGAAATATGATCCTATACGACCAACTATAATCACAGATGTTAAGACAGGAGATAGTTCACGTATAAATGAAATAGTTAAAATAGAACCTACCAAACTTATAGCATTAATATACAAGAATTCTTTAACAATTTGTATTGTAAACACCATACCGATAAAAAATGCTGTAATTATAACTATACTTAAAGAATCAGGCCCAACTATTTTCATTTGTTCCAAAATATTAATGTAAATACTATTTAACAATTGAACTTTAAAAATCTTATTGATTATATAGCATAAATAAGGCTTAAAATCATTAAACATAACTTAATTGAAAATCTAAAAAATAAAAATAATTTTAATAAACAATTAAATAAATAATAAATATTTATTGTTATATTGTTAGAATTACTAAAATATTTTATTTCACTAGTCTTATTAGTTGCATTTTTGTAAAAAATGTATTAGTGTAATTTCAGAAGGGCGGTTAGCTCAGCGGTAGAGCGCCTGCCTTACAAGCAGGTGGTCACTGGTTCAAATCCAGTACCGCCTATCATTATAAAACTCATCTATCATAATTGGGCTCATCGTCTAATGGATTAGGACAGGGACCTTCTAAGTCTCTAATGTAGGTTCGAATCCTACTGAGCCTATTTTAATATACTCTCCACAACTTCTTGAACTTTATTACCTGAATCAATAGTTTCTAAAGGATCTTTTCTTAATCGATGCCTTAAACATAATGTGATAACAGTTTTAATATCATCGATATCAACATTAGTTCTGTTATTATAAGCTGCAAGAGCTTTTGCAGCTCTGTTTGTAACGATATCCCCTCTTAAACCATCTACATCTAGAGTACCACAAACTTCTGATATTTTAACTCTCAAATCATAATCAATAGTTACATTTGATAACCTGTCTTGAGCTGTTACAATAGAAGATTTTAATTTATCTTGTTGCTCTTGAAATTCTTGTAAACATAGATAAGGATTACTATCAAATTTGCTTCTTTGCTCTACTATCTTAACTCTTAATGATGGTTCTTTAACTGTCCTAATTTCTGCATGCATACCAAAACGGTCTAGCAACTGAGGTCTCAGCTCTCCTTCTTCAGGATTCCCTGATCCTACCAAAACAAATCTAGCTGGATGTCTTACAGATATACCTTCCCGCTCAACTGTATTCCAACCAGAAGCAGCTGCATCTAATAAAATATCTACTAGATGATCATCTAATAAGTTAACTTCATCAACATAAAGAATACCTCTGTTTGCTTTCGCTAATAGTCCTGGTTCAAAAGTTTTAATTCCCTCTGTTAAAGCTTTTTCAATATCTATTGTACCGCACACTCTATCTTCAGTTGCTCCCAAAGGCAAATCTACCATCGGTACATCAATGAATCGAGTAGGTATATGATCGCCCTTTTCTAATTGAGTTTTGACTATATCAGACATTAAGTCATAATCAGAAGGATGGGAATTAAAAAGATCATCTTGTACAACTTCAATCTTGGGTAGCAAATCTGCAATAGCTCTAATAGTCGTAGATTTGCCTGTACCACGATCGCCCATAATCATAACGCCACCTATTTTAGGATCAATAACATTCAGAAGCAATGCTAATTTCATTTCTTCTTGCCCCACAATAGCAGTAAAAGGAAAAACAGGACGTTCTTTGTCTTTTAAAATACTCACAATAATAATGTTAAACTCACACAAATATAGTAATTAAACAAATATATTCAGCTAATGCACAAAAGTAACTATAATTATAAATTAAAACTCAAACATCTATTGCTTTAGATATAAGCAATCATAAAATAAATAAAAGATGTGACATATTTACATTTATATAATATCACATCTGTAATTTTTGTGAAGTTTGCAATATTAATAAATATTTATTGATATAAATCTGTACCTAAACGAATTGCTAAAACAGCTGACACTAAAGCAAACAATAATGCAACAAAAATTTGACTATCACTAATCATATAAAATATACTCCTAAACTATTTACAAGAATTACAACTTAATCTAATTTATATAATAATTTAATAATCAATATTAAGTATAGATTTTGTAAAAAATTGCTATATAACTTATACAAATATACAAAGGATTAAATTTTTGTTTGTAGAATAAATATATTATATAATTATATATACATACGCAATTAATGTCATGAAGCCATACGTATTTTACCTGAAATAGCCCAATTTTGAATAGCTGATATATTGACCTGATCTGTAAAAGCCAAGGGGACAAAATCATTGATTACATTCACAATATCTTGTGTAGAGAATTCTCTTTTTTCATAAAAAGCATTATACATCGCTTCTATAATAGCTTGTTCTATTTCAGCGCCTGAAAATTGATCTGTAATTCTGCTTAGAGATTTGATATCATACTTAACCCAAGATAGAGGTCTAAACTTCATTAAATGTATTTTAAATATTTTCTTTCTTTCCTCTAAATTTGGTAAATCTAAAAAAAATATTTCATCGAAACGTCCCTTGCGCAACAACTCAGATGGTAAAGATAAGACTTGATTAGCTGTTGCAATTACAAAAATAGGCTTATTTTTCTCAGCCAACCATGTTAATAAAGTACCTAAGACACGACTTGTAGTTCCACTATCATTATAATTATTTATGCGAGTAAAACATTTATCTATTTCATCTATCCACAGTATACATGGAGAAGATTGTTCTGCTATTTTTATCATACTACGCATTCTTTCTTCAGACTTTCCAACAATACCAGCAAAAATTTTACCTATATCTAATTTCAATAATGGTAATTTCCATTGACCAGATATAGCCTTAGCAACTAAAGACTTACCCGTTCCTTGTATACCTACTAGTAAAATTCCTCTAGGGACCATTAAACCATAATCTTTAGCTTGTGCACAAAAGGCCTTAGAACGTTTGTTTAGCCAATCTTTCAATAAAATCAAGCCACCTACATCTTCAAAATTATCATCTACAGCATAAAACTCCAATATATCTGTTTGTTTAATTAATTGCTGTTTTTCATGTAAAATATTATTGATTAAATTACTGATAGATGAATTGGAAGATAATAATTTTGCTATAGACATTCTTATCTTTTCAATAGAAAAACCTCTATAAGCTAATATCAAATCATAAAAATATTCAGAATAAACAGAAGAACTAATATTCATAACCTTAAATAAACGATGTAATTCTATATTAATTTCACTGTCATTAGGTAAAGGGAATTCCAAAATAGTTGCAAAATCTTTTAACAAAATTGGAATCTGTACTTCCGATGCAGAGATAATAATAGATGAATTAACTTGTTTAAGAAAACGGCTTACATTTTTTATTTTACGAATAATGCTAATATCGTTAATAAAAAGATTAAAATCTTTTAGCAAAAAAATTGTAGATGTAGGAAAATTTAATTGCTCAATAAACTCAATAGCCTCCAAAGGATTTCTGGCAGCTATATTCAAATAGTTAGGGTTATTATAATAACCATCAATAAAATTCCAACAATATATAGTGTTTTTTATATTTTGTCGAATCACAAGATTAACATTATATTCTAAACGTTCCTCTTCAGAATTAAGAATATAAATTAATACATTTTGCGTAGATAATAATAACTTCAAATCATTTTCAAAAGACATATAATATAACAATTAACTTATAATATATTACATTATCAAGGAATCAGAAATTGGAAATACTTAAATAGTAAATAAACAATAGCTATAATTACAAAGCTATTTTCTTTCTTTTCTTTCTCCTTCTAGAATTAAGGATTTTTCGACCACTAGGTATACTCATACGAGCCCTAAAACCAGATTTTTTAATACGCTTAAGATTCGTTCCATTACTAAAGCCTTTACTCATATACCTAATCTTTATAAATTAATAATATATTATTATATAACTTTATTCAAAGTAATAAAATGAATTATACATAAATAATACAGATATTGTATACAGAATATTACATTTCAAAAGAGGCTTTTAATTATGTTTGAAATATACCTTATATTAGCGAGTTGTTTTTTACTACCGATTTGTTTCTTAATCACAAATAATCTTATGTATATATATCATCAACTAAAATCATTAAAACATATAGAAGAAACAACAAATATAATAAGCATGGAAAATAAAGATATTTTATATGTAGCAAACATATATGTTAATAGAAAAAAATGGCTTGACTGTATTACAATACTAGAATTTTACATGAAGCAAATTAGAATAAATGAACTAATATTTTTAGTACAATATTATAACTGTATAGGACTGTGCTATCAATCTGTAAATATTTATAAAATAGCAGCAAAATATTATCTTAAAGCTTATAATAAAGCACCTTTTATAAAACAAACTTTGAAAAATTTAGTTAATGTTTATAAACTTTCTGGAGATATAGAAAGTGCTAGTCAAATACATCAGAAACTAACTGATTTAAATGAAAACAAAAACATGTAAAACTAAAAATATACCATCTTTTATTTACAATACATAAAAGAAATAAGGGTGATCGGGATAGCAGGACTTGAACCTGCGACATCCTGCTCCCAAAGCAGGCGCGCTACCAAACTGCGCTATATCCCGCTTAGTAACAATTTATATTTTATCATTTATTAAATAAGATTGTCTAATAAATTGAAAAAATCATAATCCTTCTAACAAAATAAATTATATTATGGTAACAAATAATAAATATTGTATAGTATTTACAATGGATACCAAAACATTCCTTTAACACCATCTGGATCCGTAATAAATCCTAAATGTTTATAAAAACTTACTACCTGTGGATCTGCAAATAAAGTAATTGTACTAATATCTTCATATCTCAATTGTTTAATTATTTGATGCATTAAAATTTTACCTAAACCTTGACCTTGAAATTCGGGATGTATAACTACATCCCAAATAGTTGCATTAAACGATGTATCTGATGTAGCTCTTGCAAAACCTATTAAAAATTTTCTCTTATTATGCTCATAAAATAAAGATGCCGTTAAAAAACTGTTATCTATGGCTATCTTTACTTTTTTTAATGGTCTACGTACCCATCCAACTGAGTCACATAATTTTTCTAAGTCATACAGATTCACATGACTATTTAAACTTAAATAAACATTGATAATTTTACCTTTATTCTTTAAATGTTTAACTAACAAAATTTTGTCTATTGAATCGTGTTTTTTAAGCTGATTATTTAAATTAGAAGCAAGCAGATTGCGATGTTTAAAAAAAAATTTCCAAAAAACCATTGATTTACTAATATTAATAAAATTTCATATTAACTAATTATAGATATAAAATTTTGATACTTTCAACAAAATGTTACTACATAAACAAAAAAATGATAATATCCATTATTCTTATATAATATAACTAATTTCATGTTTTTAATTAGCTTGTAACTTTTTGTCATATTAAAATATTCAATTAATAGATTGAAAGGAGATAATTTGTGAAAAAAATATTTGCTCTTTTTTGTATGATTATACTTTGCACATATATTAATCCTACAAATGCCTTAGCAGAAACAGCTGGATTAACAAAATGCGCAGAATCACCTGCATTTACAAAAAGATTAAACAATAGTGTTAAAAAACTAGAAGTAAGGCTAGCAAAATACGATTCGAATACTCCACCTGCAATAGCTTTACAAACACAAATAGCAAAAACAAAATTAAGATTTGAAAAGTATGCTAAATCAGGCATTCTATGCGGAACAGATGGATTACCACACTTAATCACAGATGGTAGATGGAATCATGCAGGCGAATTTATGATTCCAGGAATTGTATTCCTATATATTACAGGATGGATCGGATGGGTTGGAAGAAACTACTTAAGAGACATATCAAAAACCCCTAAACCTACAGAAAAAGAAATTATTTTAGATATACCACTGGCAATTAAATACTGCTTATCAGGTTTTACATGGCCTTTAGCTGCAATAAAAGAACTTACAAGTGGAGAATTAATTGCAAATAATCAAGATATTACTATTTCACCACGTTAAAATTAATAATCTATATAAGCAATAAGGCCTAACAATTCATATGAATGATAATTTATTAAAATATTTGTCAACTGTTCCCGTCGTAGGTGCTATTTGGTTAACATTTACTGCCGGTTTTATAATAGAAATCAATCGTTTTTTCCCCGATATATTATCATTATCATTGTAAACGATATGTTATCAATACTGAATTAATCATATATTAACTTAAAAATAGCAAGCTTTATATTCTATAAGTTTGTTTTTTTTTATAATAAATAATCTATTGATATAATAGATGTAAAAATATTCACTTGAAATTTGATATTAACAAATATGAGTTTAGTTAGCCAAATCATTTTAAACGCAGATAATGAATTAAGATATCCCAGTATTGGAGAATTACAGTCAATCAAAAATTATCTAAAAACCGGAGAAATTCGCATCTGCATAAGTAGTAAATTAAGAGATCAAGAAAAAGAAATTATACAACAAGCTAGTAAATCTATTTTTCAAATTCATCCAGAATACATAGCTCCTGGAGGTAATGCAGAAGGATCTAGAAAAAGATCTTTATGTCTTCGAGACTATGGATGGTATTTACGTTTAGTTACATATGGTGTATTAACTGGAGATAAAAATTCTATTGAAAAAATAGGTCTAATTGGAGTAAGAGAGATGTATAACTCTTTAGGTGTACCAATTATAGGTATGATTGATGCTATAAATTGTTTAAAACAAGCAACTATTAAAACTTTAGAAGAGGATGAAATAGTTATTATAGAACCTTACTTTGATTTTATAATACAGGGTATGTCATAAAGCTTACTAAACTTATAAAAATTTAATCAATATAATTTAATAGTTGCTTGCTTAGTTGTGTAATGCTATAATATTAATTACACTCGGAAAATACATTATTAATAGCTTAAACTTGTCAGGACTGGAAAGTAGCAGCAATTCAGCTCAATTACGTAAGGTGTTTTCCGGGTTGTATTATTTTGTGATCTTATCAAAATTGACATAATAAATATATTAATTACGAATCAATGAACATATAACATCTCTCATATTTAAATATCAACTATTATAATTCAATAGAATTTGAAAAAGACATGAAATCATCAATCATGCAAGGAGCTAGAATTATTTCTGTAGGCTCTGCTGTTCCAGATTTATGTATAAACAATAAAGATATTAGTGAAATTGTCGAAACATCAGATGAATGGATAGTAACTCGAACGGGTATTAAAGAAAGACGAGTATTAACAGGTGCAAATAAGTCAGTAGTAGATCTTGCCTATAATGCTGCAATGAAGGCATTGAACAATATTCAGATGGACCCCTTAGAAATAGATCTAATTATATTGGCAACATCAAGTCCTAACGATCTTTTTGGTAGCGCTAGCAAAGTACAAGCAAAAATTGGAGCTAAAAAGGCAGTTGCATTCGATTTAACAGCAGCATGCTCGGGATTTGTACTAGCTATTGTCACAGCTGCACAATTTATACAAAATGGTAGTTACAAAAACATTTTGATCATTGGCGCAGATGTTTTATCAAAATGGATTGACTGGTCAGACCGTAAAACCTGTATACTGTTTGGTGATGGAGCCGGTGCAGCTATAATACAGGCATGTTCTGAAGAAGATAACGCTATTTTAGGTTTTCAACTGAATACGGATGGAAAACAATCTGATGAACTATCAATTACATACAAAGAGAATCCATATTCTCTAAATACTTTCCAACTTTTTCAAGGTCAATTTCAATATATTTCAATGAACGGCAAAGAAGTATATAAATTTGCCGTATCAAAAGTTCCCGCTAGTATTACAAAATGCCTTAATGCTCTACATCTTTCCACAAAAGACGTTACATGGCTGTTATTACACCAAGCTAATAAAAGAATTTTAAATGCCGTAGCAAATAGATTATCTATTGATACATGTAAAATAATCTCCAACTTAAGCAAATATGGAAATACTTCAGCTGCATCAATACCACTAGCACTCGATGAAGCATTACAAAACAATAGAATTACAAAAGAAGATATTATAGTAATTTCTGGTTTCGGTGCAGGATTGACTTGGGGTACAGTTGTAATTAAATGGAAATGTTAATAGAAAACACAAAAAGTTAACTATTTGAATAACCTGTATTACAATATAGGAACAATCTATAAGATTCAAATTAAATAATAAAATATAGAATATATATATTTTATTATTTAATTTATAAATTCATTTTTCAGAAATTATTAATGAAGGAAAATTTATAATGACATCATCACTATCTGGTTTTTTCAATAGTTTAATCTTAGGTGCTTTAATTGTTGTATTACCTATTACGCTAGCACTCTTATTTGTTAGTCAAAAAGATAAAACATTGAGAAGTTAAACATTCCACTTTATCTCAAATACATTTACATAATGAATAAGAAAAACACATTGATACGGATCATTATTATATCTGTAATTATGTTTTTTCTTAATAACTCGAATGATAAAACTATATTCAAACAACTAATCTAATTATCAAAATTCATCCATTATTTTATATGTCCTTATCAGAGTGGTTAAATATTAAACGTAATACATCTTTAACAACCAATACAAAAGAAATCAATTTACAAGTACCCGAAGGATTATGGATAAAATGTAGTAAATGTAGTCTACTTATGTACTATAAAACTTTAGAAAAAAACTTTAAAACATGCCCTCAATGTGAGCATCATTTTCCAACCACTAGTGAAGATAGAATAATACAACTAATTGACGAAAATACATGGCAACCTATTAATAAATTCTTAACTTCAACAGACCCACTCGGTTTTTCTGATAGAAAATTATATAGTAAACGATTGCTAGATATGAAAATACAAACAGGCTTATTTGATGCTGTACAAACTGGCTTAGGCAATGTTTATAATATACCTATTGCTCTTGGTATAATGGACTTTCGATTTATGGGCGGCAGTATGGGTTCAGTAGTAGGAGAAAAACTTACTAGACTAATTGAACAAGCAACAATTAAAAAACTACCTGTAGTCATTATATGTGCTTCGGGAGGAGCAAGAATGCAAGAAGGCATGCTGAGCCTAATGCAGATGGCGAAAATTTCTTCAGCACTACAAAAACACAAAGAAAAGAAGCTCCCTTACTTTCCTATTCTAACTTCTCCAACTACAGGGGGTGTAACAGCAAGCTTTGCTATGCTAGGAGATTTAATTATTGCAGAACCAAATGCATTAATAGCATTTGCTGGCAGAAGAGTTATAGAGCAAACAATAAAAGAAGATCTGCCAGATAATTTTCAAACATCTGAATATTTATTCAAGCATGGATTTATTGACCTAATAATATCAAGAATAGAATTAAAAAACAAACTTCACCAAATTTTGTCTTTTTACCATAAGCAACTATAGAAAAAATCTTATAACTTCCTACATTTACAATGTATAATAATAACAAAAATCAACTTAGCAGCAACCATCTAGTCATTGTATAAATTATTATATAGAGTAAAATTACTAATTATAGTGAAATAAAAATTTAATAAATAGTAATTAAAGTATTATATAATATATAAACTATTTGCTTAATTCAAGGATAATAAAAATCTTATGATATCAAACACTAAAATTCAGCTAAGTTTATTTGCTGTTATAATTGTTTTTGAAACTTTATTAAATCAAGTGTATGCTATAGAATTAGATGAAGCAACAAGAACAGTAACTTTAGAAGAATCTGGAAAAACTATCATATTAACCCCAGAACAAGTTAAAAGAGGGAAACGCCTTTTTAATAATTCATGTGCTCAATGTCATAATGGTGGAATTACAAAAACAAACCCTAATATTGGCCTAGATCCTGAATCACTGAGTGGAGCAACGCCTGTTAGAGATAATATTCGTAATCTAATAGAATATATGAAAGATCCTACAAGTTATGATGGTGCCAATTCTATTGCTGAGTTACATCCTAGTATAAAAAGCGCAGAAATTTTCCCTAAAATGCGAAACTTGACAGATGAAGATCTATTTGCAATTGCTGGCCACATTCTAATTCAACCTAAAGTTGCAGCAGAAAAGTGGGGAGGAGGCAAAATATACTATTAGAAAATCAAATAAAAATCAAAATATTATTTATTGTATTTAAATTATCTTATATATGCTATAGATGATAAAAAATCAAATATAATATATATTAAGATTTCATTTACTTTATCATTCTAAGGATATATAATTTATGAGATGGTTATTTACTTTTTTTGTCATTTACAATATCTTCATATATAATGTTCAACCAACTGTTGCAGAAAATTTAGATGCTGGAGAACAAGTTTTTTCAGCAAATTGTGCAGCTTGTCATGCAGGTGGAAACAACGCAATAATGCCAGATAAAACACTGAAAAGTGATGTTTTAGCAGATAACGAGATGAATAGTGTAGAAGCAATTACAAACCAAGTAAAAAATGGTAAAAATGCTATGCCTGCATTTGGCGGACGTTTAGCAGATGAAGATATAGAAAATGTTGCTAAGTATGTTTTAAATAAATCAGAAAATGGATGGTAACATAATTAGCTTGCTTATAAGTTTAAATACTATATAAAAAATTCAAAACAATAGATAGTTAATGTTATTTAATATAGCTATCTATTGTTCTTTATAAGAAAACTTATATATCTATAATATTTATATACTTTAACATTCAATCAATGACGTACAATATATATCCAGCAATTCTAATGTTAAAAGATGGTAAAGTTTATAAAGGTTGGACTTTACTCAATTCTTTAGTATCTTTCGGAGAAGTTATATTTAACACAGGTATGACTGGATACCAAGAAATCATGACAGATCCTAGTTATGCAGAACAAATAATAACTTTTACTTATCCAGAAATTGGTAATACAGGTATTAACTATGAAGATAATGAATCCAATAAAATTCACATAAAAGGTATAGTAGCTAAAAATCTTTGTTTTTCACCAAACAATTGGAGGCAACAAGAATCTTTCATAACTTATATCGTAAGAAATAAAATACCTCACATTTTTGGTATAGATACAAGAGCATTAACTAAACATTTAAGAAAAACTGGCTCTATGAACGGATGTATTTCGAGCGAATATTTAAATCCTGATTTACTATCACATAAATTCAAAAACATACCTCAAATAGAAGGTAATGACTTAGTACAACAAGTTACAACAACACAAAATTACGAATTTCAAGACTATTCTAAGCAATATTTTTCATATTTACAATATAAAACAGATAGAACATACGGATATGGCTTAAAAATAATTCTAATAGATTTCGGTGTTAAGCATAATATTTTATCTAGATTATATAGCTATGGTTGTTCTGTTCATATATTACCTGCAACGAGTTCATACAAAGAAATTCAATCATACAATCCAGATGGTATTCTATTATCTAACGGCCCTGGAGACCCTTCAGCAATAAAATATGCAATAAACACAATCAAGAGAATTATAAAATATACTAATATACCTATATTTGGTATATGTATGGGACATCAGATAATAAGCCTAGCATTAGAAGCGGAAACATTTAAACTAAAATTTGGACATCGAGGTTTAAACCACCCTTCAGGCATTAAACAAAAAGCAGAAGTTACAAGTCAAAACCATGGCTTTGCTGTAACCCAAAAATCTTTGTATAACAAAACTATAAATATTACCCACTTCAATCTAAATGATTCTACTGTAGCAGCTATATTTCATAGTACAAAGCCAATATTTTCAGTACAATACCATCCTGAAGCTAGCCCAGGACCACATGATTCAGACTATTTGTTTAAATATTTTATTAATTTAACTAAACAATTTAAACAATATAATAATTATACTAATTCATCATCAGTCCAAACACTGTGATTAAATAATGCCGCTATCACTTGTACACCTCTCAATTGATTAAATAGCGGTAAATGCCCATCAGGTGCATCAATATTCCATATAAATTCACTAGGATACCTCAGAGAAATACCATTTTTTTTCCATCCTATATGAACCCATAACTTTTCCCAATTACAATTAATAGATAACCAAATCTTTCGTTGTATTGAGAAACCAAATTTATTTCTAGAATAAACTCTCCATAATTTATCTAGAATATATAAATCTTCAGGAGGAAGAGAAAAGATATCAGTGAAATATAGCCAATTACGACTACATTTTCGACCCAAATTAGCCAATGAACAAAGATAAGATTGAGTTAGCTTATCTGCTTGTTGAAAACTATGATTAATCAACAAGTCTTGTAAAGGCTGATAATTTAGTTGCAAAGATGATTTTAAATCTATAAGACCAAAAGAAAAATAAGAACTTAATCTTTTTTTTATATCATCAATACTATAAAAATACAAAAATTCAAATATTAAACCATCTAAGATTTCAACATTTTGTTTTTGAATGATACATCTATTTACCAATAAATTCAAAAGAGCTTCTTGACCAACTTTACCTGATTGCATTATGTGCTCTATCATTTTTACTTGCTGCGTTCTATCAAAACTCATATCTAAAGAGGCAACTTGCTCTGTAATAATGGAATTACAATTAAGATCTTTCATAAAATTATATTAATCAAATTACAACATTGATAAGACTAGATTATTTATGTAATTGGATAGCTATTTAGGTAAACTATCTATTCCTAAAATTATAATACGAACTAAAAACATTATTCCATTTCCCAATATATTTATGAATATATAGAAGATAAGTTTTACTAAAACAAGCAAAAATTTTTCACACTTAGGAATCATAAAATCTTGCAACTCTATTAAAGTAATTATTATCAACTGGATATATGATAATTGAATAAAGTCTTCTAATCTATAAGCATAGATATATCTAGTCACTAAACCTTTAGATCCCATTAACCAAACCTTATAACGATTACTATATATATACTTAGGTTGAGTAACATATAAGTATAATAAATTTTGACAAAATAAGTTGTTACGAAAAGAAGCTAAAGATCTAATCGAAATATAAGATCTATTACACAATTTATTTTTTTTCAAAAATGCAATTATATTAGATAATGATTTCAAGTTCTCTAATATCATAAAAAACGCTAAATTACTAATTTGTATCATTACATTTTCTAACAGAATTTCTACGTGTTTTATTGGCGTATGTTTTTGATCAAATGCAAAAATATAATTATCTATATATATAGAACCAAAAATTAAATATGTTAATAAATTTTCTAATAGCCACTTGTATTCTAATAATGTAACCTTTAAATAAGAATACCTTTTACTCTGTATTAAAACAATAGAAGAACTATTAACAGTAAATTCTATTAAGAAACGAGCTACGACTTTTTGGATTAAATCATAAAAAATTTTATCCTTTAATATTTGAATGCCTTGAAGACTTATATTTAACTCTACTAAATCTAAAACTAATATTTCTAACTCAACTAAAACAATGGAAAATAATTTATGCTTTACAGAATTATTTAATATATCAATATACAGATAATCATGCGTATTATTAGACAAATTTTTATGAAATTTTTGCCTTATATTAGCAAACAAATAAGCTACTTCATGATTAAGATATATGCCTTGCTTATAAGGCCAATAGTTTACCATACATGTTTTAATTTATTAATATTTTAAGATGTAAGAGCTTGTATAATATATTAATGAAAATATAAACAATTTACGTATTTAATAATTTGCTAATACATAGGCTTATAATATAAATATTATTAAGATATAATATTAATATAGTTATTTATAAGATAATAATTAAGGCCATAGAGTAATTAAAATAATTCATACCACATATATGCCTAAATACTACTTTGCAGTTGCAAGCAGAAACTTTTTAATGAATGAAGAGCCAATTGAAGAAATTTTGAGAGAAAGAACTAACCATTATAAAGACATAAAAAAAGATATAGATTTTTGGTTTATTACTAATCCAGATCTATTAAAATCATTTAACCTAAACCATATACGCAAACAATTGACAGAAGATTATGCGGCTATAATTTCATTAGATAAAAAATTTGTTCAATGGTTAAAATTAAGAATTGGATTTGTCGCAATAGGCGAGTTTCAATCCAATTATATTTTTTAACCAAATATCAAAAATGTTTATTTTTAATACACAAAAGTTCACGCAGCAGGTGTAACAAACAAAGTCAAAATTTCTTTGCTAAAAGTTTCAGCTGCTTTAGATTTATATCGATTTGGATTAATGATTATTGATAACATACGCTTAATTGTTACATTCTCTATTTTGGCCCAATGGAGTATACCTAGCTCTAATTCTTTTGCAATAGCAGATACAGAAACAAATGCAGCGCCTAATCCAGACTGTACTGCATTTTTAATAGCTTCTATAGAATTCAACTCCATTTCAATTTTAAACCTACTGCTATCAATATCATGTTGAATTAAAATTTTATCAATCACCTTACGTATAGTAGATTGAGTGTCTAAAGCAATAAATCTTAATCTATATAAATCTTCCTTCTGAATATCTGGCAGTCTAGAAAATATATGAGACGTAGGTAAAATAAGAGCCAATTCATCCTCTGCATATGAGGTTATCTGTAAAATATCTTTTAACTCATTTGGCACCTCTCCACCAATAACAGCTAAATCAACTTGACCATTTGCAACACTCCAAGAAATTAAACGTGTAGAATGTACTTGTAATTGAACATTAACTTGTGGATATCTTTGTCTAAATAAACCTATTAATCTAGGCATCAAATAAGTTCCTGTAGTTTGACTAGCACCAATAACTAAAGTCCCTCCTTGTAAATTTTGAACATCCTCTAATGCTCGACAGGTTTCCTCACATAATGCTAAAATCCTGCCACCATATCTTAATAACAAATTACCTGCTTCTGTCAAGGTCGCTTTTTTATTACTTCTTTCAAATAAAGGTATATTCAATTGTTTCTCTAGATTTTGAATTTGAAGACTGATTGCTGGCTGAGAAACATATAAACTATCTGCTGCACGCTTAAAACTACCCTCTTTTATAATAGCTTTTAAAATTCTTAACTGATCTAAAGTAAAAGGCAAATCCCTCATATAAATATACTAAAATAGTAAACAAATATATTTTTATTTTGCAAATCTACAGATATCAAACCGTTTAATACAATTTTTATTTCTTAGAGAAAAAATTTGATACATAAAAATATAGTATTAATCAAGTATAATTATAACATAATAATTCCTTTGTCATAACTATGATAAAAGTATAATATAATTATATAAAAACTTAAGGAACAAAAGTATGGATATAAGACTTTTAATTGTACTACTACCTGTGTTAGCAGCTGCTTCTTGGGCTTTATATAATATTGGTAGAGTAGCTTTACAACAATTTCGCAGCATGTAAAATATATTGTATACTATCTTAAATTAAAACTAAAATAAAGGGAATCAAGTCATATCAGATTCCCTCAAAAACTAAAGATAATCATCAAAATATATCTCATATCTATTATGAATAATATAAAGATTACAAGTAAATATATAATATCAAATACGAACATTAATAAAAAATTTTATGGCTGTACCTAAAAAACGCACATCAAAATCAAAATGCAAATCACGAAAAGCACAATGGAAGCATAAAGCTTATGATACTTATAAAAAATCCATGTCATTAGGTAAATCAGTAATAACAGGTAAAGCCAACAGTTTTATATATATACAACAAACAAAAGAAAATAATTAATCGTCTAAATCATTATAGTTAAATAATAATAACTGAAATACTATTTAAAACTAAAACAGTAAGTATATAAGTATCAATGAAGGTTATACGCTTAAATCATAATGATTTCTTTCTTAAACATAGAAAAGCCTGTTTTTATTGTAAATTCAAAAATCTGAAAACAATCTGGCTTTTTAATTGTTGTGGCGGTTGTCAACATTATTTAATGAAACAAAAAATAAAGATAAGCCAAGTATCTAAAATTATTATTACAGAAATGACAATATGTAATATATCGGGATTACCAGGATTACTATCTAGTTTAAGTTTAAGCAATAAAAAGAGTGCTGTACATATATATGGTCCAACAGGTTTAGCCAAGTATCTAGAACTAATAAAAAAATATTCAAAAACTAATTTTAGATATAATTTATACTTTCATATATTAAAAACGAACTATATTATAAAAGATCATCAGTATCAAATATATTGCTTAAAGAGATCTGTAAACTTTGAATTTATTATTACAATTCCTAGTAATAAAGGTAAATTTAAATTACATCAAGCAAAACAATGGCAAATAGAGATTGGTCCTATGTACGGTAAACTAAAAAAAGGATATGACTTTATTCTACCAGATGGTACACCAATAAATAGTAAAGATTTTACTCAAAGACAAAAAAAAGATAATCAAATATCATTTCTATTAAGTCACGATTTATCACAAACTCAACAAATTAAGTATTCAAAAACATTAACTATTAAAACTAAAGTTTAAAAAATATATTTGTTACTATTTTAAATTTAAGTTATTATATTATTAAATATTAGAATTAGACACTAAAAAATTATCTACTTATGGTATATGCAATAATAGAAGCAGATGGTAAGCAAATTTGGGTAGAACCTGGTAAGTATTATGATGTAAATTATATTCCCGGAGAACCAGGAGATTCTATACAATTTAATAAAGTATTAATTCTGAAACAAGAAAACTCTATTAAATTAGGAAAACCTTGTATAAAATCTGCAGTTATAAAAGGTAAAATTTTAAAACATATTAAAGGTAAAAAAATAACTGTTTTTAAAACAAAATCAAAAAAAAACTGTAGAAGAAAACAGGGGCATAGGCAAAAACTTACAAGACTATTAATAGAAAATATATTTCAATAATGTCTTAACTTATGTAAATTATTGCAACAGAATTCATAATCATATATTATAAACTAAGTTAATTAATGTAACATATGGCACATAAAAAAGGTAGTGGAAGCACAAAAAACGGTCGTGATTCTCGTTCACAAAGATTAGGAATTAAAAAATATGGAGGAGAATCAGTAAGTGTAGGTAATATAATTGTTCGACAAAGGGGAAGTCGATTCAAACCTGGAATTAACGTGAAACTAGCTAAAGATTATACTATATTCGCATTATCTAATGGAACAGTAGTTTTTAAAAAAAGTAAAAAAAATCATACAACAATTAGTATTGTAACAAATAAAAAGAATTTATAGCATATAGACTGAAACAGTGAATAAAAACGTAATTTTCACAAATATAATCAAGATAATTATGATAAATTAAACAATCTAATTTTTTTATAGCAATGTTTCAAGAATGATAAAAAAAATAATTATTTCTCACTACAATAATCTAGCAGCTATATTAAATAATAACAAGATTCAAGAAATTGTTACAATTAATAACTTATATCAAGTCAACGATATATACATAGGTACTGTAGAAAGAATTTTTTCTAGTATCAACGCTGCTTTTATAAAACTAAACAAATTTGGAAAAAGCGGTTTCATACATATAAATGATATAAAACATATTAAAAAAGGAAAACATATTAAAAACATAGAAGAAATTTTGTCTATAAATCAGGTTATTTTAGTGCAAATTATAAAAGAACCTACTCTTTATAAAGGACCTAGATTAACTGCCAATATACATTTATATGGAAAATATCTAGTATTAATGCCTTTTTGTAATACTATTTGTGTATCACATAAAATTTATGATTATAATGAACGTACATACCTTTACTCATTAGCTGTTTTACTTAAACCCAGTAAAATGGGTTTATTAATAAAATCATCTGCTGAAGGTATTCAAGAAAATGTCATATTGGATGATTTAGATGATTTAAAAAAACAATGGAATTTTATAGAAAAAGCGATTATAGACAATTCCTCACCTTTATTATTATATAAAGATGAAAACTTAATCAAAAAAATTATTAGAGATTTTTACGAAAATAATATCACAAAAGTAATAATTGATTCTAAAGAAGGATTAAATGAATTAAATTATTACTTATATAAATGGAATTGCGTATCAACTCGTCAGAACACAAAATTACAATTATATAATGAATCAAAATGCATATTAGATCAGTTTTATATAAAACACGCTATAGATAATGCACTTAAGCCAAAAGTGAAGTTGCCTTATGGAGGTCATATTATTATTGAAAGTAACGAAGCATTAACAGTAATTGATGTGAACTCTGGTTCATTCAATAAATCGGGGAATTCTAAAGAAGCTATTCTGAAAACAAATTTTTATGCAGCGATTGAAATAGCTCACCAATTGAAGGTAAGAAATATTAATGGAGTTGTAATTATCGATTTTATTGATATGTCTTCACAAGGTGATCAATTACAATTATTAGAACATTTTAGCAAATTATTAAAAGTAGATAATGCTAAACCACAAATAGTACAACTATCAGAATTAGGTTTAGTTGAACTTACTAGAAGAAGAAGAGAGCAAAGCTTACAAGAGTTATTTACTAATGACAAAAATTTTCGTATTAATTCAACAGAAAGAAAATTTGTTAAACTTCTCAAAAATACAAGCAAATACTACAACAATGCATTAAGTAAATATAAAAATATTAAATATTTATTTTTTAACAAACGACTTAAAAATAAAAAATACATAATATTAAAAAAGAAGTATTTTAAGCCATCTAAGACTTTTACACCGCACTACTTCAATTATATAGATGATACGAACACTATTCAGTTATTGCGTCCGAAAGTTAATTACATTATTCCTTTACAACTATATTTCAAATTAGTTGGCAACAAACTAACAGTTATCTAGAACAGATATCGTATAAAAAAAATACAAAAAGTAAATACTTTTTGTATTTCATTAATTTTACTTGTAATAAAACATTATCAGAATGAATTATCTTATACTAACTAACCATTAATTGATGGAGCAACTAGAGATACTGGTAAAGAATTACTAGAAGCTAGATCTAGAGGAAAATTATGAGCGTTACGTTCATGCATTACTTCCATACCTAAGTTAGCTCGATTAAGAATATCTGCCCAAGTATTAATTACACGCCCTTGGCTGTCTACAACTGATTGATTAAAATTAAAACCATTTAAGTTAAAAGCCATAGTACTTACAGACATTGCTGTAAACCAAATTCCAACAACAGGCCATAAGCCTAAAAAGAAATGTAATGAGCGTGAGTTGTTAAAACTTGCATATTGAAAGATCAAGCGGCCAAAGTATCCATGAGCTGCAACGATGTTGTATGTTTCTTCTTCTTGGCCAAATTTGTAACCATTATTTGCAGACTCATTTTCAGTTGTTTCACGAATTAAGCTAGAAGTTACTAGAGAACCATGCATAGCACTAAATAGAGAACCACCAAAAACACCTGCTACACCCAGTTGATGAAAAGGGTGCATTAAGATATTATGCTCAGCTTGGAATACAAGCATAAAATTAAATGTGCCAGAAATACCTAAAGGCATACCATCAGAGAAGCTTCCTTGTCCAATAGGGTATACAAGGAAAACTGCTGCTGCTGCTGCTACAGGAGCTGTAAAAGCAACAGAGATCCAAGGGCGCATACCTAAACGATAGCTTAACTCCCACTCACGACCAATGTAGCAGCATACACCTAATAAAAAGTGTAAAACAATTAGTTGATAAGGTCCACCATTGTATAACCACTCATCTAGTGATGCAGCTTCCCAAATTGGATAAAAATGAATACCAATTGCTGCAGAACTAGGTATAATCGCGCCAGAAATGATGTTATTTCCGTAAAGTAGAGAACCAGCTACTGGCTCACGGATACCATCTATATCAACTGGAGGTGCAGCAACGAATGCAATGATGAATACAGATGTAGCTGTTAATAATGTTGGAATCATTAGAACACCAAACCAACCGATATAAAGGCGGTTTTCAGTGCTTGTAATCCAAGTACAAAAACGTTCCCACAGGCTTGCGCTTTCGCGTCTTTCTAAAGTAGCAGTCATAATATTATATATTGATTAGGATAATTAAGGATACTTCCCAAGACATTCTCAACTTGTTATGTATATTATTACTAAAATATAAAGAGATTGTAAAGATTAAACTAAATATAATTAATCAAAGTTCAGTAAGATTAAGACTTATTGTAAAAAATCATAGAGAATATCATCAAACAATAAAAGATGATAAAAAAATTAATAGTTGATTTTTTAATATGAATATATAGAATTATAATATAAGGGAACTATCAAATTGATTTCCAACTAATTTAAATAATAGAAAAATTAATATAATATCATGTCACATTTTAGTCGTATAACAACAAATATAACTGACCTAAAAATACTACAACAAAGCTTAAAAGATCTAAATTTTGAGTATAGTACGAAAGAATCACATTTACAAGATAGTAATGGAAATTTAGAATATATGGATATGGTTATAAGAAAAAATAATAAAAATATAATAGGCTTTTCATGGAATGGAAAAGAATATACATTTATATCAGACTTTGACCTATGGAAACATAATCATGAGATATGCCAAGAAAACATCATGGAAAAAATATTGCAACAATACGCCATCAACTCCATTATAAAAGTAAGCCATATTGAAGGCTTTAAAACTATAAACAAAGAAAAATTACAAGATGGATCTATCAAATTAATAGTTCAAAGATGGAACTAAATGGTAAAAAAATTATATTAACTAATCATATGCGGACAGAGAGACTTGAACTCTCACGAGACAAGCTCACTAGATCCTAAATCTAGCGTGTCTACCAATTCCACCATGTCCGCTATAAACAATAAATAGAATATATAAAAGCTTTTAATGAAGTATATCAAAAAATCTGACTAAAAACAAGTAAAATAAACTCATAATAATTTATAAATATATGTAAAGCTTGCTATCTTGTTATTATTTTGATATATTTATTTTTATATTTTCATCATTGTCCTCAGTAGCTCAGTGGTAGAGCGGTCGGCTGTTAACCGATTGGTCGTAGGTTCAAATCCTTCCTGGGGAGTTAATAAATTGAAATATACCTAATTTGCAATAACACTACAAACCACTTAAATATATTGACACACAATGATTACACTTCATTTTCTTAATACAATCAACTACAACACTTATATCATTGAACAAAACTTATATAATATATTAGCATCGCAAATAAATAGTGCTCATCCTATTATTTTTATATTACTTATAATAATTGGCTTATTAACAAGCTTAAATCCATGCTTACTCTCTATAATACCTACTAGCGTGTCATATATATATGCAAAAAAACTAACAAATAACAAGAAAAAGCTGTTTATATTAGGTATACTAAGTAGCACTATTTTTAATATAATCATATTCCAAGCGCTTCATAAGCAATATGAATATTTATTACATGCTTTTCCCTTATTATCATATATAACTACAATTATAATTAGCTTAAACTTATTACAAATAATAGAATTCAACAATAAATTTAGTTATAAAAATAATCTATATGATAAATTATCGTTTATACCTTTATTATACAACTACACAGCAGGATTAATTATAGGTATTAGTTCTTCGTCTTGTACAGCCCCGATACTATTAATTATATTATTTTGGATATCTTCTTGTAAATCCTGGTTATTAGGAATTACATATACTACAACATATTTATTAAGTTATATATTACCTATTTATCTAATTATTAATCAGAACCTTAACTATAATCCAATAAACAAATGGCCTCTTGTATGGAATAATATCACTTTTTTAAGTGGCTGCACCATTTTAGGATATAGCATTTTTTCTTTACTTAATATAATATTTATATAATGTTTTCTGAAAAAACAACAAACTATCTTAACTATATAATAACCTAAACTTATATTATAATCTATGCAGCTACTTAATATTAAGAATATTGTATGGCAGACATTTAAAAGACTTCGTAATTTAAGTTTCTCTATAAGCTTACTACTGATAATAGCCATTATCAGTATAATTGGAACTGTCATTGAGCAAAATCAAAGCATTTCATATTATCAAACAACTTATCCTATAAAAAATCAATTATTGAATAGTATAATTAATTGGAAGATCATTCTCAATTTAGGATTAGATCATATATATTCAAATCCATGTTTTATAATCATTTTAATGATATTTTTTTGTAGTTTACTAACATGCACTTTTTCTAATCAACTACCCAGCTTAAGAAATGCTCGTAAATGGAAATTTTTACAACAAGCTCACAAAAAGAATAATAGATCTCATTTTACAAAATTAGAACAAATATCTATATGTAACATGATCTATAGTTTATATAATAATCACTATTATATATTCCATAAAGAAAGAAGCTTATACGCTTATAAAGGCTTAGCTGGCCGAATTGCTCCTATTATTGTACATTTTAGTATAATTTTAACTCTCATAGGATCCTTAATTAGTTTATTAAGTGGATTTACAGCACAAGAAATAATACCGGAAGGGGAAATATTTCATATTAAAAATACAATTCAATCTGGATTTAATAGCACATTGCCAGATAATTTAATAGGAAAAATTAAAAATTTTGATATCACATATAATAAAGATAACTCCATAAAACAGTTTTTATCCAATATTGTATTATATAATAGTCAAGGCAAAAATATAAATCAAAAATATATTTCTGTTAATTCACCATTGATATTTAATGGTATTACATTTTACCAAACTGACTGGAGTATAAATAGTATAAGACTGAAAATAGGAAATAGTAAAATTATCCAACAACCAATTAAAAAGAATAAAATCAATAATCAAATCCTGTGGTCATGTCAACTTCCCATTAATAGTACAACACATATTATATTGATTGTTACTAAATTAAATGACCAAATCTCTATATATGATACATATAAAAATTTACTAATATATACGACATCAAATGAAAAAATAGTGATTAATAATACAGCTGTAGAAATACTTGAAATAATGACAAATACAGGCATACAAATCAAAACAGATCCTGGTATTTTCATTACTTATACAGGTTTTTTAACATTAATGATTAGCATAATTATAAGCTATATTTCTTATTCTCAAGTGTGGGTAAACAGTATAATACAAAATATAGAAATAGCTGGTTTCACTAATAGAGCTACATTAAGTTTTGAAGAAGACTTAATCAATATTGAAGAAATATATACTAAATATACATGGATATAGACATAATTGATAATCACGAATAACAAGTAATAACAAATATTAACTCTTTGTACGAAAGATTTTCTTATCTTGTTTTAGAAAAAGAATAAAATAATCAAATAAATAAAAATATATCATCTAAATAAAATAATATAATATACTGAAAAAATAAAAAACTGATATAAATCAAAGTAATGATTATAGCACTTGAGAAGCTGAAAATTAATTATAGTTATGATATATCAATCTATAACTTGTCATGTTGTTTATTCAATAATTTTAAATATTCTCTATAAACATTTAATTCGTTTTTCCATAATATTTAACAAATATGCATAATAATTGATTATTATAATAAAATGGTAAAATCACTATATAAACAATTAAACTTTGAAGTACAATTAATAATTTTTTTTGTTTATCATACATCATGACAATAAAAATCAAGCTGTAGACCACAGAGGTTATAATTTGTATAAGAATAAATAAATAATATATTACCAAATAACTTATACTATAACATCAAATAACATGCAAATTAATATAATCTAATTAGAAAGATCCCATAAATTCCACTTAACGGATCTTTTAAGTATATTGTAAACTTCGTTAAAAGAATAAGTCTCTCAATATTAAAATGCAATAAAATTTCTAATTATTTCTTGCCCTTCAGACGTCCATAAACTTTCTGGATGAAATTGAATACCTCTCAATAATTTATATTTTTTATGGCGACATGCCATAATAATGCCCTCATGGGTCCAGGCTGTAATTTCTAAGTTACTAGGCAAACCTTGATGGTTGATAATCAAACTGTGATAACGCGCTGCAGAAAAAGGATTAGGTAAACCCATGAATAAATCTTGAGAATTATGTAAAATTTGACTTAATTTACCATGCATAGGATATTTTAGCTTAGTAATTTTCGCGCCATATACATAGCCTATAGCTTGATGACCTAAACAGACTCCTAGAATAGGGATAGTCTTAGCATAAGCACTAATTAATTGCAGAGATATACCTGAATTCTCAGGATTACCTGGACCAGGAGATAAAACAATATGACTTGGATTATATTGATCAATATAAGATAAAGATATTTCATCATTCCTGACAGTACAAACGGATGAGCCTAATTTACCTAAAGACTGGACTAAATTTTGTGTGAAACTATCATAATTATCAATAACTAAAATCATAGTTTAAATAAAATATACTTGCATATTAAATTATTTTATAAATATACCTTCTGAAGGCGAACTTGCTACAGCCTTATCTTGTCTTAACATCCTGCCAGATAAATAAGCAACACGACCAGATATAACGCCTAATTTCATAGCTTCTGCCATATATCTAGGATTAGCAGATTTAGCAATAGCTGTGTTCAATAATACTGCAGATGCCCCCATTTCCATAGCCTGACTGGCTTCACTAGCTGTACCAATACCTGCATCTATTATAATAGGAACTTTTGCATTATTTATAATAATTTGTAAATTTAGAAGATTTTGTAAACCTTGCCCAGAGCCAATAGGAGAACCTAAAGGCATAATTGCAGAACAACCAACCTCTTCTAATTGTTTAGCTAAAATAGGATCTGGACTAATATAAGGTAAAACTGTAAAATTTTTATTAACTAAATACTCTGCAGCCTTTAAAGTTCCATAAGGATCTGGAAATAAATACTCCGAATCAGAAATAACTTCTAGTTTCACAAAATTATTATCTAACTGCCCTAATCTTTTCGCCATTTCTCGACCTAAAGCAGCAACTCTTACAGCCTCTTCTACTGTCTCACAACCAGCTGTATTAGGTAAAAGCCACAATTTTTTCCAATTTAGTCCATCAATTAAATTACTTTTACCGTTTAGTTTCTTAGTATATGTACGACGAATAGCTACTGTTACAATAGAAGCGTCACTATTAATTATACTCATACTAGCCTCTTTTAAATTTCTATACTTACCTGTACCCAACATTAAACGAGATGGAAAAGACTTTTTATTAATTTTTAAAGGCTGAGTTAAATGCAAATATGAAGACAATAAATTTCGTGACATTGTTTTATTTCAATTAAATAAATAAAAATATTTGAAATGTTTTATTATTTTAGTGTAAAATCAATATATACTCAATATATTTTATACTGAAAATTACATTAATCTTTTATGTAATCATTAGTCAAAGAAAAAACATCAAGAAAATTTATATTTAAATATAACTTGCTGCAACCACTATATAAAATTACTATGCATAATAAATTACCTTTATTGATTATTATAATACTAAGCATTTTGAGTACTATATTAATCGGCTTTATAATACGCTACTTATATTTATATATAACAACATCCTATAAAAATTATAATGTTAATAATATTACATTAGTAGATCGCTTCAGTTCTATATTACCTTATTGGCTACCATTATTAGAAGGCTTACAAAACTTCGGGCAACAAATTTTACCAGATTATCCTTTCAATATTATGCAAATTTATAAAAAAACTCTAATGCCTTTAGTGATTTTTTATGTTACACACCCAACATTAGCTGTTATTATATTCTTTATATTATATTACTTGTTTGTACGTAATAAGAGCCCTATACCAGACCGTCCATTTATCAGATTTAACGTATTACAATCAATATTATTGTTTCTAATTAATTCATTACTAGGAGCTACATTTAGAGCTTTACCTATAGAATTCAGAATGAGTTTGTATGGACTTATGCTATGTAATACACTGTTTTGGTTTGTTTTATCAACTATAGTTTACTCTATAATAAAATCTATTGAAGGAAAATATGCTAGAATACCAGTAATTTCCCAAGCTGTAAGAATACAAATTGATAATCAACTATAAGGTATAATTTATGAATTTTAACCATTATGAAACAATCTATATATTACAACCTAATATCACAGAAGCAGAAAATTTAGCTTTAGTGAATCAATACAAATCATTAATCAAAAAGTATGGTGGACAAAACATATCAATTCAACATAAAGGTAGAAGACACTTGAATTATAATATACAATCTTATTATGATGGTATTTATGTTCAAATAAATTATACAGCAAGCAGCAATTTAGTTAAGATATTAGAAAAAACTATGCGTTTAAGCGAAGAAATTATAAGATATATTACAGTTAAGAATTGTAATACAGGTAATATAAAAGTATGAACTATAAAATAGCTCAGCTTATGCACCTATAATTTACATATAAATATTAATAAGTTATTGGTAATTATATATTCCATAAATAGTATCATATTGAATCAATAATAACAAAATTAAATAAAAATAGATCAATATGATCTAGCAAATCATATTCAAAATTAATTCATTCAACTTTTTGAAGATCAAAGACTATGGTATTAAAAAATTGTATAATAAAAATATCAATAGTTCAAGATATGCTTAATAACAGTTAAGAATAAGATGTTAAAAAAGATACCAATATAATAACAAGATTAGCTTCAGTTCCATATAAAAAAAATAAAAGCAATATATTGCTTTTATTTTTTTTATATAGTCTTGATACTGAGCTACCTTCCCAAAAAGCTCCCTTTTCAGTATTATCGCCGCTGCAGCGTTTAACAACCAAGTTCGGAATGGGTTGGAGTGGTTCCACTGCGCTATAAGAATCAAGACATAAATTACACTATTAAATTAAAGTTTCCGAAATTATAATATATAAAACATTCGATCTATTAGTACGTCTCAGCTGAATATATTACTATACTTACACTTGACGCCTATCAAACGGTTAGTCTTACCGTGATCTTATCCATTTTATTGGAAAGAGTACTCATCTTGAGGTTAGCTTCCCGCTTAGATGCTTTCAGCGGTTATCTTGTCCATACTTAGCTACCCAGCATTTACTGTTGGCACAATAACTGGTACACCAGAGGTATGTTTCTCCCGGTCCTCTCGTACTAAGGAGAAATCCTCTCAATACTCTAACGCCTACACCGGATATGGACCGAACTGTCTCACGACGTTCTGAACCCAGCTCGCGTACCGCTTTCATGGGCGAACAGCCCAACCCTTGGGACATACTACCGCCCCAGGATGCGATGAGCCGACATCGAGGTGCCAAACCTCCCCGTCGATGTGAACTCTTGGGGGAGATTAGCCTGTTATCCCTAGAGTAACTTTTATCCGTTGAGCGACAGCCTTTCCACTCAGTACTGTCGGATCACTAAGGCCGACTTTCGTCTCTGCTCGACTTGTAGGTCTCGCAGTCAAGCTTCCTTATGCCTTTATACTCTACGACTGATTTCCGACCAGCCTGAGGAAACCTTTGCACGCCTCCGTTACCTTTTAGGAGGCGACCGCCCCAGTCAAACTGCCCACCTGAAACTGTCTATTGGCCAGCTTATGGCAATCAATATTAGAATTCTAGTTTAATCAGAGTGGTATCTCACTAGTGGCTCAGATACATCCGCAAACATATCTTCTTTGCCTCCCACCTATACTGCGCAAATTAAACCCAAATTCAATTCCAGGCTACAGTAAAGCTTCATAGGGTCTTTCTGTCCAGGTGCAGGTAGTCCGCATCTTCACAGACAATTCTATTTCGCCGAGTCTCTCTCTGAGACAGTGCCCAAATCGTTACGCCTTTCGTGCGGGTCGGAACTTACCCGACAAGGAATTTCGCTACCTTAGGACCGTTATAGTTACGGCCGCCGTTCACCGGGGCTTCAGTCACTAGCTTCATTTTACAACTAACCAATTTCTTTAACCTTCCGGCACTGGGCAGGCGTCAGCCCCCATACGTTGTCTTACGACTTTGCGGAGACCTGTGTTTTTGCTAAACAGTCGCTTGGGCCTGGTTATTGCAACCCTACAAGGGTACTCCTTCTCCCGAAGTTACGGAGCTATTTTGCCGAGTTCCTTAGAGAGAGTTATCTCGCGCCCCTTAGTATACTCTACCTACCTACTTGTGTCAGTTTAAGGTACAGGTATTTATTACTTAAGATATATCGAGCTTTTCTTGGAAGTATGACATCAATCACTTTAGCACCTTAATGCTTTGTATTCACTTCTTAGCTCTAGATGTTTTCTCCATCTTTCTTCACCTTAAAAGTTTAAACCGGTAACCAACATCCGGCTGATCTAGCCTTCTCCGTCCCTCGTTATCAGTAATAAATAGTACAGGAATATTAACCTGTTATCCATCGACTACGTTTTTCAACCTTGCCTTAGGCCCTGACTTACCCTTCGCGGACGAACCTTCCAAAGGAAACCTTAGGTTTTCGGGGCATTGGATTCTCACCAATGTTTTCGCTACTCAAGCCGACATTCTCACTTCTGCTTTGTCCACATTCGCTTTCGCTAATGCTTCAACCTTTTGCAGAACGCTCCCCTACCGATGATAAAACATCCC